TTAGATAAATTGTTAGCCGCCTAAACCAATTCTTATATATAATTTTTATTTATTTCTAATTCCCTTGGGCTCCTTTATCCTTTCAGGATATAAAGTTTAAGTCACTAGATCCCTTCACCCCCCCTTCGAGATCAGGGAAGAAGTGGCTTTGTTTTTCTTTTCTTCCCTCCTCCTCAATTAATTGAGGAGGAGGGAAAAGAAAACAACAAAGAAACCCTTCGAGGGACCTTGTCCCTTGAAGAGCGGTACAAGTTCCGCCCCCGCGGCTAGCTTTTCACTACATCACTAAGAATTTTTACTTTCTGCAGAGCAGTTTTTAGCATAGCAGCATATTCACTAAAAAGTGTGGGTGGATTAGTCCACAACATATAAGGTAAATCCGACTTGAACGGATATGATTTTTACATCAAATCTTTATTGTTTAGCTCTTGTCGAATTAAGGGTAGCAGGACTTGAACCTACACAATCTCACGATCAGATAATCCTAAGTTATCCATGTCTACCAATTCCACCATACCCTTTTTAATGTAAATAGAATACAATTAATGTTCTATTGTAGTTTTTTATTTCTTTTTATAATCCCTGGGGGGATAATTGATATCTAAATCTATTGTACAAATCTGAAGATGAACCTACATAACATTTACCATAAATTAAGTTAGTTCACACTTAGATACCTATTTTATTTCGATTATCTTTATTGCCCTTTATTCCTAACAATATAAGGGCACGATATCTACTTTAAGGGTATATATATTAAAATAAGTAATATTAGGTGTAATATTATAGATTTTAATATTACTATAATATTATAAATTTAAAACCTTATTCAAGTTAAAATATCTGGTAGTATAAGCTAGTTCCTGAGGGGAACTGACCCCTTGATATCACTACGTGCAGGGATAAAGGGTTGAAAATATAACTTTACCGTTATTAATTATTAATGTATTTAGCATAAGATTAACTAGGTTTTGCACCTGTCAACAAACTTAACTTTTCTGCGAAGCTGCCTTCTTATCCTTGATATCAAGGATAAGAAGGCAATATTTATAAAAAAAGGATAATTATCGTTAACTATAATTTTGGATATGTCTATCAATCCCATCATTACCTTTGCCTAAGATAGGACTCGAACCTACAACCAAAGAAGCTTCAATTCTCTGCTCAACCAATTGAGCTTCTCAAGCTTATATTAAAAATTATATTTTGTGCCTTTATCGCTTTATCACTAGTGATAAAGCGATATCAGCGATATCAGGCAAAATACTAGACTTTTTATATATTATCTGACCTTACCTTACCTTACAACCTAATCCCTTTATAATGCCTACGGGATCCCCCCCCAGATATCTGGGGGGATCCTTTTATGATGCCTACGGGATCCCCCTGATATCACTACGTGCAGGGGGAAGAAAAAAGTGATATCAAGGGGAAGTAATTATAAATAACTTAATAACCATAAAAATAGTTTCTAATCCCCCCCTCTTCCCCCTACGGGGGGAAGAGGGGGAAGAGACAATTGGAACAATTTGGACAAATAATAGTCTGCTAAATTACTATACTACCCTAATATATCAAGGAAATTTACCTTTTGGAGGTATCAGGAGTCGAACCTGAGTCAATAATATGCAAAATTACAGTTTTACCAACTAAACTATACCCCCTCCATCCTTCAAAAAAGATAGCTTGACCTCCAAAACCTAATTAACTAGATTTTTGGCTTATTTTAACGGCTATGATGATTTAATAATATGAAAAATCGGCCTGCAGTTTTACCAACTAAACTATACCCCCTTTCTTTTTTTTTAATACAACGATGTATAACTTAAATTAAATAAAACTAAATTTTAGCTTTAATAGCAATTATATTTAACCCTGTCCCCGTGTACCCCCGGATATCTCTTAAATGCCGAAGGCAAAACTACGTAATATCAGAGATAAGAGGGTTAAGAGGGGGGGAAGATATTGTAAAAATAATTTTTTTATCCGAGAGACGACTTGAACGTCCACGATTATTCATCAACAAAGCTTAAGTTTGCACTGTCTACCAATTCCAGCACTCGGATTAAGGCTAAAGTGACTTGAACACTTATAAAAGCTGTTATGAGCAACTCACTTTACCAATTAAGTTATAGCCTCCTGATCCCCTCCTATATCCCGGATATCCCTAGGGATATCCGGGATATCCCTAGGGATATCCCGGATATCCGGTGAATAAATTATATACATAAATTATTTTAAACTTATTGCCCTCATATCTTGTAAGGATATGAGGGCATGAAAAGCAAATAATTATAGTGCCTCTTCTTTATCACTTCAATGATATTAGGCAAGTAGGATACGGATTTTCCCCATTAAATAAATTAAACAGTATAATAGTTAAAATAAAGAGTAATACAGACCGGCCCTCTTATCTTCCCCTTTCCCTTTTATTAGGCTTCCCTTATTCCCCTTTATCTGCTACGCAGTAGTGATATAAGGGGATACGAGGGATCAGTAATATCAGGGAGGGCAGAGCTTTATTTTATAGCTTGTTTATTATACTGTATGCGGACAAAGGATTCGCACCTCTATCATTTGATCATGAGTCAAATATGTTACTTTTACACTAATCCACATTAATTATAATTACATATGAAATTATAATTAATAAATTTTATTTACAATGACTTATCTACCTTTTAACTAATCAATATTATTAATATTAAACAATAAACAAATAATAGTTTAAATATACTCACTAAAAATTTTTTAGCAATCAATCAATCAATAAATAAAATCCGAATAATAAGCTATGATATGTATAATAAGCAAAACAATAAGGATACACTATAAGTTTAGGTAGATTAGACGGGAATCGAACCCGCGATTCTGGCATTGAAAGAGCCATGTCGTACCACTTGACCACTAATCCTAGTACTCTTATATCCCTCATATCCCTTCTGTGGCGAAGGCAAAGCTTGCGACTTTATCACAGATCCCTTTTATCTGCTACGCAGTAGTGATATCAAGGGAAGAGTGATATCCGGGATAAAGAGATAAAGGAAAGAGAGTTATAGTAAATAATAGCCCAATGCAAGTATCGCACTTGCTTCAATTGATTACAAAACAATTACATTACTTTTATGCTAATCAGGCCCAGTATTCTACGAGCTTTTTTCTTAATACCCTGTTCACACTATAATATATTGTCCTGCTCCCCTTTGTGTTTTAAGAGTTTCTAATCTCCCCTGGGATAATTGAATAAAAAAAAAATAGATTTTTTTAAGCTTTTGGTGGCTGAAACTTTATATCCTGGAAGGATAAAGGAGACCCTGAGAAAATTACAATAAATAGGGTAATCTTCTGCGAAGCAGCCCTTTATTCCTCATACCCCGGATATCCCAGATCCCCTTTATCTGCTACGCAGTAGTGATAAAGGGGAAGAGTGATAAAGGGATAAAGGGATATAAGGGCAATATATTAACAACAAGATGCATCATGCGTTTAGCACAATAAATGATATATGATATAAATAAAATATTTAGTTACTTATAAAATTAGTACTTTATTCCTTAAAATCTCTAGATTCTTACAAATAAAGCCTATCTTCATAATTTAGCCCTATTAAGGCAAGATTATGTTTGTAATGTTATATTACGTATATTTAAGAAATATCTTAAGGTAAGCTTCGTGCCTATATGCTTTCAGCACTTATCTTTGACTAACATAGCTTTCCTGCCGTGCCTATACTATCATAACTACTCAAGTGAAAGTAGGTTAGTCTTTAAATCCCTTACTATCCGAAGAAGTAAGAGGAAAAAACAAGACATATAAACAACAGGTAAACCAGAGATTAATAATTTTATTATTTCAATATTAATAAATTAATATACCAAGTTCCTTTCGTACATAGGTTATTCCTTATTATATTCTAATTCCCTCTAGAAGATAGAAACCATACTGTCTCACGACGTATTTAACCCAGCTCATGTAACTTTTTAATGGACGAACAGTCCTACCCTACATAGTTTCTACATCCATGAGGATAAGTTAAGCCGACATCGAGGTGCCAAACCGCGCACTCATTTTGCACACTCTTGCGCAAATTAGCCTGTTCAACTTGTTATCATAAATTTTATTTATTTATTTATTTATTTCCATTTTTTACAAAATGGTTCAGACTATATCTTCATTTTTCTTTTATGTATATTCATGCCATACCATGTCATGCCATCTCTTCTCCCTAGTCCCCCTCCTACCTCCTCAATTAATTGAGGAGGAGGGAGGGGGAAGAAGTGGATTAAGGTTTAGCAGCCATTCAAGCTTTCACCCCGAACGCTCCGATCCGCCTTTTTGAAATAGAAAACGCTTTCTCAACATTAGAATCTTGAAAACCTCTAAAAACTACTGCGGATAATCCTTTAAATGCAGAATCGATGTTTTTAAGACCACCTTTTCACTTCAACTTGTATACAGCTCTATCAGCTCTATAACGTTTAGTTAATCTACCTTTAACGATTAATCTAGCACCACCCATAGCTTTATATTTTATATTTTCAAAAATAATTTTACGCAAGTTTGAGTAATAAGCTTTATTTAGGTCTCCGTGTACCCCTGAGGTGTAAGAGAAGGAAGATATATTATCTTTTGAGTTTTTAGTTTTTAAAGGTACAACAGATTCCCTAGTATCATTAGAGTTATCTAAAATAGTTTTATAATATATATTATATAATAATTTATTTAAATTATCTTTAGAGTTTATGTCTTGTTCTGATAATTTATTTAATATATGATTTATATTTAGATTTTTATATTTATTGTCTATTAACTCTCTATCCACTTGTTTTTCTACTCTACCTCTTTCTATAATAGTATTTACCTTAGGTAAAGCAACTTTAGAAAGCAGAGAATTTATTCTACGCATTGGACTAGATTTAGGTTTTCTTAATTTTATTGTTAATATTTCAGTAAATATATCAGTATTATACGCTATAGACTTTAAATTAACTATGTTAAACTCTACTTTTTTACCATAGTATTTACTTATTGATTGGCTTAATTTAGATAAAAATTTTTCTTCAAATTTAGATTTGTTTAAACTTAATTTCAATCTTAATCTTCTAAAAGTAGAAAAAACTTTCTTTACACTTTTGAAGAAATCTTTATTACGCATATAATATAAGAAATTTATCTTTCTTAAACGATCATTAACATTAAATTTTAATAACAATGATAAAGAATTATTTATACTTTCTGATCCTGTTTGAGGTCTATCAATTAAATTAGTTTCGGCCGTCGTCGACTCTTTTTTTTTATCCTCCCTTTCGCCCAGGACTAGCTGGGCTAGGCCGAAGGGCGGATTAGGAGCCATAACATAAGAAAGAAAATTCATTCAATTATCTGTCATTAATAAAAATGATTTTTTTAAAGATCAATTTTTATTTTTTTTATATTTTTTTTTAATTCTTTTTTTAGATCTAGAATTCTTTTTAATAAAGATTTTCTTTCTTTATTAAAAACATAAAGAGTAATTATAGCTTTTTCATTAGTATGTTTAATTTCAGCTTTACTTACAAATATTCTATTTAAAGATTTACGTTTAGTTCTACGTGATATATATTTATGCTGTAAAAACTTATTATTAAAGTATAAACTAAAATAACCTCTTATTAAAGAATTTATATTTAAATCATAAATAGGGTAATTTATATTATTTTTAGGTGAATAATTATAAACAGTGTTTTTTCATTCTTTAGAGACGGGAGGTAAATACTTAGTTTTACCTACATCATTTTCTACTATATTAAAAGGCACTAATTTATAATTAGTATTTATTTTTTTAGTGAAAATAAAAGGAGAATTATACTCCACATTAGATTCAATTTGTTTTATTGCCCCGTGGGCACCGGATGAATTATTATTTTTTAAATTTAACATAATTTTATTTATTTTATTGCCCTCCTTTTTTTATTATTAAAAAATGCATTTTTTAATAATAAAAAAAATAAAACGAAAAATCTTTTTTTTTATACATTAAGAAAAATGTTGGGTTTTATACAAGGTTTATTGTTAGCATACTCACCTATTAGTCGTTGAACGGTTTTGTTTCTTATTGAATTTCTTGCCTTTCCCATTTCCCCCTTTATCTGCTACGCAGTACTGATATCAAGGGATCAAGGGATCAGATAGAAAATTCCTTGCTAAAACAAATTTCGCTTCAAATTTACTTAGATTAAGCAGTAGATAAAACTAATGCTTGGTTAAGTTATTTTTGAAATTTACCCAATTAAATTCAATGATTTTCGTCCTGCCTTGTTTATCTTCAGGTCTTTTCCCCCGATATCTCTTTATCTGCTACGCAGTAGTGATATCAGAGATAAGAGGGAATTAAGATAAAAATAAATAAATAAAGCCGGGGACTATTTAACATTGAAGGACAAACATCCCTAGCGTAGCTTTTCCAATAATCCAAGACCTTTCCTTTTTGTGTCTTGTGATCCTATGCCCCGCTTACGCGACTGTAAGACTTGTTGGTGGTCAAACAGTAAAGCAAGATTTAGCCATTAAACTTGGTAAGTATTATACATAACCTATCGTAAAAAATACGATAACTAATAAGATATTAGAATAATTCGTAATATCTCATCTACAACTAATTTCACCTTAGTTAAAATCTTACCTAACGATAAAAATTGCTTCTCATTAATACCCTGTAAGTCTATACTTTTATAAGTATCTAAATACAGAAAAGCAAAATATTAGACATTTTACTGTCTAGCTTGTACATCAATACATAAATATGATAGAGTATAGCATAATGCTATCTACTATTACAAACAAACAAAAATTAATATTTTTGATTCTGTGATATATCTGTTAGCTTACGCTAACCTCTTAGTTCCCTAAAGAACTAAGAGATATAAAAACAAATATAAAACATAGTTGGACACTCCCATTTACTCTTTGTGGGGTCTGTGCCCCGCATAAACTGTCTCCTAGCAATTTTTCCTTTCTAAGGTTACATTCTTTTCTTTTTAGGAAAAGAAGGGGATTAAATAATCCTCACAATACGATCCCCAAATAAAGGTATTACATTTGAATCTGATCAATTACCTTATTTACTGAAATTTGTCCCCGACCATACCTAATAATTAGTAACAGTAAAGCTGCATAGGGTCTTCTCGTCTAACTAGAGGTAAGCAGTATCTGCACTGCTATGCCAATTTCACTGAGTCAATCATAGAGACAGCTGTTGTATCGTTACATCATTCATGCAAAGACTGCATTTAACAGTCAAGGTATTCCGCTACCTTAGGACCCTCAGAGTAAGGCCGCCATTAACCGGGGGTTCCTACAGTACCAAACTTTTTAAAGTTAGTTATTTTCGTTAGCCAGCCGGCACCGGGCAGAAATCACACTCTATACTTAGACTTAAGTCGTTATGCAAAGTGCTTTGTTTTAATTAAACAGTCGTACAACAATATTTCATGCTTCTTCCATCTTAACCGTTTTAATATTTAAATATTAAAACGGTACAACTGAGCCCTCCTTATCCCGAAGTTACGGTAGTTAGTTTGCCGAGTTCCTTTATGATTGTTAGCTCATTTACGCCTTCGTATTCTCTACTAGCTTACTTGTCACAGTTTCTAGGTACGGTTTTTTTTCATCTTGTCTAATCCTTCCAGGATGTGGAAGGGACCTAGTAAACCCACTCGGTCCCCCTCCCTCCTCCTCAATTAATTGAGGAGGAGGGAGGGGGAAATGAGTTTAAAGATATATTACTTATTTTTTCCAGCACACTTTCCACTTGAAAAATGTTGTCATTTAAGTAATAAGATTTTCTCATCGTTTCAACCTTTGGAAGTGAAAACTTAGAGGCCGTTACTTTAAATAAAACCATAAGCTTTAGGCGGATTTTCGAGGGACCTTGGATAGAGCTTCGCCACTATCCTTAGTCAACTATGCCTCGAAATTTCTTTTTGTTACTCATGTCACCATTCTCTCTTGAGTGTAATGTAAACGCATTTATTATAAAATAATAAGAATGCTTCATGTTCACTCAATGTTCTGCTACCCCAGTAAATGAATATAATATTACATCTATTATATTCAAGTATGGACAAGGTATCGGTACATTATTTAGATCCGTTAAATTTTCGATGCCTTTAAAAATTAACAAGCGCTCTGTTACGAGGTCTTTGAATTATGGCTGCTTCTAAGCCCATCTCCTTGTCGACTTAAATAAAGACTTTCTTAATTTCACTTAATAATAATTTCGGAACCTTAACTCTTGTTCTGGGCTGTTTCCCTTTTGACATACACGCGAATCCATGTTTCTGTACTAAATAAACATGGATCTTCTCCCTAAACAGTTCAAAAATGAACTATCCATTTAGACAACAGGTTATAATATACATTATTAATGCTTTATATTCCTGGCTTCTTTAATCTCGAAGCTAAAGTAATTTTATATAAATTTAATTGTACCTATATTTATGTATATACTGCCTACTTATCTTCTGAAACACGATAAAGTCCTTTAACAAGACTTCCTCTATTAATTGCGTTTCGTATAGCTTGTCTTTTTACATCTAAATACTGTCCTGCTTCAGTTAAAGTTGAAAAACTTTTTACTTCATTAGTTTGAGTATTTAAAATTGAGACAGATACTCCTTCACGTGCCAAAGTTTTAGCTTTTATATTAGCTAAAGCTTCAGATGAAAGAGGATTATTCTTTTTATAATTGGTTGTAGCAAGAGATAATTTATCTTTAGTTTCTTGGCTAACAACCTTACCTAAATGAGTTAAAGATAAAATATCTTTATGTTCCTGTGAAATCTTTTTTAGTTTAAACTTAGCAATATTTTCTGGGCTATGTTTAAAACCTAATAAAGAATAAGCACGTGTTAAAACATTATACTCAGGTATTAATAAATCCAAATAATACTGTTCTCTTACAATTAGCTCATCTGCTTTGCAATACTCTAAAATTTCTAAATTGAAATTTTCGTATCCATATTTTAGTAAAGCAGCGTGTATAGGTCTAGGATTCCTATTTAATTCACTTTTGTTATAGTAATTTCCTACTCTTTTTGAGAGATTTAAACCACTACCTACATAAGTATTGCTATTTAATGTATTCACTCAACGATAAATACCGGATTCATTCTTATTTTCAGTAAGAATTATATTTTTATTTAACAATGCATTTTCATAACATTTGATTGGAGTTACAGTTATATTACTATAACTGGAATAATTTTTTATTGCCCCATGGGCACGGAATAGATTATTTTTTATGACTTTTATTTTTGAATGTTTTTTTATTTATGCCAGACAACTTAGTGTTCGTCTCATTCCAAACATGGGTCATGAATATATTTCAATCTTCAAGCTCATCTCTCAGATTTCTAGAGTCTCCCCTAGATCCGGCTAAATAATACCTTTAGCAAGTTGTTAAACATCTACTTTTACAGTACCTTAATCTATTAACACTGCCTATAAAGGGTGTCAGCCTTTATAAGTCAGTTACCCTTCGAAAGATAGTCGCCTGTCGTATTAAGTCTTTTGTAAAAGCCGGCTTCTTATTTAAATTTATATATATGTTGAATAAAATTACTTTATTGCCATTGCATCCTTTCGAATGAGGCCTGACTATATCTTAAGCTTGCGCCAACCAACATTTAGTCGATGAACTGCACACCTTTTTAATAAAGGTGCTTGGCTGCGGATAACCCATTAACTAATCATTAATCAATCACGATTTTACCATACCTCGAGTCATTACCTGAGCCATAGGATACATATTACTATTCCTACTTGGTTGTGATTGCTTTAGGGTGTTCCCGCAATTTGATGGTTTATAGCAGAAGGTTCACTTCTACAAAAAGGCTGTACATACAACCTTATCATTCTATGTCTGATAATTCAAGATTCATCTTTGCCATTTCGAGTCTACAAACTCACCGATAAAATCTTTACGATCCCCCGATATGTACAAAGTAAGATGTGAATTTTACTCTAAGTTCTTTTGACGCGAACGTCAGAAGAAAACCTAGAATAAAATTTTTTACACCTTGTCCGAGATGAAGTTCTGTACCTGCTAAGATGTTACTTAAATTGCCTACTATTATAGGTTTCGCAGAAAACCAGCTATCTAGGTCAGTTTTGTCTTTCACTATACTTACCACAATTCTTCCGATATTTTTGCCACAATAACCGGTTCGGACTTTTATAATCCTGATTGTGGTAAGATCACCTAGCTTCGGGTCTAACTTTAGACACTAATTCATTTGATTGATCATCGTTTTAACTACGCGTGTTTTACCGCTCGCATCTAATGTTAACTTGGTGACCCAATTGGGATAGGTAGGTCCTCTCGGACTTTCCCCCCTTAGAACCGTGCGTGCGACTTTCACCGCACACGGCTCGTGCAATCATACTTAAGAGAATTTCTATCCCTCGTTTTGGAGATTCGTTCCTTCTCTTTCAGCCAATGATGAATAATATTAAGAATTTTGTAATAAGTACACTTCTTTTATATTATCCTTCAATGTAGCGATAACTATCTTCTCTTGAAGATCTTTAACTATTGCTTCTGCCTTCTTTGAAAGGTTTGGCGATATTTAAAGATCGGAACGCAAGTTTAACCGTCGATTGCTCGATACTGCTTTGTTCCCTTAACTGCTATGACAACAGTTTTGGACCCGGGCTGGTTTCTTACGCTTCAAGATATTATATTTACGATGACCACAATGCCTAAGTCAGCATCCTCTCGGATCGAGTTATATAACTCTATCAGATTTATTACTAATCTGCATTCGCTTTTTAGACGTTCTTCTACCCCAAATCTTATATAACAATTTCTGACATGGTCATTATATGTTACTTCTCTTTTACTTTAATAGGCCTTGCAAAACTTATTAAAATCCAAGTGTAGATTAGGGGCTTACCAAGTTCATACACAGTTACCGTTGCTAAATTCCTTAGATTGTATGCTTTACTCCGTATCACGTCTGTTCCATTCCATATCCCAGCATAAGAAAGATATGTCGTGATAAAACCCGAGGGTTCACCTTTTACGAAGCCTCGATGCACATTCACTTTCGTTCATCATAGAATTTATTACCCTAGCACACCGATCTTATTTCTAAGATGGGATATTGTTACATTGTTTCCATAGCTTCAAACCAGGTGATTGCTCTCCTCGCTTGTATGGATAGGGTCAAACCAATGGAAAGGTTTGGTGGAATTTCACCACATTAACTGTGTACGCTTCTTGTCGCACTTATGCAAAAGGTACGCTCTTACTTTTTCACTAGCTTGAGCTGCTTATAAAACTACTATTTCAACTCCCGTTCCCTCACGGTACTTTTCTCTGTCGCTTATGTATTATATTTAGCCTTAGAGGAAGGTTCCCCTTAATATTCAAACAGGTTTTCGTCCATTTTACTTATTAATATACTTACTTATTTCCCTGCGTAGCAGGGACCGTACATAGGCTAATCTACTTTCATTCACACTAATCGTAGAATCTCGTTTGATTTCTTTTCCTGAAGCTACTAAGATATTTCAATTCGCCTTCGTTTATTACTTAATTTCTCTAAGAGTTTATATGTAAATTATACATAATTTAAAATTACTCTTTAATACATAGCTAGGGATCCCTAATAGTTTCTTTGTATACTTATATTTTTATAAATATTTTTCTATATCTAATGCACTATATCACTATTAATCCTTTATTTAGGATTATGATTCGAACATAACTACTTCTCAACCCAAATGAGACGCCATACCAACCCGGCCCTAATCCGTTATAGAGAAGTAAGTGTTAAATTTAACACTTAACACTTATTTCTCTATAAAATTTGGTCCCCCTCCTACCTCCTCAATTAATTGAGGAGGAGGGAGGGGGAAGATATGTTAAAAAGTATATAACATAGTTATAAAGTAATAAAGCATGAGATAAAATAAATTGCAATTTATCTACTGCTTCTTGAGTTTAAAGATTGTTGAATATCCGTTAACAAACCGTCGAGTACTTCCCCATATGTAACAGATCCCCCCCCTAGAGAATAACATACTCTACTTAAAGAACCGGCTGTCTCTATCCTGATTCTAGCGAATTCTACTCTTGCTTTTACACAATTTAAAAGCATTATATTACAATCATGGGGGCTTCTAATTGAGCTTCAAATATAAAAAGGGTGATTAGCTCTACTTGAATTATCATATATATACAAAAGGATACATAACAACTCCTGCTCCATGTGAACGACTAACAGTATGATATCCTGTAGTATTACCCATATTAAATTTAGATTTAATAAGGTTTATAATTACTGTATCCAAAGCCTAAAATTTTAATTTTCGACTTTAGATTAAGGTCAGAAAAAAAATATTCGCATTTTAGATTCGAACTAAAATCGGGATATTAGAAGTATCCTGCTCTACCTTTGAGCTAATGAGAATTATAAATATATTTAATATAAAAAGGGGGGGCTGGTATAAAACTACTTAAAAGTTTTATAATTTTTTAATATAATTCTTCCAAGAATTGAACTTGAACATCGTTTTTATCAAAAACGCGCTCTACCGATTAAGCTAAAGAATCTTTTATATTACCCTCTATAAGGGTAATATAATTAAATTTATAAGATAACTGTTCTAAACAAAAATTTGCTTCTCCTTACTACCCTATCATAGTACTTAGTACTATGAGAGCATTAAAGAAATCAACTTACAATAAAAAGTGTAAATAAAATTTATTATTCATCCCCCATTAAATCAAAAATTGACGAAAATTCATTATTTTCTTTTTCAATTACAAAATCTATAGGCGATAACACTTTCGATGATCCTTGATTACCTTCAGAAGAATTATCATTAGAAGTGTCAGTCACTGTTATTGAAGGAACATCTGGTCCCGCCGGAACATCTGGTCCTGGACCATTTGAATTATTATCATCATCATCGTCTTCACGTTTTCTTTTTAAACTATTAGGGTCAAGTTCAAGTTCTTCTTTTTTTTTAGGTACATACAAAAACTTAGCCGGATATAAGCTTGGTAAAACTAGCTGTTGACGTTGTTGCCGTTGTGATCGTAATTGATTTGCATTTCTTTCTTGTTCAGCTATATTTTCAGATTCAGATTCAGATTCAGATTCAGATTCAGATTCAGATTCAGGTTCAGATTCAGGTTCAGATTCAGGTTCAAAACCCCGAGCAAGACGATCAGCTAACTGATCATCACGTATATGTGATAATACTATCTCACCCTCTGAGTTCTTTCGAGTCACTATACTTCAACCGGGTGTATTTGGGTTAGGTTCTACGGAGATTATTTTAGATTCTGAAGAATCTTCTTTAGGTTCTGAAGATTCTTCAGGATTCTCGTCATCCGAGAATAATAATTGTGGACTTAAATTAACCACCGTTGATGTATCAAGGGTAAAAAATTTAACTATGACCCTCAGTAGTATACTGATACGTACAAAAAAAGTCATACTACGTCCACGAAGTGTCAGTACAAAATTCCCCCTTCAAAACCCAAATGGTGATTGTCAGTTAAATGGTAAGAATATATTCTTCATAAAGCTACTGCTAAGAAAGCTGATCCTACCATAACGTGTACATTTTTATTATACAATAATTCACATTATTGTTTAGACTATGTCTTCATATTAGTGCTTATTTGATAAAAAAATTTTTTTTTTTTAATAATTAATATGAATAGTGTTAATGCCATTCTTTTACTTTAATAGTTAAAGTAACATAATATTTATTGGCTAGTCGTTGAACCTTTATATATGTCATAAACAATATATACTTGGCAGCAAATTATCTTTTAGTTGATATATAAACAAAGACTTTTTTGCTATTTACTATTTTTTTGAAAATAATATATATATATTAGTTTAATACAAAAACATATCCATCTATGGATTTACCTGTATTTAAACAATATTTAATTTTATGTCTAGAAATATTTAGACTTTTAGCACATTCACTTATACTGTTATAAATTCTGCGATTTTTATTACTATCTATAACTGTAATATTAGTAGCTTCACTAACTAATTTAGTGGTATTTCTATAATATCTTATACCTTGTTTTATTTCATATGGACTATCATATAAATAAAGTTTATCTAATAAACTTTCTATATCTAAAATTGAAATCCGTTCTTCACCTTTAAGTAAATTTATATTAGTTGTCAATCTATATTTATTAATATATAATTTAATTGCATCAAATATATATTTTCCTTCAGATAAAGTATGATAACCTTTATAATACATATCCACCAGCTTTAATCATAATGAAAAATCTTCAGCTTTTAAAGTTTTTAATAACATATTTTCATTATTATACAACAGTGGTATTAAATTATCTCGTATTTCTCTAATCTTATTAATTTCTAACACTATAGTAGGATTACTATTAACTCTATCTACTCTAGGCGTAGTTAATATAACATTACCTGCATTAAAGAATTCTCTTAATTTATTATATAACTCTAGTTCCTTAATATGATTTTCCAACTTAAATCTAGGTACATATTTATTAGTTGAAAAACTACCTTCAGCGTCTATAAACCCAGCTAATCAAAATTTGGTTATTTTTATTCTATTATTAATAGAGCCTGGTATTCATTTACCAGACATATTTTGCATTTCTCTTTGGTATCTTATTATATCTAATTTACCTTTAGGAGATAAATGGTCTTTATTTTTAGTTAACATTACTGCTTTTTTAAATAATTCAAAATGATGGTATTTTGAACTATTAAGATTAACATAATCAAATATGGGTATTATAATATATAACAATGAATTTAAATCATTAACAAAAAAATTTACTCTATCTTTAGATTTAGAAATATGCCCACATTTTAGAATATTCATTATATATTCTAACACCTTTATATCATCTTTATGAAGACCTATTTGAAATGTAAATTGAACATTTTTAAAGGTATTATCTTTTAAATCAGTTATTTTAATATTGAAATTAGCCTCTCCATCCGAGAATCCTACTAATCATTCTAAAAACTCTTTATCTAAAGAATAAACATTTTCTACCTCAGATAAAGACTTATCTTTAGAATTAACAGGACGAGTAACTAATAAATTTTTATCGTGCCCGGAAGGCAACAAATTATTATATGCTGCTACTAAATTATTACAGTTTATAGTTTTAGTTTTATGTATAATATATATATATATGATCAGGGCTACACTCATTAACCCCAGCGAAGCTGGAATTTGACATTGTCTAACAATAAACGCAAGAATTATTAAGTATATTTTGTTATATAGGAAAAATTCCTATGTTTCAATAGTTCACACTATTGTTCAGATTATATCATCTAAACAATATACAATATATTGCTCAGTAAAATTTGTATTACAGTATAATACTGTAAAATTAATCGTTGAACCTTTAGATATTACAATTATCTATAATATATAATATCTAGTTGGCTGCATATTTTCTATGATTATAGATCTTCATGCAATTAACTTTATTTGCTGTTAAATTTAAAATAGTATATATATATATATATATTACTATGTATAATAAAACAGGGCCTACACGCGTATTTTTATAAAATTCTACTACTATTCATTCCAGATTTTAAAGATTTTATTTTTTTTACACCTTCTAAAGTTAAATGTTCTTTAGTTATCATTATATTAGATATTTTACAAAAATCCTTGAAATCCATAGATTTTACACCTTGTAAAGGGTATCTACAAAAAAAAGGTATTATTTTATCTTTAATGCTAGTAAATTTGTATACAACCATCGTAACATAAGTAGGTCTGGCTGAAACTTTTTCAATACTACCGCATTCTAAATAATCCATAATTTTAGTTATTAACCTTTCATCTCTTACATGTTGAGAAATTGAGAAAGTCATAATAATTTGATAACCTGTTAAGGTTTTAGCTTTTTTAGTGTTAACGTAAAAACAACCTTCTCCATCTGTAAAACCTGTCAATCAATTAGGATGAAAATCACCCTCAAAATTAATTAAAGGACGACATACTGGGTATACAGTAGGAAAACTAATTTTTAATTTATCAGATAAACCTGTATTCATGGATGCTTTTATTGCCATTATTTTATAAATTCCTTCAATATCAGATTGTACCTTTGAATCTAATAAATTAATAGCTTGTTTAAATAAAAGATAGTCAGCTCTTTTTTGAGTTATTAATGGGTATTTCTCGAAATGAGGTATAATTACATTTAAAATATCTCTAATAGATTGAACACTATAAACTATAATATTTCTATCTAAACGTTCACTAATTATACCTATATCGAAATAATTTTTTATTTTTCTTAATAAAATTATATCCCTGCTGTGTAATTCTATTCTAAATTCAGGAATTATACTTCAACCGGATTTAGCTGTACTTTTCTTAGAGACTTTTAAACTAAAACTAGATTCAGCATCGGCAAATCCTGTTACTCAGTTAGGACAAAGCTCTATATCTTTTACTTTTACTGCCCTTCGGCCTAGGACCAGGTCCATAGGCCTGGGCCGAGAGGTTGAATAAAATCTTTTATTTATAACACTTAAAATTTTTATTGGTTTAAATGTGTATTTTGGTTGAGTAGTATCATAATTAAATTTTAGCATAACTAAGCCATGGAAACCGGTAGCAAAGAAGAAACATGCACCAAAAGCTCCATCACTAATTGTAAATGATGAAACACTATATTCTAATCCTTGGACAATTTATGTTATCGTAGGCTTCTTACCTACTTCAATAATTTACACTCTTGTTCAGACTATGTAATATGTATAATAATATGTTATCTATACATCAAAGTTTTTGAATAATAGAAAAAAAAAAGATAATATAGATTAAATGTCAGGTCAATATGACCCCTATGATTTCATTTTTTCTATAGTAAATTAGATTATTCTATTTAAGTTAGTCGTTGAACCTTTCTATTAAAGATTATCTGTAATATTTAATAAGACTTGGCTGCATATCGTCTTGAATTAGATTAATTTACACTTAAAATAAAAAGTGTCTTAAACACAGTTTAAGCTAAAATGTAAATATTACAAACAAGGTTTTTATGCAATTGACTTTGTTTATAAACCTAAATTATGCATAAAAATATTTTCTATTTAATATAAACATAACTATAAGTAAAGGCCTTCCTTATATACTTTTTTTTTTCACCTTTCTACCCAGAGTCCAGGTACCTGAACTCTGGGTTTAGACCGAAGGGTTGGCTGGCTTAATCTAGCGCCTTTTCATAATTAATTACTCTTCCACTATTCATTCCGGATTTTAAAGAATTTATCTTATTAATACCTTCAGGAGTTAAATGACCTTTAGTTTCTATTATATTAGCTACCTTAACAAAATCTAAATTATCCATACATTTTATCCCTTGTAAATGATAACTTTGAAAAAAAGGAATTATCTTTTCCTTAATATCACTAAATTTACTTACAACAAAATTTACTTCGCCAGGTCTGGTTGAAGCTTTCTCTATTCTACCACAACCTAGGTAATCTATAAATGTAGTTAATAAAGCCTCATCCCTTACATGTTGAGCTATTGAGAAAACTAGGTTAACACTAAAGCCTGTTGAATATTTGTTATTCTTAAGTGATTTAACATAAAAACAACCCTCTCCATCTACAAAACCCGTTAATCAATTAGGATTCTGAATACTTAAACCACTTACTTCTGGACGAAAAAAAGGTTTAACGGTAGGAAAGTTAATTTTTAATGTAGGAGATAAACCTAAATTCAAGGATCCTTTAAGACTTATAATTTTCTCCATCCCTTCAATACTATGACGTGCTTGACTATTTAATAATAAATCTATACCTTGTTTAAACAAAAGGTAATCAGCTCTTTTTTGAGTTATTAAAGGATATTTATCAAAATGAGGTATAATTACATTAGCTATAGCACGTGCAGACTGAACGCTATAAGATGCTTCATTTCTATCTCCACGTTCGTTAACTCTACCTATACCGAAAAAGGAATGTATTTTTCTTAATAAAAGTAAATCTCTGCTATGTAATGTAATTTGAAATTCAGGTGTCACATTTCAACCGGAACGAGTAGCACTACTTTTAGAAACTTTCAGAGAAAATGTACCTTCTGCATCTACAAATCCCGTAACCCAGTAAGGGGAAAGATAAAGATTCGGTTCTTTTATATCTACTATATTAGTGTAGAATCTTTTGGTGCTAAACGCACATTTCGTAGTATAAAAAGCAGTTTTTAAACTATAACAGTATCCTGAACAGGTACGTTCAACTAACTTCATGCTCGGTATGTAATTATTATTTAAGGCTTGCTTTGTAAAGCCAACATGAAAAAAAAGTATAGTAATAATATTTAAGCCTGTGAAAATTACAGCTAATAAAACTGTAGCTATAGAACCGTATAAGGCACCACTTCTTTTACCTTGTATTAAAGAATGGTGAGCATAAGTAACTGTAGCTCCACTTGATAATAATAATCAACTTTAATTAACGAATTAGTAAAGCAAAATTGCCCCACTAACATAAGATTATAATCTCTATTAATACAATAGAGTACTTCCCGTACATGGAATGAAGTAATCCTTTTCTTATTACAATATTGTACTTGTTATAAAGTTCGACTGTACATTTGGACAGACATTTCAGCCTAACCCCGGTGAACCAGTCTGTAGCGACATTTACAACTGCCGACGGTCTATGGTTAGGATACCGTTGACCGTTTTCACCTAATTTTTCTATACATTTCTAAGCAAATTTGATTGTAATCTTCCTTTTACTTACGTTATTACACTTTCTTTTTAAAAACTCCTATTCTTTTTATTTTATATCCTTTGTACTCTACTTCAGATAATGAATTATCTAATTGTCTTTTTAAAGTATTAAATCCTACACCTATTTCTTTAGCGGAATCCGCTAAATTTCGTTTTATTAATATTTCCCCTGAAGGTTTAAAAATTTCAAATACACTACTACTTGATCTTCTATGTATTAATTTTTTTGTCTTAATGTCTAACTCTCGTCCATCGCTAAGATGTTGAATAGTTTCTTCACTAGCTAATATATCTTTGAGATCAGTAGGGCTTATGCTTACCTTTTCTCCTATATAATTTGATAGTCTAGAGTTATTCATAGTCATAGACAATTTTATTAATAAATTTTTAATTCTTTCTATTCTATAGCCACCTATATAAATAATAAGACAAATAAGTTTAAAATCTTTAAAGTCTAAGCCTTTTTTAGATATGAATTGACTTTCATCCAAAAAAGGTATAAATACATTATTATTAAAATGTAGATTTTTTATTGTTAATGTAGCAAGAGGTTTACTATTATTTACAGCTTTACCTTTTCCTGCGAAGCAGGATATTACAGAAGAACCTTCTAATTTATTTACTGAATATATATCTAAACTTAGGTTATTTATTAGATATTCTTTTATTGCATACAAAAGAGATAATTCCGTTTCTGAAAGTTTTATTGAAAATACTGGCTCCATAGTATTTCTACTAAGACTAAAAGAGCCGTCTCCTTCAATAAACCCTAATAATCATTCTTTAGATATATTAAATTCCTGTAAATTATGTAAATTTTCTCGCAAATTGTTCATATTATTTTTTATATCTAATATTTGATTTGTTAGCTCAGGAGTTAACAAATCTCTATCGTAATACAAATAATAGGCTTTTTTTAAATCTAAAAAATTAAATCTTTTAGTAGAATTAAGCAAATAAGCGTCAAATATATTAATTAGTTTTAAAATATCCTCTTTTTTTGTAACATTAAAATAACAAGTATTATTGCTAGAATATACTTTTCCGAAGCCTAACTTATCTTTAATATAGTTTAATACATTTAAATCATCTATATGTAAACCTATAGAAAATCTAAAACTAAATCCTTTAGCCTGCTTCGCAGGAGTTATCATAAATGATCCTTCTGCGTCAGTAAACCCCGAAAATCATTTATAGAATTCGACATCTTGATTATTACTTGTACCCTTCGGCCTAGCACAGGCGCTAGGCCTGGGCGAAAGGCTAAAATATCTTTTAGGCTTAGGACTTAATCTATCTATAAAATGAGGGTAGTTAGATAATATAAAATAAGAGTTAAAATTGTTGTGAATAATAAATGTATAGAGTGAGATTTGCACTCACACAGCAATAATGATATATATAATATCAATAGTATTAAAACATACTGTATTTAATAAAGGAAGTTCGAAAGGATTAACAGGTTCTATTCCTAGAGGAGGTCATTGAGCTCCTAATTCCACAGTAGGTGTTAAGGCGCTGTGAAAGAATGCTCAGAATATAGCTAAGAAGAATAAAGCTTCACTTACTATAAATAAATGAACTAGAATAATACGCCCCTCCGAGTTTTTATTTCATAATAGCGTACTACCCCTTTCCCGAACCGTACGTGATAGTTTCCCATCATACGGCTCTCCATTTGCGGCTCTAAATTGCTTTCATTATGTGATTAATTGTCCTTATTTTTGTGGTGTTCCATATGACAGTTTCTACACAACGCGATCTGCTTACGATTTTTTCTGGCCATCAATCTATCTATAAAACGGGCTTTTGGGTTTAGGTCCTTCATCATTTTCACGTGGTGCATCTCCACTCTATATTCAGATTCACAGACAGAGCATACCAAGTTTTCCAAGGAAGCTTTTGATATACCTTGTGCGTTTACTCTAAGTAGGATGTCATTTGTATTCACGTTGAATGCGGAGGGCTTTATACCGTAGCTCGCTTTCACGAATCCGTGCTTGCTATCTCCTTTTAGATCTTTACCATATTTTTCGAACACCTTGGCTTGAGATTTCATGGTAAATTTTGCGGCTAGTAGTTTGGCGCAAGATGCTTTTAGTATATAGTGGACTCAGGATGATAGTTCATTGTAATTGTGCACGAAACGGTAATAGTTCATAATACCTCTGTATACTGAGTTGTATAGTAGTATAATTTCGTCCTTCTCATTCTTCATTCAGATAAATCTTGGGGCCGGTCTGTTCTCTTTTAAAAATCCGTTAGCTTTTAGCTTTGCGGTTATTCTTTCAAGAGGGGCCGTGAATCTAAGCGCATCTGCTACTCTCGTATTTCTACCCTTAACCTTTCTGAATATGTCGTGTTGGAACTTTCTTATATCAACAGATAGAAATCTGGCTAAATCCTTGTTCACGTTTGTTATTTTGGTTTTTTCTTTCGATAGTTCTAGTTTAAGGACATCTCTTAAGAATACGTCTATTTTTTCGAGAATTTGGCGGCATTCTTCCGCGGATCCTCTAACTCCAACAATTCAGTCATCTGCGTATCTGATATATGATAGTTTATTGAACGAAGGGTCTATCGCTAATTTAGATTTTACTTGTATCATTTCTTTACGAATTCGAATCTTCTCTTCGATTGTTTTGGCTCTTCAGTTAGCGTTTTCCAATTTTTTTCAAGCTGGGTTGATGCTGGCCTTTGAACCAATGTCGAAGTTGGCTTTTAACTCTTCAATGAACTTGTCAAATTTGTCAAGGAAGATATTAGCCAGTATTGGGCTTATAATTGACCCCTGGGGAGTCCCCGCTACTGAGATAGATATTTGTCTAAATTCGAAATACCCTGCTTTCAAGGCTTTACGTATCAAATTTATAAATCTTCTATCTTTAATTCTTTCTTCCAGTATTTCGATCATAATATTATGATTGATGGATGGGAAACAATTGCTAATCTCCCCTTCAATAAATCAGTTAGAGACTCTTAATTTTTGATTTAGCATCTTCAGGGCCGAGTGACATCCTTTGTTGGGTCTGAATCCGTGGCTGTACTCCGAGAAGCTATTTTCGTAAATAGCTTCTAGTATCATTCTAATACATTCCTGAACTAATTTGTCTCTTGGTGGAGCAATAGTTAAGGGCCGAGTTTTTCCATTGGGTTTTGGGATATTAACTCTTCTACCGGGTTGGAAGTCGAATGTTTCGGATTTGATACTGTTTATTATTCCGTCTACAACCTCCAATGACATTCCGTCAAGGGTTGTAGGTGTCATACCCGGAGTCATGTTACCGGGATTGCTTTTCAGTTTGTTATATGCAGCCTGGTATAGGTTTCTGTCGTATAAAAGTTTGTATAGTTTATCCGTAACTATGAAATTCGGATTTTCTTTACATAATTCTGCAATTTTTCGTAACCTGGTTATGGCGTCAGTCGAAACTGTACTGGAACTTCCAGCCGTCATAGATATTTTACGAAGTCCGTAAACTGGAATCCTTCCCATCGGTCATTGATTCGATGGTATTACGATTCCTCTGTTACCATGGTCCCGCGGGACGTTAGGCAATCCCATAGTTTTTGTTGTGGGTTTTACGACCCCCTTAGAGCCTCCACTCTCTACATTATGAATAGATATTCTATCCTGGCTGATGTGATTCCAAATTAATGTCGTTATTTTGAACACTAATTCACTTCATTCGACCTGTCCTACCCGAATCGAAGCCCTTAGGAATGAGGCGCCTAGTAGATGGAGTTCAAGAAGTATATCTTTACTCATAGAGGTCTCGGCTTGGCAGTTTATCTTTTGGGTAGTTCTATTTTTCACTGCCTTTATCAAGGATGCTATGTTCAGCTCGGGATTTTCTCCTTTACCTAACCTTGTTGCCGGGAACATGTTGGAATAATGCTCAGATCATAAGGTTGATCCATACCCACACCAACTTCAATGGCGCACAATAACACCTAAATTTAATCCTTTTTGGACTGCGAGAGTGTGGTTACCTAAAAAAGTCTATAGGTATGACTTTTATTGATTCTTACTTTAAAAAATTTAGAAATAATTATATTAACATTATATAAACCAGTACTTTTAGTTGTTATATAATACAAGAACCAGGAATCAACCTAGAAAATATCATGACGGGAGCGTTACTCTAAAAAGGAGAGCTTCGCTTATCCCCTAAGGATAAGTCTACAAATATAAGTTAAACATAAAAATTATTAAGATGATCTCAATTAAATTCTGTTCGTTTATTATTCATAGAATTTTTAAGAGCTTGTACTTCAAGTATTTCCTCCTTATTTAATCTTTTACCTAAATAATTTAACCCTTTAAAAAAAGATAAATAGTTTAGGTGCTTGCTAGTCATCAATGGAAATTTAGCAAGATATGTAGTTATAATAAAATGTTTTCGATCAGATTGAGCGTAGAATATTACCTTTTTAGCGGGCTCTTTAAAAACAGGAGAGTTTTCAGTCTTATAATTCAAATTAACTTGGAAAAATTCGGCTAGTTTAGTCATAAAAGGTACATTAGACTCTAAGGTTACTCTGTTTAATTCACTCTGAGTTATAGTGAAAACACATTTTACTCTACCCCTGACATTTGAATCGCTAGAGGCAAAATTTCCTGTTAACTTTATAGAAAAATGACCATCTGTATCTATAAATCCTGCTAATCATGCATTAGATTCTAAATTACTATTATCTAAAGGTAATTTTAATAAGTTAGCGTTTCTCCACTTATTAAGATTATCTATCGCATTATATAAAGCAGTTATTTTAGGCGTACGAAATTTACCGTTCACCAAGTTAATTATATTAATAACTGCCTCCGCGTTAGTAATACTATATCTACACACTCCTTTTTTCTCTACATATATAGATCCGGTATCCAGAATTTTTTTTAGTTTTTCATACATTGTTAATTCCTTAATACCAAAAGTAAATACAATCTTAGGTGAAGTTTTTTCTCTATCTCCTTTTCTAAGAATGATAGAACCATCACCTTCGATTAATCCTGCTAAATAATAACCCAACATATTACTATGTGAGACTGAAGAATATCTTCGTACATACCTTGAACCTTTATTCAGGTATGAGAAGCTATTATTAAATAAAGGAGCTTTATAGTTACATACAAGCCTTAATATATTATCCTTTGTCTTTTTCGTGTGATTACCTAAAAAAGTCAATGAATAATACATTTCTGTATTAACTGGACTATATCTTAATCTATGGGTTTAAATATATAACGCATAGGGTTTTAACGTATAGTCTCTGAGGACCCTACAAGGATAATTATAAGTCCTTTGGTTTCCTGCTGATTGTCCATTGTTTCATCCATTAAGATTATCACTTAAATAAAAATATTTAAGTACTTAAGGCTTTAGGGGTTTCCAGCATATAGTTAAATTTGACGAGAGCACTTTATATAGAATAGAATTGAATTTTTTTTTGCGTGTCTAATTAAGACTTACCTATTAAAGATTTAATTTTTAATCTTCCTTCATTTGTTAAATGTTCTTTAGATATTATCATATAATAAACTAGTCTTCATTTAGAATATTTATCGTATTTCTCCCCTATTAAAGGATGTATCTCAAAATATTCAATAAGAATTTTGAGATTATCTATAGATGAAACTGATAAAGATAAAGTTTCTGTACATGTTTTATTACTATTATACATTTTTACATTACAATTTAGAAAAGACCCGAGTTTTTCCATAAAAGGTAACATAGAAGAAGATGTTGGTTTATCGTAGGCACGTTGATCCAATCTAAATTTTAAACTTATATTTTCACTTCGTGATCTTTTCATATTATCAGATTTAGGTTTACTATCTAAATATTTAATACCAAAATGCCCATCTGCTTCACTAAAACCAGCTAATCAACTATTATCTCCAAAAGATGATAAATCTAATTTGCTTTCAGATATGTCTAAAGAATATTTTAAATTAAAATTTTGGATTAAAGCATTAAATCTTTTATTTTTAGGTGTACGAAGTTTACCATGTATTAAATCGATAAAAATAAGAATTCCGTTTTTATCTCCAATAATATAACGAAGTATATTACCTGTAACTTGAAAACGTCCTATATTACCTAATTCTGATTGAATATAAGCATACATACCTAAATTGTCTACATGAGTAGTAAAAACTATTCTAGGGTTAAGAATTCTGTTTAAAGTAGTGTTACCTAAAGCAGGTATAGATATGCTACCATCTCCCTCTAAAAGACCAGCTAAATAATAACCTAAATTATTTTTATTTTTATATACCTCATTCTTATTTAATAAAAAAGAAGAGTTGTATTTTTTTAAAGCTTCTTGAACATCTTCTATAGAAACAACTTTAGCTATTTTTAAGTACGCATTGTGAAAAAAATTCAATAATTCTATTGTTTTGACTTTACCCTCAGAAATAATATCTCTGAATCAGAAAGACATTGAAGAAACTACCATTAATAAGGCTAGGAAAAACACATTGTATGCATTACTAAAACTATGCATAGATAATGCTCCACTTGCAGCTAAGCTAAATAAACTTATACTAGTGTAAAATGGTCAAGGTGAAGGTGATACTAAATGAAAGGGATGATTTTGAAAATTACTTCTAACTAATTGAGTCATTGCCTATCTACATCTTAATAAATTAAAAACATACCTAAATATATAATTGTAGTAATAATATTTTTTAAAGTTGGCACCTCTTCCCCCCTTGATCCCTCGGAGGGGTATAGGGACAAAAAAGAAAAAAAAAGATTTTGGTTTAATCGAGCCTTGCCCTCAGTTCCCCCCCTGCTACGCAGGGAAGAGGCGCGGACAAGTCCCCGCTAATTCCGCTAGTTTTTTCAAACTTGTTGTTATCCCATTATCTCGAAGAGATAATGGACACCGAAAAAAAGGAAATTTAATTTTTTTAATTAGCCTTCAGGCTAGCGGAGCCGCCCTGAAGGCCAGCTCCGCTAGTTTTTTACAAAACTCAATTTGTAAAAAATAAGATTTTTTTAATATAGTTCCCTTTATCCCTACAGGATAAAGGGAACCAGTATCATTATTTATTCGAGATAAGGGACTAGTGCCTTCTTTTAAGAAATAGGTGATTCGAACACCCAACCTTCCGTGTGTAAAACGGTTGCTCTACCATTGAGCTAATTTCTTTGGTCCCCCCCCCCATATTTTTATTTATATACGGCTGACATAAATCGAAGATTTATAAAGCCGCCCTGCGCGCACCCCTTGGTTGCATAGCTACTCAAGGGGTGCGCAGGGCTAAAATAGACCGTAAGATGATTAAAATATGGGGGGAAGTAAGGTAAACCTTAATTTTTTTGTTTTATTGTTATTACTATAGCACCTACCATTGCTAATAATAATATAAAACTAGCTATAATAAGTCACATATTATAGTTTGTGTACATCACATTACCTATACTAGTTATATGACTATTTTCTATTAAATTACCATCTCACATTTGACTAGTTACAAAAAATATGTCATTATTATAAGTATTTAAGTAAGCTTGGTTATCTTGATTTAAAGCTGGAGTTGAAATATTATATAAAATATTATTTAAGTTATAATAGTTATTTAACATAGCAATATTATAAGGTAATAGTTGGAATAATGGGTAATTAAAAGATATTGCTATAGCAATAGCTAAAGGTATACTATTACTAGTATTACTTTGTAATTCACTTATTCTAATATTAATTAACATTAAAATAAATAAAAATAATATAGATACCGCTCCTATATAATGAACTCGAGCATCCGGTCCTTTTACCAGACCGTCCCCGTTTCCCGAACCGTACGTGATAGTTTCCCATCATACGGCTCTCCATCAATCGAAATGTTATTATCCACCTGACATTGGCTATTACCGCAATTTAGAAATATATATTGAACTCGACGTCACTTACGTTATATTGGACCTAGTTTCAACTCCGCCGCCAACGTCTAGATCCTCACTATTTGACCAAAGTCTTTTTCCTTCACTGCGACTAAAGGAATGATCAATTTATATTTAAAAACGTGTAATCCAAACGACACCGTCGTATATCAGTTCCTTTGAACTTAATTGACTGGAACCCTTCCCCTTGCTCACGAATTACCGTGACTGTATCCAATATGGTCGGGTACTACGATTCCTCTGCAACCTTAGTCGTTTCCTTCCTTAGGTCGTCCCGTGATATGTACTGTAGTCCTTATGGATATCCTTAGGTTGAACTTTCCCTCACTTTGAGCGTTATTATATTTAACCTGGTGTAAGATGATATCTAAAAGAGACATAGTATCAACCTCCTTTAATCTTACGAGTACCTGTAACCAGTCGTGTACTCCCCCTATTTTTAAGGGACCTTGCGGGTATTCTTGAGGCAGTATAGCCTTAACCATAGATATCTCAGCTTGCCCAGCAATTAGTCTACACTGGCGTCGACTTGTCTAGGCTTTACAACGATGCTATGTTGGCCCAGAAACTTTCTCTCGGGGTTGACGTTGTTGCTGGAAATATTTGACATCAATATTTAGGATCCGGCGATCCCATGAACTAAGCCACTGCACGGCGCACTACTATTAAATAAGATAAACCTATAAAGCTTAAACCTAACATTATTAAATAACAAGATATACTTGCAAATAAACCTATTAAAAATAAAACTGATACGATCACAATAAAAAAAACCTATTCAAACTTTCATTTCACTTTTACTGACTGCAAAGCATCCCTCTTGTATTCCCTTCACTTATACAAAAATACACATAGTTTAATCTAATATACCTGAATCGGTATCTTCTGAAGGTGTGTTTTCCCTTCCACTATTCATTAATCTTTGTATTTCACGGAATTTATTTAATCCCTCATCTGTTAAATGGGATTTTTTTTCCATCATTTCTACAGCCTCCATAAAATATAAGTAATCTAAATATTTATAACCTACTATGGGATGTTGTAAATGTAATATAGGTAATAATTTATCTTTTAAATCCGAGAATTTATTAACTATAAATTCTACTGCTTCTCTATTTACAGCTATACGACCAAACCCTAAATATTTTACAAAATATTCAAATAATTCTTTGTCTCTTATGTGTTGACTTAGTACAAATCTTAACTGTACTTGGAATCCTGTTTTTACAGATGTAGATTTAAAAATACTGATGATAAAACAACCTTCCGCTGATATAAACCCAGCTAATCAATTGGGATCTATTATTAAATCTTGAGATAAAGTTAAATCGGATATTCCTAATTCATTTTCTGAAACAAGATAAGGAAAGGCTGGTTTTAATTCATTAGTAAGACCTTTACCCATTAAAGCTTTTAGAGATACTAACTTTAATAAACCTTCCTCTGTTAAATGTTCTTTGTTTTTTATTAAAAAAATAGCTTTTTTAAAACACATAAAGTCTTTACCTTTCTTAGTTATTAACGGATACTTATCAAAATGTTCTATTAAAATTAATAACTCTTTTTTAGATTCCACACGGAATTGTACTCCTTCTTTTCCTTTGCCATAGATTTTACCTATTCCCAGGGTGTATTGAATACTTTTCAATATACCTTCGTCTTTCTTATGTAATCCTATTGAAAATACATAGAGTACTCTTCCTTTTTTAGTATCCTTATCTAAATCTCTAATACTTATTGAGAATGAACCTTCCCCATCAGTAAACCCCGTTATAAATAAGGGGTTTAACTTTAAAGGTGTATCTAGGTTACTTAAAGATTTTGTGTGTTGTGATCTTATAAAGAGATCCTTCAAAGATTTGATAGAAAACCCCTTTTTTCTATTTAATCCGGCGTAGCAGGGGAGAGATGCACAAAGTATAATTTTCGTTTGATCAGAGGGTACAGATATTAAGTTTAGTTTGTAACTAAGTCTGTAAAGCTTACTTACAGTTCTTATATTCGCACATTTTAATGCATTTTTTTATCTGCAGAGTACACCTTAAATGCATTAAATTATTAATACACCAACTACCGTCTACTCGTTGCTCTTTTACAGCACTATTCTTCAATAATACTGATTTAGATCCGCGATTACCTATTTATCCTTTACTAGTATTATAGAAAAGATCATCTTTTGACTTATTACTATACATGGGTGATTAATCCATCCACTCATAGCCTTTCGACTACAGCTTAGTATCAAAAGCTTTAAGGCTTCCCCGGAGTTTGGCAGTTTATCCCAAAGAACATGTTTTTATAGGATTTTTGCTAATAATAACTAATATACCGCACAAAATTGCCAAAAGAGAGATAATATCTAGAATGTCTGTTCTATAACCATTTGTATAAGTCTCATATGTAAGAAATAAATTATTCATTTTTGGATTAATATTAAAAATTCACCTTCGTAAAGGAAATTAAACTAATTTACTCAGATTTGAACTGAGAATTTGGAGGTTGAAGCTCCCTATTTTTCCATTCTTTTCGTACCCTTTATCCCTCTATCTTTTTATCATGTAGTGATATCAAGGATATGAAAGGTATTAAGGCAAAAGAAGTTCTATACTCTTAAAAAAGCATAGATTACTCTATAGGCAGTCTTCCTTTGCCTTTGATGCTGAAGGTAAAACTACATGATATCAGGGAATAAGCAACCTAAAAGATTAAATAAGATTAGTTTAATTAGAATTAAACCGTAGATATATAAAAAACATTATTTTAGAATTAAATAAGATATAAGTATTATGTAAATAGAATACAGAGAATATCCGATTCGAACGGATGTGATCATTTCTGACCAAATAAGACTCAAGCTTACCATCTTAAACCACTCGATCAATTCTCTTAAATTAATTTAGCCCCTCTGTTAAGATTAATACCAAAGGGCTTATTTAGTGCCTTTATCTATTCCTCTTCGCCTTTATCACTACATGATAAAGGCAATGGAAACAAATGATAAACGGACCATTTTGCAATAAAAAAAAAATTAAACCTTTTACGCACTTGATCCCAGAGAATGCACTAGTTTTTTTCGGTATCCCTTTATCCCTTTATCACTAATGATATCCGAGACATGAGGGATAAAGGGATAAGAAACAAGGTAGCAGGGGAGAGTAGTAGTAAAAAAATAAAAAAGGTTTTATTTCGGATTATTATGATTCGAACATAACTACTTCTCAACCCAAATGAGACGCCTTACCAACCCGGCCCTAATCCGTTTTATTTCCCCTCCCCGCAAATTTGCGGGGAGGGGAAATAATATTACAAGAGTACTCAGACTTGAACTGAGAATTTGGAGGTTGAAGCTCCCTATTTTACCATTAAACTATACTCTTTATTCCTCACTTTTTGAGCCCTTTATCCCTTTATTTACTAAATAGGTAGGTTATAAAGGCAATATCTTGGATATAATTCATAATCCAAGGTAAGTAGGAAAGTATATTTAAGTTACGGAAAAGAGGTGATTCGAACACCCAGGTGTAATTAACACAATATTTAGCAAATACCTTACCTTACCTATGGAAACTTTTCCTGGTGAGCCCTCACGATTCGAACGCTTCTAGCCCTTACAGAATTTAGACACGAAGGTGCCTCAGGAACCATTTTCCTTTAGGTCTCCAGACCTCAATTCTGTGATCCCATGTAATGGGTTTATGTTTATTAGACATGTTTAATCGCAAAGAGAGAGTTAGTATGGCTATTGCTGACCAACTGGCTTGAGCAGCTTGAGCTAATTTTCTAATTTAATGAGCGCTGAGGTGAACTTTTTAATTCTTTATGCCAAAGGCAATCTATGTAATCATTTTATTTAATACCAAAAGGTTATCTATATTATCATTTTCTATCTAAATCATCATTATCTGGTGAGCCCTCACGATTCGAACGCTTATAGCTCTTACAGAATTTAGACACGAAGGTGCCTCAGGACCAATTCCTTTAGGTATGTATACCTCAACTCTGTGATCCCTTTCGGGTTTTGGTTTTTTCTTCAACATGTTTAACTATGGCGAGAGAGTATCTTTAGCTGTTAACTAGGCACTGGGTAGTGGGCTATTACATCTTCATCAATATCTAACCATAATTAAAATTTAACCAATATTTCTTTTGGGGGCGCGTGGTCAGCCCATGGGTTTTATTATGCCATTACTGAGACCCCAACTTAATACATTCACGCGCTTAAGTATATCACTATTACTTCTTTAAAATTTTTATTATTGGGGCCGTGGTCAATGTATGGGTTTTATACCACCACTGAGACCCCAACTTAATAAATTCACGGACATAATAAAATTCATATTCCATATATTTTCGAACTAGATCGGATTCGAACCGATATCTATTTTTGTGACAGAAAAATCCTTTACCTATTAAGTTACTAGTTCTTTTTATCCCTCATATCCCGGATATCACTAGTGATATCCGGGATATGAGGAACCAGTTTCATAACATCTTCGAGATAAGGGACTAATTAGGGCAAACTTGTTTTTTGTGCCCTTATCCCTATAAGGGCACAATAAACTAGTTATTAAGTTATAATCCTTTTCTTCTTACCTTATCCTTTCCTAAATATCCCCCCCGGATCCCGAAGGGAGAAGAGGGATTGTGATATCAGAAGACTAATAGAAGCACCAGAATAAAATAAAAGAACTTTATATTTAATATATAATAATACTAATGCGGCCAGTCGAATTCGAATCGACATCTTTCGATTGGAAGTCGATAAGTCTACCATTAACCTATGGCCGCTCATTTATATAGGATATATAAGATTCGAACTTATATCAAAATGATTAAAAGTCATCTGCATTCCCATTATACTAATATCCCTCCTTGTGCCAGAAACAATCTAAATTATTTGAGGCAGAATTCTAAAAAAAAAACTATTTCTTCCCGAGCTACACTTTATTTATTTTTTTTTTTTTGAAACTTAGGCGAAGGCTAATTCTCAGCCACCACATCCTTCTTCCCCCCCATTTATCATATAGTGAGATCAAAGAGGAATAGGGATCATTAATGTTAGGAGTATACTATTTTAGCTTTATCTAAAGATAATACACTACACTACACTACACAACACAACACAACACAACACAACACAACACAAAATACACGTAATTTAACCCATTTATCTTCCCTCCCCGCAAGCTTGCGGGGAGGGGAAGTGATATCAAGGGAGGCTAAATTATAAAGAAGATAGCATTTAATCCTCCCCTTTATTTCTTTATCTTTTTATCACTAGTGATGAGTATGAGGAATAAAGGGGGAGGAATTGGTCGGAGCCCGATCATACGCAACAACCTGTGTTTATTTTTAACCTATATTAATATTTATATTTTACTTAATATAAATACACAAAAAAATAACCATTAGCCCCTAAGATGAATCGAACATCTATCACGATATTAACAGTATCACGCTCTACCATTGAGCTATAGAGACTTATAATTTATTGCCCTTTATTCCTAAAGATATAAGGGCACGATTCACTCTTTTATCTTCCTTATATCACTTATCCCCTGTATCCCTCATATCCATCATATCCCTCCGCCGCAAGCTTTGCCTTCGGCACAGAAGGGATATGAGGGGGGGAGGGGGGGGAAGCGTAATAAAAAGGGGAGGACAAAGGTGCTTTAGCCTATTATCACATAAAGGTAGGTAATATTAAGGATACCTGCAATAAATTATAAAAATTAGATCATGTAAAGTTTAGGAAACAAGAGATTCGAACTCTTAAAAGCCTATAGCTACTGAGTTTACAGCTCAGCCCTTCTTACCAATAAAGGAACTTTCCTTTTTAAATTTTTGTTTAAATTTATGATTCCCGTGCAACTTCCACTACTGAGATATTACTTACCTTTTATTAAATATCTACTTTTCGTGCCCGGAGGGCAATAAATTTTACTATTTTTTCCTTTTAATTTATTCATAATAGTGGAATTACTACAATTTAACGCTAAAGCCGCATTTCTGGCAGAAGGGTAAGAAGTTGTAACTCCATTATTTAAATCTGTTACTAATATAGTAGCAGCAGTAGGAGAAGATGAGATCATTTTCATACGAGTTACATATGATCTTACTAATGGAGTTTTATTTTCAGTAATCTTATCAAACATACGTTGAAGTTTATTTGTAGTTAATTCTAATTTTTTTACTTTTTTTTCTAATCAGTTTAAAACAAACTTACCAAAAACCATTTGCTTAGCGAAAGAATTAGAATTTTCTTTAAATAATCTAACCATCCATGCATATTTAAGTTTAAAACGGGTAGAGTTCTTAGTTACACGACCTAAACTAGAGCCCGCTACAAGACAAATATTATAAGTTGGTTTTAGTACATCGAAATAATAATTTTCTCTTTCAATAATTATATCTTTTTCTTTCCCCGCAGGGGATGATATTCTAAAATCTCTAAACGAAAATTACTATAACCGTTCTTTAATAAAGCTCTGTATATAATACTATTATTATTAAGAGATTCTTTCATTAATCACTTAGCCCTTCGTCCGCTTACGGCGTACTGGGCTGCGGAGCCGGAGATAAATAATCTCTTAATCTTCTAGTTAAATCTGCAGCACTTCCAATATAGGTTGATCCGTTAATCAAATTAACCCAACGATAAATACCAGACTTTCTATTGTTTTCTCGATATATTGTTTTTACATCCGCTAAATCCAAATAAACTTTAAGAGGTAATGTATTTTTACTACTATAAAACCGAATTGCATAAGGAGACATATAACGAAGCATATATGAAAAAGGATTCTTACTATAAGCATAAGTAACACTTTTATTTCTTGCGCCCTTCGGCCTAGGACCAGGTCCTTTAGGCCTGGCCCGAAAGGTAAAAAGTGTAAAATTCGTCTTTAAATATTAAATTTTTATTTGTCATATACCTGTTCTGGACTTGAACCAGATACTTATAGAATACTATAAGTATTAACACCTTTGTTCGAGGCTTTTAAATTTTTGTTTAAATTTATGATTCCCGTGCAACTTCCACTACACGCTAAACCCCCACACTATAACTATAATACCAACTGTATAGTGCCCAGATACTCTATCATTTCGATCCTTCCTCCGATATAAGGGAAATAAGTTAAAAATTTTCATTTAACCTATCCTGTAAAGCAGGACGATTTAAAAAAGCCTTGTGTAATTTTTTTATTAATTAGGGTTTTTCGACTGTACATTAAGCAGCATTTCAGCCACCCACGAGTGATCCAGTCTGTAGCGATTATATAATTAACCGACGGTCTATAAACAGATGGGGAATGTTTAACCGTTTTCACTTGTGTAACCAGGCAGGAATATACCTAATACCTTATTTGGTATTCTACTTATCTAATTTATGAATTAAGTTCAGAAATTATAGTATATTTCTAATTATATATTGCATATACTGTAAAAAAGTAGGATTTTAATTATTATATCCTTCGACCGAAGGGTTAAAGAATATAATAACCAATTTGGTCCTTGTGTTGTGTGAACCGTATTACGACTTAACACCAATCAGAATCGCGCATACGAAGAATCCTACTATAACATCTAAACCATATCGTTTACTTAATTATAATAAGAGAGCAAACTTATTGCGCTAACTCCTTTCAGCATGCGACGAGTGGTTAGTACCAATCCGAAGTTATATTCACCGTGACATGGTGATTCACGATTACTAGCAATTTCTTATTCATGCAGCCGAATTTCAGACTGCAATCCATTTCCGAATTCTATCCTATTTTTTGAGATTAGCTTAAACTCGCATTTTTGCTTCTCTTTGTGTAGGAATATGTGGCACGTCTATAGCCCACAATATTCAGGCCATGATGACTTGTCTTATTCCCTTTTGTTCATACCATTGTAGAGGGGCAGAAAATGCTCTATTAATTTTTTGTAAATAAAGCCCGGGTATTCGTTAATTACACGGTCGGAACCGCAGTTTCATAACATTAACTGAAAACAGCCGTGCAACACTTGTATTATTAAAATTAGAAGCTTAAACGACTAACTTTAATAACATTCAAATTGTGGTAAGGTTTTTCGTGGATCACCGAATTAAATAACATACTTCACTGCTGGGGTCAGAAACGGTCTAGTGATTTCAGTTCCTGCGTTGCCACACTACTCTTGAGGTGAAATGCTTACACTTTCATTTATAAACCAAGTAATATTACCTAATTTATGGCATTCATCATTCTCTGCAAAGACTACTGGGGTACCTAATCCTGTTCGTTCTCTGTGCCTTCGTCCCTGAACGTCAGTTTTTACATAAGAGGTTGCCTTCGCCTATACCAGTCCCTATGGTATCAACAAATTTTATCTCTACACCATAAGTACGACTCTCCTCACATAAAACTCTAGTAGAGATGTATCCTGTTAGGACATTTACTACCGTCTACGTACCCTTTAAACCTATTTAACATGAATAACACTAGCCTCTTACGTATTACCGCGACTGCTGGCACGTAATTAGTCAAGGCATAAATATGCATATCGTCATAATCAATATGCAGTTAGAACTTTATTCGACAAACCGATTTAGAGTAAGAACATACTTTTTTTCTTTTTTTCATCAGTAAATCTTCTCCGTTCTCCGAAGTTGCCAGTTCAGTCGTTTGACTATTGACCAAGATTCCTCACTGCTGTACTCGCTTGCCTTGGGATTTTTTCGTCCCCAATGTGGTCGATCAACTTTTCAGCTTCGACTACGAGAATTTAAGCTTGTTAAGCAGTAACCTTAACAACAACCTATCTCGGCGACCACCCTATGTCCTCTTAAAGCGGCATAATTACCCTTTTTTTTTGTCATGGGGGATTTTTCCCCCTCTTTAAGGCCGGCTCGGGGTCTATACTCACCTGTACACCACTTTTAATAAAATAGAAGCTTACGCCTTATTAAATTAAACGTTCGATTAGCATGTGTCAAGCATTTCGACAGCGTTCAATCAGAGCCATCACCAAACTCACCCATATATATACACACATTTATAGTGTGGATGGTTACATCCATCACTATGAATTTTTGGTTCTCTTGATCTTTACACTAGACTCTAGGTCTCAATCAAGATGAAAAAAAAGAGAAAAAACTTTTTTTTTATTATTTTTTTATTATTTTTTTATTTTTTTTGGGATAAAATCAAGCTATTTCTTGCTAAATATATCTCTCTAAATTATAGTTTTATGTAGGCTTTGCAATGCTCGCTTTTAAATTATATATTAAAGGATAATATTATCATTTAATTAATTTATTTTATTTTCTATTTAATACCTAAACCTTTTACTTGAAGTAATTATATATATACACACATATTGTTTACAATAACTTTCCTTAAATTCTTTTAAATTTAGTTTATTTTTATCTCCAAAATCTAGCTGGAGCGACTAGTGCTCGGGGACTGGTTCCCGTCGGGCACCAGGACCCTTACGGGACCAGTTGCCCTTATATCCTTACGGGATATGAGGGAACTAGATTTTAAAAAATCTGACTTTTTTACAAATTCAATTTTGTAAAAAACTAGCGGAGCTAGCCTTCAGGCCGGCTGCGCCTGCCCTCAGGCTAGTAAAAAACTAGCTCAGGGTCCCTTACCTCCAAGAGACTATAAGGGCCAAGTAAATAAGCTTATTTTTTTTTACTTAAACCTTATTCTAACATATATAATATAATTACAGTAATATAAATTTGACCTTATTCCTCCCTTATCTAATACCCTGGTATCACTGATCCCCTCGGATCCCCTAAAGGGGGGAAAGAGGGGAAAGGTAGTGTGATAAAGGAGAAGAACAAAGAAACTCAAGTATTCCAAAAGAGATCTAAACTTATATTTTGATCCCGGTCCCTTATTCTTTTTTTTTAGACTTTTCAAATTTTTATTGCGTCTCCCCCCCCCCCTTTATCCCTTTATAACATAGTGATATCAGAGGTAAGAGGCTAGATAAGTGATATAAGATTATGGAGGAATCGAACCTCCAGCTTAAGATCTGCAATCAAAGTGTAGACCATCTACAATCATAATCTTTATAAATATTTTGGAATTCCAAAATATTTATATCTCTAATATCTGGGATATCTGAGATGAAGGCACAAAATAAGAGAATATAGCACTTCATCGTATATCCAAAATAAACCCAAAACAAATAAAACACTATATTCAAAAAAAAACCAAATAAAGAACTCATTTTGTAGTTAAATTCTTTAACCCTTCGGTCCAGACCCTGGACACAGGGTCTGGACCGAAGGGAACAAGTTTGAAAAAAACTAGCCCAGCTAGTCCTGGGCTATTTCTTCCCGCCCTTCGGCCTAGCCCAGCTAGTCCTGGGCGAAAGGGTAAAAAATTTAATTTCATTTTTGTCCTGTCATTTGGTTAATTCATGACGTCATAAATTATCATGGTAAATTACAGTTTATTTACTAGCCCTAACCCCTTTGGGGTACGGGCGGCCTTGTCACGCATCCGTGACAAGGCCCCGGAGGGGACAAGTTTGACTCATATAATCTAACATTAGACTCACTAAAACCCTCAAATCTAATATTACATAACTTAGTCCTTTATTATTCTATAAAAAAATAAAACTGTATTCCTTTTTAGGATCTTCTTGAACTTTCTATATATTCTTTTAGATGATTATGAAATACCTTTGGATATCTAAAATCCGTATGTTTAATATTTCTATCTTTAAGATAATCTTCTATAAACTCTTTATAACACCTATTAATATCACTTATATCTCTATTTTTTCTAATATTAACTCTACCTCCACCTTCGCCTTCAATACCAAGTACACTACGTGTGTTTTTAATTTCTCTACCTTTTTTTTCGAGCATATTTTCCTCGAATATTTTTAGTAATCATTCTGCTCTGCTAATTTTGTCTTCTAATCTATAACCTCTAGAAGGTACATCCCCCTTTCATAAATGCTCAGGTATTTCTTGGCGAGTTCCAGATATAGAAGCTACAGATGGTAGTGATTGTTGGCCTACTGAATAAGGAGACGCCGTTAAAGCTGGTTGTTGTCCCGGGGTAATTAAAGAAGATAATGGTGGCAATTTTGGTTGTGTTGATCTAATGGGATATGCATGTAATATTCATACTTTTTGTTCAGGAGTTAAATCTCTACCCGCAAATCTAGTTAATATTTCTCCAGCATCTTTAGCATTTGCTCATCAAGCTGGATCTACTGAGTTTGGACCTACTGGGGCTACTGGAGCTGAGCCGGATAAAGGATGTTGTGCTGTATTTAGACCAAGAGTACCTCTAGTACTAGCACCTGCCTGACTAGAACCTACTGGAGCTCAAGCAGATAATGGATATTGTCCTGTATTTAGACCAAAAGTACCTCCAGTACTAGCACCAGCCTGACTAGAACCTCCACTAGCACCTGTTTGACTAGGACCTCTACTAGAACCTTCACCATTCCCTGAAGTATCTCTATCTGCTGTTACGTAAAGAGGTAATTTATGAATATTAACATTAGAAGGGCTTTTTACTTCACCAGTGTCAATAAGCATTAGTTCTGCTGTATTACCTATAGGAATACTTTTAATTAAATTAATAATTCCTACTAAATTTGTAAAGGCAAAGAAAGAAAAATATTCTAAACCTAAATTAAACATATTAAAAGATTGTAAGGTATATATGAAAAATCAAGAAAAAACACCTATAGCTATAGCAATTAAGGGTTTATATTCTAATCCTTTCATATTAGAGATTGTAAACGAAACTATTAGTACAAATGCTACAGTTAATATTAAAGATAATAAATCAGCAATATAACCCGAAAAAAGTACATATATAAAATAGTCAAAAGGTTTTTTTATCAATAAACCCAATAGAAAGGAAACCATATAATATTTTAAGGTAGATAAATTAACTTTTAATTTTTTTAAACTATAAAAAAATATATTACTTTGTAAAGGAGAGTCAACTCAAGAATGAGGTTTAGGAGGTGTTTGTTGTAAAACAGAAAACAACCCATCTAAAAATCTTTTACTTAAATTAAAAAATTGAATTAATGAAGATCTAATCCATCCTTGATGTAACCCGAGGATAAAACCACAAACACAAACACAAACACTTGCGCTTGTATAAAAGCTATACCCGATTCCATACCCGAGAAAGCTATAATGAAAAATAAAGACACTAAAGAAAATTATATAACATAACTTGTAAACATATTGTTTGTAAAGTCTACTAAATAAACTATTTTCCTGATCCTTAATTTTATACATAAAAATGAACATTATTTTATTATACATGTCTATATGTGTATTTTCCTGATCCTTAATTTTATACATAAAAATGAACATTCTTTTATTATACATGTCTATATGTATATTTACTTACTTACTTACTTACTTAATGTATTATAATATAATTATAATAAAGTAGTATTATTCTAATTATTTAGAATATTTATTAAAAGAAGCTAGATAATTTTATAAATATTCATAAGATTATGGAGGAATCGAACCTCCAACTTAAGATCTGCAATCAAAGTGTAGACCATCTACAATCATAATCTTTATAAATATTTTGGATTTCCAAAATATTTATAAATAAAAATAACGGCTCCTCGCCCCCGGCCAAGTTTCAGCCGCAGGCTTTGTTTTTTCTTATCCGGAGGATTAGAAAAAACAGAGAAACTAAATTTTTTTTATTATTAAAAATGCATTTTTTAATAACATGTGACCTGATAATCGTTCAACAAATTCATCCTTAGATTATATTATTTCTTTAAGTAAAACCCTCAGCGTAGACTACTGTATTCTAGTTTACTAATTTGGTTTATTATTTCATTAATGATAACAGAATTACCATCACAATTAGGTTTAACTCTTAATATTATTTTTTTTTATCTTTTGCTCTTAATTTATCAAGAAATTCCTCCGTTATACGGGTATCTCCTGGACGTTTAGCATTAAATAATTCAGGAAACGTTTTCTTTAGATCTTTGGCAGCTTCATGTACTCATACTAATTCTGGATTTGCATCAGCTTTTTTTTTAGCAAAACTCATAAAACTTGAAAAAGTTTTATTTTTATTACCACATATTATTAACGCTAAGGATGTATAATAATTCCCATGAAGCTCCTTATTAGGAACATCTGCAATATATTCAAAATCTGTTGCATGATTTTTTTCGCTCGCTCGCTCTCTTGTCTCTTCTATTTTTATTTATTTTATCTTTATCTTCTTGATCAAGTATTATACTGTAATATCCATATTTAGAATCTAATCTTGATTGTCTACGTTCAGGATCATTTTCATATACTTCACGTCTTTTTTTATTAATAATATCTCTATTTTCTGCTACATGTTTACGATTTCTTTCATTAATTAAATCTTTGTTTTCTTTATTATATTTTCGATGAGCTTTAACTACTCTATCTTTATGTGTATTTTTATAATGTCTTGTTTTTTCTATATTAGCAATTCTATTATTATACTCTGCATAACTTTCACCTATATTCTGCCCAATTTCTTTTTTTAGTTCATCTACGCTAGCTTTAATCTCTTCCTTAGATCTTCTCTTATTATAAGAACGCTTTTTAGGAGTGTCCAAGGGTCCAATACCGGACCCTTCAGGTCCCCCTGGTCCACCTGATCCCCCTGGCCCTGGTTGACTAGAAGAAGATCCTGGTTGACTAGAAGAAGATCCTAGTTGACTTGATCCTTGACCAAAAATTTTAACTAAATAACCTTCTATTTTTTTAGAGATTATTTCCATAGAATATTTGGAAAATGTTACTAATAAATTAGTAACCTTATAAATCGATACAAAAAGGTGCATAATACATAGTGTTAATAATCCAAATAAAAATACTTCACCTAATTTATGTAAATCTGGTGTAAATTTTTTAATTTCTTGGTTATTACTAAATCATATTGTTATACTTAATATTGATAAAAAGTTAGATAAACTAAAAAAAATCAACCCTAAAAATACAAATATTCCTAATTTAGTTAACATTAAAAAAAAACCTCAACAATATAAATAAACGGTTAAATCTGAATTTATAACTATATTGTTAGACACAATGTTTTTTTCATATATATTGGTAATAAAATTTTTTGTCGCTAGGTGAGGCCCATGTTTATCTATATCCTTTATCAATAAGGATAATCCAGAGATAAATATATCTATAAATCTCTCTTTGAATTTATCTAAATATACATTTATGTATATACGAATCTTTCTTAGAAAAAAATAACGATATATAAATAAAGATACTTTTTGAAAAAAAGTACCCCTCATATAATAAATAGAGATAGCTGTAGAAAAAACCCCCAATACATATGTAATAAATTCTAAATTTAAACCTAGAATAAAGGATAAACCATTTATACTAATTAAATAAATGAGTTCGTCACGTAAAGCACCCACTGTAGCTTGCGCTCATATGGCTGCTAAATAATATATGTCTAAAAAAATAGGATATAAATCTTTTATAAAATCTAGATTAATAAACACGTTAGATTCTAACACAATTGAATCCTTACAAGGTAAAGGAGGTCTAGTAGATACTACCTCTATAATAAAAAACAAGAACTTTTTTAAATTTAAAAATAAGATAATTAATGAAGATCCAATCCGTCTTTTATATAACCCGATGACAAAACCACAAACACTTGCGCTTGTATAAAAGCTATTCCCAATTCCAAACCCGAGAAAGCTATAATGAAAGATAATGGTACTAATCCCAAAAAAAAGAATATTATACCACTTGTCATTATATTGTATGTGAAACCTGCTAGTATGTTTAATAACATGTGACCCGATAAACGTCCACAAATTCATCCTTTTGTTAATAAATCTCCGAAAACTTAAACTAATTTAAACAAATACACACCTTTAAAGGGATTAGTTCTATTTTCTTTCAAGTATAAAGATATACTAGCTTGACGATAGCCTAATGCTCTAGCTGCAGCACCTATAGAAGGATATATTGTAACTTCTTTAGTTTCTACACTAGTAACCTCCACCTTTTTAGATGTTTTTTGAACTTTTATGGCTGCACTAAACGTAGTTTGTGTTGAGCCTTCTCTAGATAAAACTACACTGCTTTCAGGTTGCACCTTTCCTATATTAGGTTTTTCAATCTGGCCTTCTGTATCAAGTAATTTAAAAGTATATTTACCTAAAACAGGTTTATCTTGATTTAAGTAAATATAATGTTCGATATATCTTTTATCAATACCTAATGCACGGGCAGCTGCTTTTATAGCGTGGTATGTAGTAGAAGTATTTGTTTCTATGTCAGTTACCTCAACTTTAATTTTCATAGGATGAGATGCTGACATTTTAGCTAAAGTTTCTGGAGATCTTTTAAGAGCAGCAGCGCGCATATTCTCTACAGTAGCTTCTGAATGTTTTCATCCAGACCCTCGAGAAGGGCTTCCAGGTGTTTTTAATATATTATACTCTGGAGAGTATACTTCAAAAAAATGTTTTTCTCTAGACATAAGATTATCTATGTCACAAATATCTAGAATAGTAAGACTAAAGTTATGGTAGCCGTATTTTAATAATGCAACATTAATAGGCATACTATTTTCATTTAGTAATCTATTTACATTATAATACTCTAATAGTCTACGTTTTAAATCCATAGAACTACCTACGTACTTTTTACTATTCAATTTATTAGTTCACATATAAATACCTGATTTACCTTTAATATGGTTAAGAATGTCAAGTTTATCTTTGTCTGCATCCAGAAAAACAACTAAATCTGAAGAACTTGTATAGGAAATATCTTTACATGCTGCACATGAAGCTGAAAACGCTCTAACGCCCAATTTATTGTAACCAAATTTGTATAAATTTATAGTTACCCTTGGTTGATATAATAAACTACGTGGTGAGATAATCTCTCCAACTTTGTTTATATTAATACTATTGGGTAAAACTGAATTAGTATTTAAAAATTTTACACCCTTTCGCCCAGGGCTAGGACAGGCTAGTCCTGTGCTAGGCCGAGGGGTAGATAATATAAGTCGTTCACAACTTTATCCTTTCTTTAAAGGTATTTATATTGGCATAAGCCCAATAAATAAATCCTTTCTTTAAAGACGGGTCGCACATGTTTGCGTTTAAATTTTACTTTTCTTTATTATTTCTAAGCAGCTGTAAGCTCTTAAAAAAAAATAAATTGTAAAAAAAGATATTAATCTTTATACATAATATTATGTATTTACCCATTTCTCTATTTATGTTGTGATACCGCTACGTATAAATAGAACGTAACCGTAAAAAAACAAAGTAAGAGAAATATAATTAAGGATAGGCTATTGTGGTATCTTTAATCTTGAATTACTTAAATTCTTCCAAGAACCGGATTTCCCGGCGACTAGAGTATACCTTATAGTTATTAATATGTATTCTATTCCTCTCGCTAAATAAGTTATCAAACGATAAAAATAGCCTAATCATAAGTAACTAAAGAACCGTCTACTCGTTGCTCTTTTACAGTAATTGTTTTGTATATCTACCTATCGAAGCAATTATGCTAGTTTAGATTCCTCGTAATAAGTAGACACATATTACTGATTTAGATCCGCGATCACCCATTCCTATTACTAGAATCTCTAATGATATTACTATACCCTGAGTCATTAATCAGGCCAGATAAAAAGTTTCCGTATTATCTTTAGTTATTAGAGCTTTAGGGCTTCCCCGGAATTTGGCTCTTGAACACAATAAGAATAAGTCACCTAACCTCATCTATTTATATTAGCTGCTAATCTTAAACCTAAAGAAATATTTCTAGCTAAGTAACTTATAAACTCTATTAAAACCAATAAAGGTAATAAAGCTAAAGGACAACCTGCAGGTACTAAAAGAGAAAAGAACACTAAACCATGTTTTTGGAATCCTAATATTGTTGCACCTAAAACTATAGTAAAACTTAAAGAGAAAGTTAATACAAAGTGACTTGTTGAGGCGAAACTGTATGGACAGCACAGCAAATCTTATAGACTTACCATGGTGGACTATATCTTAATCACTCAGTTGTTATAGTAAAACAGTGTTAAGTGATTTTTCACGTGTAGTCTCTAAGGATCTTACTCATAACATTTCCCCACCTCCTCAATTAATTGAGGGGGTGGGGATGGTTATTTTGATTTCCTGCTGATTGTTCATTGTTTCATCCTTTAAGATTTTCTCCGATAATCGGCACCTAAAGACATTAGAAGTTTTCAGCATATAGTGAAATTTATTGTATTTTATTATTATTTATCTATGATATTACTATTATCTAAACATTTATTCTTCTTTTATTGTTATTCTCTTTCTATTTATATTACTTTTAATTAGTTTTATTCTTTCTAATCCTTCGTCCGTTAAATGAGCTTTAGATTTTATTAATTCGGCTATTTGTACAAAATCTAAATAATCCTCTTTTTTAACTCCTAATAAGGGATACTCATTTAAGAAAGGTATTAGCTTATCATTTATATCTGAAAAGACTGTTACTAAGTATTGACCTTCACCACGTGTTGGTGTTTTGTAATATCTACCATAGTTTAGATAAGTAACGATATCCTTTAACAATTCCTCATCTTTAATATGTTGAGTTAATGAAAATTTTAAACTAACGTTTTTATTATTTTGAATTAGAACTTGGAAACATCCTTCAGCTTCTATAAATCCTCTAATTCAGTTTAAATTCTTAATCCTAACATTTAGAGGATTATATATTACTGAAGGTCTTACTACTGGTTTTGCAAGAGGGAAACTCTCTTTAAACTTGTCAGATAGACCTCAGTTTAATGTAGCTTTAATTCCTACTAACTTCAGTAAACCTTCTCTAGATAAATGCTCTTTATTCTTTATGATAGCTATAGCTTGTTTAAATAAAAGATAATCTGCACTCTTTTGAGTTATTAAAGGATAACTGTCAAAATGATCTGTGATTATTTGTAAATTCTTTAAAGAACTTACACGATATTGCATAGAATCAACTCCATGTTTATAGATCTTTCCTGTTTTAAAAGTTCTTTGTATAGCTTCTAATAATTTAATATCCTTATTATGTAAAGATATACTAAAGATAGGCTTAACTTGTCAACCAGTTAAGTTTTTACCTTGTTTATATATTGAAAGAGAGAAACAACCTTCTCCATCTACAAATCCTGTAAGATAATCAGGATTAAGGTAGAAGGTATTTTTATTGTTAAAACTATATCTAGGACTATCCTTAGATATGTCTATTTGTATGGATGACTGTGAGTCAGAGTTAAAAGAAGAATATGATTGTATTTGAAAAATTAGATTATTCTGTAATCTTAATGCTTCAAGTATGTTTGAGATAAATAATGATAAAATGCAAAGGCTCCTGTTAACCATTCCAATCAAGTTATTTATTAAAATAAATATAAATAAAGCGTATATAAATGGGAAGTACATTTGCCCGTTTTTAGGGTTTATTTGATTTGTTACTATACTATGTATAGTTGCGTATAAAGATTCTTGGCTAATAGATCAGTTATTTCCTACTAATCTGTTGTAATTTGTACTTAAAAGATTAAGAGCTAATATAAATAAACCTCCTAACATTAAGTATAATCCTATGTTAGTTATTGAGATATGTAAGTTACCTAATATAGGCGCGTCTAAACTTACTAAATCTCTAATTTCAAACTGACTTAAAGGACTAATTATTTCTCTACTTAAATTAAATTTTTCCATTTTAAATTATTATAATTGTATTCAATAGTAAAAGATTTTTATATTGAAAAATATATCTTGACAAACATCAGTATTTTATTTATTTACTTTCTTCCCCTCTTTTATCCCTTTTTGATGCCCTAGGGCATCAAAAAGGGATATCTGTGATATACGAGATAAAGGATTATTTAATTAAAAAGTTTAGAAATAAAAGTACGTGCTAAAAATAAACGAACGAATCTAGGTAATATGTATTTAGATAACATGTATATTGTTATTAAAATTATAGCAAAAGCAAAAGTTACTTCATTTACAAAATAGAAAGGAGTTAATTGAGGCATTATTTTAATATGATTTTTTTTAATGTTATATTACTTCCCCTAATATCACGCTTACCTTCCATTCTTTGATGTCTGCTACGCAGTAGTTTTGCCTTCAGCATCAAAGGGGAAAAGGAGGATTAGTGACAAAGGGGACCTAAACGTAGACTATAAATATAAAAACTTAGTTATCGGCTTCTTTATAGTGCCTCCGCTAGACCCCCCAGGGGGGGAGAGGGAGGATAGTTTCAGTCGTAAAGACTTCTAAAAAAAAGATCTTTTTTTTTATTCAATTATCCCCGGGGGGGATTAGAAACTAATAAAAATAGAACGAACGTCTACATAAACATTTACGTCTATTACAAAACGAAACGAAATAAAAATTTGAATATTAAATTTTTATATCCCCTTCTTCCCGAACCCCCTCAAGCTTGAGGGGGTTCAGATATAACAAAGTGTTAAAGGAGATATCAGTAAATAAGGATACAGTAATTTAGATCTCGATTATTTTATAGTCCCCTGGTATCACTACGTGGGGTACACGGGGATCCGTGATAAAGAGATATCCGGGAGGGGGGGAGAAGGAGGGATACGCTAGTTTTATTAAAAACTTGTTTTTGAATCAAACTAGTTTGAAGAATCAAACTAGGCAGCTTTATAAATATTCGGTTTATATCAGCCGTTAATTATATTGATTATTATATAAGTCTATAGATTAAATTTGAAGCTGAGTAATGTAATCCGTCTAATATTATAGATGGATATATTCCTAATATTACTGTAAAGGCAACTAATACAAATAATAAAAAGAATTCTCTTTTAGTTACGTCACTTATATTTTCATCAAAGAATTTAGTGAAAGATCCTCCAAAAGATATTCTATTAAACATATATATAGCATAGGCAGCAGAAAATACTATAGAAGAACTAGCAAATACTCCTAATAAAGGTAATCTTTCAAACACGAGTGCTTAATTTAGAGAATACTTTTCTATTCCTCTATTCTACCTCTATTCATACCCCCTCAGGCCCAGGACCAAGGTCCTACTGGGCCTTGTATGTTTTTCTAATCCTCCGGATTAGAAAAACAAAGAAGGGCGGCTTTTAAATTCTGCAGTTTAACTAAACCTTCACTATTTAAATGTTCTTTATTATTTAATATAATAGCTCCTGTTTTAAAATCCAGGTAGTTACATAATTTAGAACCTTGGAGAGGGTGTTTTTCAAAAAAAGGTATAATGATATTCATAATATCAGACAATTTACTTACAACAAAATATGTTACCATACCATTTGTATCTTTATATGTGACACCGCAACCAAAAAAACTAATAAATTCTTTTATTAGTAGATCATCTCTATAATGTTGGTTTACTTGAAATCACACTCTAGCAGAATAACCGCTTTTGTATTTACTATTTTTAAGGATTTTTATAGCAAAATTCCCTTCTCCTTCTATAAACCCACTAACTCAATTAGGGTTAGGAATAGCTTTAGTTTGAACCTCCGGTCTAGTTACAGCTATAGTATCAGGGAAATAACTTAATAATGTATCAGATATACCACCTTTATTCATTGCAGATTTAATATTCAAAACAGTTTGGATATTATCCAATGACGCGATTTTATTATTACATAATTTAACTACGTCACAAAACAAGATAAAATCTGCTGCTTTTTTAGTAACTAAAGGATATGTATTGAAATGAGGGATAATAACATTAGTTAAATCGTTTAATTTAGTAACTTCAAAAAGAGCAGCATCACCTGAGATATATATTTTACCTGCACCCCTTCGGTCCAGAACCAGAGGCCCTGGCTAAAAAAAAAATAAAAAACTAAAATATTTAATAATATAAAAATATCAATAAATTATATTTAGATTTTATTTTTTATTTTTTTTAAAGGTCGAGGGACAAAAAATTTAGATATTTCTTCTGCTCCTAGGGCCAGCCCAAGTTTGATTACTTAATCCTTGTCAGGAATAAGATAATAAAACTAAATTTTTTTATTATTAAAAAATGCATTTTTTAATAACTTAAAAAAAAATAATGCCCTGCGCACCCCTTGTAGGTGCGCGCAGGGCTAAAAGATTTAAGTCATTTTTATGTAATTTAATAGCAAATTTAGGGCTTACTTGTCAGCCTAATTTAATAGTACCGGATTTAGCTACTACACAACCAAAACTTGATTCTGCATCTGAGAATCCTGAGATAAATCAAGGATCTAATTTATCTTTTTTTATTTTAGAGCTTCGTCGGAGATAGTGTACTACAATAACGCATACCATTAGGTACAGTACCATTAGATACACAACTACTACTATATTCAGCAATATGACCACTTGTATTATAAATTAAACTAGATACATTAAAATGTAAACCATCTAATATTACAGAAGGATATATTCGTAATATGACAATAAATACTCCTAAAAAAAAGACGAATAAAATATTTTTTCTCGGGGCCGGCCAAGTACCAGTCGTCTTTTCTTTTTAAAAAAAAAAAAAGAGTCGACGATGCCCGGAACTATTAGTAAATATATAAACCATTCTTATAAAATTTACAATTATATTATGAAGAGTTGCATACGAATATTCTTTACTTTTAAATAAAATATTCCCTACCCGGCCCGCCGGGTTGCCTTGGCGACTCCTTGAGGCTGCAGAGCAGCCGTAAGTCGCCGCCAAGGCTATAAATTTATTATAATTAGTATTTAAAGGTTTTATATTTTCTCTCAAAATTTTGAGAGTAAATATAAAACAAGCTCCTAATATTAATAATAATCCTATGTTTGTGATATAAAAGAGTAAATCCCCTAAAATAGGTAAATCTAAACTTAATAAGCTACGCACTTCAGATAAATCTATTGTAGATTGAACTTCATTCATAATTGCTCTATATTGTCAACCTGTTAATTCGAAAGGTATTTTGCTATTATCGTTTTGAATTAAAAATACAATACTACCTGAAGGGTGATGTTTCCCAGTTAAACTATCAAATCAACCAGGGTTACCACATCAAGCATTTGCTACTCATATAAAACGATTACCTGTAGGTGGTTCAAATGTAAATGGCCCCGGTATAAGTGTTGATCAATGTGGCCCTATCAATCCTGTAGATGAGCTAAATCTTTTACCTATTGATAATAATCTTGTAGATTTACCGAATTTTGCGTGAAACACTATATTTAGGTTAGAATTTAGGCTATTTTTAGACAGTGCTACAGTATTATGAGATCTCTTGCTTCGTGAATGTACTGTAACTATGTGTACCATTTGGGATAATACCATTAGATATATAATTAGTAGATTCAGTAACAGGTCCGCTATATATTAAATTAGACACGCTATAATGTAACCCATCTAAAATGATAGAAGGATATATTCCTAATATAACTGTAAAGGCTACTAGAGCGAACAATAAGAAGAATTCTCTTTTAGTTACATCACTTATATTTTCTTCAAAAAATTTCGTAAATGAACCCCCAAAAGATATTCTATTAAACATATAAATAGTATAGGCGGCAGAGAACACAATTGAAAGACTAGCAAATACACCTAAAGCGGGTAATCTTTCGAAAGTACCATACAATGACATAAATTCCCCTACAAAATTTAATGTTAAAGGAGCTCCACAATTACCTAAACAAAGAATAAAGAATAATAAAGAGAATAAAGGCATCATTTGAGTTACACCTTTGTAATAATGTATTAATCTAGTACCTGATCTATCGTATAATATACCTCCTGCACATATAAATAAACCACTAGAAACAAATCCGTGGGCTAAACCTAATATTATACCTCCTTCTATACCCTGGATTGTATTACTAAATACTCCTATTAAGTATACAGCTGCGTGAGATACAGAACTATAAGCTATTAATTCTTTAATGTCTGTAGTTCTTAATGTACTAAAACTAGCGTATATAATTGTAATTACACCTATAACAAAGACAATAAATGTATAATCTAAAGAAGCTTTAGGTAATATAGGTAAGATTATTCTAAATATACCATATAAACTTAATTTTAAAACAATACCTGCTAATACTATACTTCCCCCTAAAGGTGATTCAACGTGAGCCTTTAATAATCAATTGTTTAAAAAGATAGTAGGAGTTTTAACAGCAAATGCTATGAAAATACCAATAAATAAAAATACTTGTGTAGTGTAATCAAAATTAGTTTTAAATAAAGCATCAAAATCAGTAGTACCCATTATAGAAGATATTGTTAAAATAGATAACAATAAAAATAAAGATCCGAATAACGTATATAAGAAAAGATAAAAACTAGCTCTTACTTTATTACTTGATCCAAATAAACCTATTAATATAAATAAAGGAGGTAATATACTTTCAAAAAATACATAGAATAATAAAATATCTAATACTAAAAACACAGCTATTAGTAATGTTTCTAATAATAACATTATTATTAAATAAGATCTAATATTTTCTGTAATTGAGTTTCAATTAGATAATATAGCTATAGGCATTATTATAGTAGTTAATAATACAAAATATATAGAAATCCCATCTACTCCTAAATATATATCAAATAAATTTATATCATAATGTTCTTGTACAAATTGAAATTGATTAGAACTAAAATCAAATAATATAAATATAATTAAAGATATTGCTAAATTAACAAGAGATGTTACGAAAGCTGTTATTTTATATGATTTAATTTTTGAAGGTGCATTTTCCGTATTATCATAAGATATATCACTAGATATTAAAAATATTCCTAATATAGGAATTAATAACAAAGAAGATAATAACATTTATTATCTAAAAAAAAAATAAAACTTCCCATATAATTAAACTAAAATTACATCATAAGTAAACAATTACATGAATAGATTCTCTCACTTTACCCTCCCCTTATTCCCTTTATTACCTCATATTTTCCCCCCTCCCCTGATATCACTAGTGATATCAGGGGAAGAGGGAACCCGGAGATATGTAAGGTAAAGGGCAATAAACAAGGCTGAAGGGAAACAAAATAAGAAAATTAATAATACATAAATATCTAAACATAGCGAGATATTATGGTATTTAGAATAAGCTTATATTAATAGGGAATATATCAAAACTATATAAAATACAAGGAACTAGTACAATAAATGCAAACACTACTGGTAATAATACAGTTCAACAGAAAGACATTAATTGATCAAAACGTATTCTAGGGAAAGATGCTCTAACTCAAATAAAAGTAAAAATCATTATAGAACTTTTTACTCCTAAACTTAATCCATATAAAAATCCTTCTAAGGCAGGTGTATTCATTATACCTTGAACAAAGTAATCTAAAACTAAAATTCAATCTATAATAAATAATTGTCACACTAAAAAGTCTAAATAACTTAATAAATAAACAAAATCTAATATTAAATAACCTCCTAAAAATAATATACTTGTTAATATACACATTAACACTATACTACCGTATTCAGCTAAGAAAAAGAATACGAATACAACTGCAGCGTGTTCTGTCATAAATCCACTAACTAATTCTGATTCCTTAATTGTAAACAGAAAAGAAAATATCTACTTATTCGTCAATAGGATTAACTTTTAAGTAGTATTTGTTTTCGTAAATCAAACCTTTATTTATATATTTACTTACAGTAACTTTAGATACATTTAGATATTTAGCTAAATCTGAAGCATAATCAAATCTTTTTATAAGCTTATTATCTAAATCGTAAAGACCTACACCATTAGAATATTTTTTCTTCTTACTTCTCATAAGATCTTTAGTATCTTCTGAATGAGTTTTACCAAACATAGGATTTAATGCTCCAGGTTTACTGATTAAACTTTTAGATTTTTCATTGTGGTGTTTTCCAAATAAAGGATGGTTCATTTTATTTTCGAACCTTTTCACCATTTTTTCCTTAGCTTCATCTGTATGTTTGTAGCCTTCTAGACTAGTTGCGTTTCTCATAAAATTATATAAATTACTGGGCCTCCGGCCAAGTTCCAGTCGTCTTTTCTTTTTTTAAAAAAAAAGAGTCGACGACGCCCGGAACTAAATTCAAATTTCTTAATATACATACTTTCTAAATCAGTTAATAACTTAAAACTGGAAGATTTGTTTTCACCCTTTCGCCCAGGACTAGCTGGGCTAGGCCGAAGGGCGGGAAGAAATAGCCCAGGACTAGCTGGGCTAGGCCGAAGGGTAAGAAAAATACTCGTAAATGCAGAAGTCAAAATTATCTAAACCATATTTTAATATAGCAGCTTGTAAAGCACTATTAGATTTTCTTTTAGCCCCGGCGGCGACTTACGCCTGCTTTGCAGGCTCAAGGAGTCGCCTGGGCAACGAAGTAGATAAATGTTCATTTAATCTTAAGTATAAATCTTTTGCACTACCTATATATTGTTTACCACCTCTCGGCCCAGGACTAGGTCCTTGGGCCTAGGCCGAAGGGTTAATTTTATTGATAAAACTATATATACCTCCTTTATTTGAGAGAAGCTTACGATTAGATAATGTATTATCTTTATCTTGCAAATTACTTATAGTTAAAATAGGCGTAGGTGTATCTAAATTTGAAGGTTTTGAGGTTGAATAATTTCTACATCAATTTTTACTAAACGATTTATTACTATTTTTTTCAACCTTTCGCCCAGGACTAGCTGGGCTAGGCCGAAGGGTAAAAAAAATTAGATTGATGTTTTACTATTTTCATATACCACATATACTTTCATATATGTATGGACTATATCATATACAAAAAAAGTTTTTGTATTTTCGCGTGTAGTCTCTGAGGGTCCTACTTGTAAAAAAAAGTTTTTTTTACAATGGTTTCCTGCTGATTGCCCATTGTAACATATTTGAGAATTTTCACGTAATCTTACTAACATATACCTATAGCATAGCAAATAATGTTAATTATCGTATCTAAATCTTTAGGGGTTTCCAGCATATGGCGAAATTTAAAGAGGCCAAATATTTAAGTTAGTGATAAAATCTATTCCCTTTTACCTCTTTATAATGTATGTAGCGATATAAAGGGATCATGGGTACGATTCAGCCTCTGCTAAATCAAAAGGAGCTCTATTAGTTTCTGCTACAGATCCTATAAAGAATATTAAAAATATAGGTAATAAGGGAAATATAAATCAAACTGCTCTTTGTGATTCTACATTAACAGTTAAATTAAAACTACCTGTTAACATAATAACAAGTAAAATAGCAGAACTTAAAATTAATTCATAACTAATTAACTGAGCTGTACTTCTTAAAGAACCTAAGAAAGCATATTTACTATTAGCACTTCCAATCTTGTTACCGTAGAGTTATTTAAGCTCTACTTCCAACTATTACTAGTTGGTTCAGACTATGTCTTAATCTTAATTTATTTAATTAAGACGGTTTAAATACGTTAAAGTAAAAAAAAATAATATGGAACTAATGACTTATATAATTTTTTTATGAATAAAATATGGTATTTTAAACAGGTGAACTATATATAAAGAATCCTTTATATTCTTTACCTGTATCCAAATATTCATTAATTTTATTGTTATGTATATGTAATTCACGCGCAGCTTCCTTTTTAGTTTTAAAAGGTTGATTAGGTAATAAATATAATTTGGCTTTTTCATCTAATCTATATACCCATATTTCTGTACGAACATTATAAAAATTTTGAGAGAGTTTTAATTCTATTTTTAAATCTAAGTTAATTTCTTTTTTAAATAGATAGACAAGCATATTATTTTGTTTTGTAAAATTTTTCGTATCTAAATTACGGCTAATTGTTCTATAATTTACATTAAAATAATCCGCCGCAGCAGATATACTAAAAAAGGGTTCATTATTTATTAAGTCTAATATTTTAGCATCATATGCTCATACTTTCACTTTATTACCTAAAGTAATAGATTCTGAAAGTTCTTTTAGGCTTTCTATTTCTATATATTCAAGCGGTCTACTAAATAAATAAGTTCCTTTAACTCCCTCTGGTTTTTTTGTGTCTAAAAAATAATTAACAACATCCCGACTAATACCTATATGATTAGCTGCTTGAGATTTAGATTGAAAGGGACTACCCTCTAACAAAGTTAAAGTTTTAGCGTCATAAGCTCATACTTTTATAGCAATATTGCTATAAATTTTTACATCTTTTAAATTATTTTTAATTTGATCCAATATAGAATTAAAATCTATTATAGTTTTAGTATAGTATAATTTCCCTCTAAAAGGTACATTAGTGTCTCTAAACAATAATAAAGTATTATAAGCAATTTTTTCTATTTTACTTGCTTCAGCCATACTATTATATTTATCATATATAGAGTTTATACCTTTATCTTCATCAAAAGAATATACAAATATTGTAATAGGTTTATTACTTATTTGTGTGTTAGTATCCTTAGGGTTATAATTCTTAGATTTTAAACTAATTAATTTATTAGTTAAACTTGTATAAATAGCAGATTCAACGTAAGAAGATGAAAAAGTTGTATTTAATATAGGTAAAAATTTTTGAAGGTAATAATTTTCTCTTTTACCTTGTTCAGCAATATCTGGAGAACAAATTTCTAGAATGGAAAATTTAAAATGATCTAAACCAATTAAATTTAAAAAAACATGAAATTTACTTTTAGCTTCAGCTTTAATATGATTATTCATTCTTCTTTTTATAAGAGTAGTTCTACCTATATAATAAATAAGAGGATTATATTTATATTCTATAATATATATTCCACCTTCAGAACCTCATTCTTTTAAAAAGGTTGATCTTTCTTCTACGTCCCCTAAGTTACAAGTTGCTAAAATTAAATTAGAATCAAAAGGAATTACTGGTACTGCTCTATCTTTAAATAAATCTTTTATATATAGTGAATGCAAGATACGCAAATCTTCATTTAATTCTATGTTAATATCTTGTTGAAAATTAAATTTAGAATCATACAAAGGGGTTGTTTTAGAGTAAAACCGCTTGGATTCAATATTAAAATTATAGCCCCGCGCGCACCAACAAGGGGTGCGCTGGGCTGCGGAGCCGGGTTTTCTTTTGTTATTATTTAAATAAGAATTTTCAAATAACACTGATGTAATTGGCGCACACATAAAAAAAATAAAATTAAGTCAGGCCATATTATTTCATACAATAATTGTAATTAAAAACTGTAATCTTAGAATAGAATAATCTAAGATCCCAATTGCTCTTGTCAGAATTTTTGTTCTATTATGAACTCATCTATTAGTCGTTGAACGTTTATATTTTATAAATAAAGAAATATAATCTTTACATTTAAATAAAATATACTTCGCTTCAAGTTGACCTTTTAAAAGGTGTTCTTGAAATTCAATTGGAAATATTTCTTTTATTCACATAAAAGATGGACTAAATTTTAAATGGGGAAATCCGGCTAATAGTATTCCGTAAGTAGCTAAAGAAGAAACTGCTAATAGATATAAGATACCTAAATTAAAATCACTAATTGCTAAACCAGGTCCATACAAAAAATAAAAAATAATAATTAAAATTTTAAAAACTTCTTCCTCTATTCATACCCTTTTGAATTTCTTTTATTTTTAGAATATTTTCTTCTAGTTTATGTTCTCTTTTTTTTACTATTTCCGAAACTAAGCATCAATCTTTAAAATCTAAAGATTTTACACCGGCTCCGCAGCCCAGTACGTCCTGACGGACGAAGGGCTAATATTGGATTATTAATAAAAAAAGGCATTATAATTTCAGTAATATCAGAAAACTTAGTAACTTTAAAGTCCACTGTGTTTTCTTTTTTTCTTAAATAACAAAGCCCACAATTTAAATAATCTTTAATTGCAATTAACAACACCTCATCTTTTTCATGCTGAGTTATTTTAAATAGAAGAGACTTAAAAATACCATTATCTAAAGAAACAGAGAAATTACCTTCACCTGATGTAAATCCAGATATTCACTGTGGATGTGGTATTACGCAAGGTTCTCTTAAAGGACGGGCAGCTGGAATAGTTTCAGGAAACATTAATTGTAATTCTTTTGATAAACCGAAATTTAAAGTTGCTTTTAGATTAATAATTCTTTGTAAACCTTCACTAGTCAAATGTTCTTTTAATTGGATAATAGAAACAATTTGTTTAAATAATAGATAATCCCCCTTTTTTCTAGTAATTAAAGGATACTTATCAAAAAATTGAATTAATTCTAATATCTCTTGCAATTTTCTGACTCTAAAAGTACATGTAGATTGACTATTGTTTACAGTCCCGATATTTCCTAAACTATGTTGAATTCCTAATATAACAGGAAAATCCTTAACATGGAGTTTAATTTGGAAAACGGGTTGAATTTCTCAACCTGCTTTATATTTAGGTTTTTTTGTCATATTACACATAAAACAACCCTCAGCGTCGGTAAACCCTGTTATAAATCAAGGATCTACTTGGGCGAAACCTTCGCCGATTTTATTATTTAATGTTGAATAATTATGACAATAATTAACTTTTAAAGTATTAGGGTTGCGAACAACCTTTCCAATTAATGGTGAATCGTAATAATTTTTAACCTACAATTTACTACAACTTATTTCTAAGCTATTAGAGCACACCTTAAATATTTACAATAATATTATAAATACCTATAGCCGTCTGCTCGTTGCTCTTTTACAGTATTATAAATATTTAATACTGACTTAGATACGCGATTGTCCATTTCTCAGAGCTTAACCCTCTGATCATCTTATAACTTATTACTATACCTGAATAATTACTTCAGCCACTTAAATACTTTCGTACCTAGTTTAGTATTATAAATTTTAGGAGTTCCCCGTAGTTTGACTATATCCACCCTATGAACCATAAGGTATAACACCATAACCTAGTAATGCAAAAACTAATGTAATAACTGGACCTAAAAAAAATAAAACGATATTAGCTTGTGTAGGTGCTACATATTCTTTTAATAATAATTTTAAAGCATCAGCAAAAGCTTGTAATAATCCGTAGTAACCTACTGCATTAGGACCTAATCTTCTTTGCATACTTGCCATGGTTTTTCTTTCAGCTACAGTAACATAAGCTACACTAAGTAAGGCAGGAACAATAACTAAAAGAACTTCGACTATCGATATAACAGTTGGTATATATAACATTGTAAAATTAAATTTGGAATTTATTTATTTATTATCCATAATCGTGTGAAATAATAAATATAAATGAAAAATAAATATATACTAATAAGGTCATCTATCTTATCTCTTTATCCCTCTTCCCCGGATATCACTAGTGATATCCGGGATATCCGAAAAAATAGTTTAAAAGACAAATTAGAACTTTAAAATATATTTATTTATTATAAAATAAACAAGATAAACTCTTAGTTCCCTCGAGGGGAACTAGTTTTTTACCCTTTCGCCCAGGACTAGCTGGGCTAGGCCGAAGGGCGGGAAGAAATAGCCCAGGACTAGCTGGGCTAGGCCGAAGGGAAAACTGAATTTTTTGCCTTTGGCTTATTTTTTCTAATTAGTTTCGGGCGTCGTCGACTCTTTTTTTTTTTTAAGAAAAGACGACTGAAACTTGGCCGTAGGCCGAGAAAAAATTAGAAAAAGAAGATTTTGGAAAATCTAACCTCTGGGGGGGGGGACTTGTCCACGCCTATTCCCACAGATCCCTAAGGGGAAGAGGATAGGGGAGGGCAAGGCTTGTCAAAAAAAAAGCCTTTTCCTTTACCTGGTAAGGGCCAGATGGACTATAAATTATCCCCGAATTTTTTAATTTTCGACTTTAGATTAAGGTCAGAAAAAAAAATATTCGCATTTTAGATTCGAACTAAAATCGGGATATTAGAAGTATCCTGCTCTGCCTTTGAGCTAATGAGAATTATAAATATATATATTTTTAAATATATATATATATAGTGTATAATGCAAAAAAAAAGTTAACACATATCTTTGTAAAAAAGATATAAAAAACTATCTTTTGCTAGCTCAATGTTTAAGAGTAGCATGATAGTGTGTGATAAATTGCAATCTATGAATATCCTGCAAATAAAAAGTTCCGGGACCCTCAGCTCTAGGATCTCCATAATATCTACCTGAATGACCAAAGATTTTTTTATGTAAATCGTATGCATCTCGACCACTTTCCGGGAAATATGCTTTTTCACCATCTGTCAATTTACTCAATTCATTGTCAGTTAAAGAAAAATCTCCTCATTGCTTCTCTTTTATTGTATTAGGAATTGAAAATCAGCACCCTTTATATTCAACCGTTATTCTTTTACCTGAATCAGGTCAATGCAACTGAGGTGTTATTATAGGATTACCTTGCGAACCTCGAGGAAAGGCATCCTCTGGAGCTGGAGTTACTCCTCCAGCTCCAGCTCCAGCTCCAGCTCCATCTCCAGAAGTTACTCCTCCAGCTGCAGAAGCTCCAGTTCCAGCCTTTAAACCTCTACCTTGAAGAGGTTTAACATAACTATTTTTGATTAAATTCACTACACTTCTTACTAATGTTATACATTCAGATAATAAAACATCAAATAAAATAAACTCTAATATAAATTCTCCTAAAATAAATAACACTAAAGCCATTAAAGGATCTATATTAAAATCTATATAATTAAATAAGCCTAATGATACCATAGTTACGAAAACAGGTATCATTATTCTGGTGAATGTAAAATATTTAAAAATATTTTTTTTAGTAAAAAGTTTAACCAATATAATTTTATTACCTTTTATTAATTCTAAGTTAAGGGGTTCTAAAATACCCATTAATAAACTTCTAAAAATAAAAAAAACTCATAATAATGGAAAACTATTTTTATCAAATTCAAAACCTAATAAATTAATAAATAACAATATTGCAATTAAAATAAAATTGGATTGTAATAACATTAATAGTTTAGCTTTAGTTTCTTTATTTTTAGAGAAGTTTAAAATGGCAAAATTTTTGGGCCTATTTTACTTTGTAAAGGTAAACTCACAAAAGCGTGAGGTTTTGGTGGACTACTTAAAGCTCATTCTAAACTAGGGTAACTTCTATTTAATAAAGCTTGTAAAGTATCTGTGTAGAACTGGGGTATCATTCATGGGAATCTACTTGCCGATTTTCCTTCTACTAATTGAGCGTAAACTATATATAAGAATAATCAAGCAGCCACCACAGAAACAATAGATCCAAAACTACTTATTAAATTTCAACCTGCAAAAGCATCAGGATAATCGCTAATTCTTCTTGGCATCCCTTGTAAACCTAAGAAGTGTTGAGGAAAAAATGTAAGATTAACCCCTATAAATAAAAGTCAGAATTGAACTTTAGATAATAACATGTTATAATTTAAACCTAATATTTTAGGTACTCAGAAGTACCAGGCTGAAAACATTGCAAATACAGCACCCATACTTAAAACATAGTGGAAATGCAATTTTTTTTTTGTGGACTATATCTTTACCTGTAATAATATTATAATTTATTTTTGCTATAACAAATATTTATTTACAAAAGGTACTTTGTATCATAAAGGATTATTATACTTTATTCAATCTAGAACAAAATCTGAATATATTTTATGTTCTATAGTACCTTTATTGGATGTTTTATACCGTCTAATTTCCATAAAAGGTTTAATTTTACTAACTCTATAAAATTTAATATCCGAATATAATCTGTTATGCATAAAATAATCATATATAAATAACATATTATTAACATTTTGAAATTTAAAAGCAATAGATGAGAACTCTCTATCCTTAATATCAGAAGATCTTTTACGGTTTACAATAGATGGTTTAGAATTCAAAAGAGTATTATCGAAATTTAATTTAGAAGAATATTCATTATATTCTAATTCCAAATTACACTCTATTCTATTTCCAGCATAATTAAATACTATAGAACCATCAGTATCAATTAAACCTGCATAATAAGGGTCATATAGTTTTATATTATAGTCAGCTTCTATATAATCTAGATTATATAAATTACAAGCTTCTTTAAAACCAGGGACTTTAAGTCTTATTAATCCATTAAGATGCTCTAAAATATATTTCATAGTTTCTTTAGTAGAAACTATAAATATAGAATAAGGTTTATTTTTATCTGTTCTAATTCTACCTATGTGTAAATAATTTTGTATACGAGTTAAGATTCTTATATCTCTATTATGTAATTTAATTCTAATTTGTTTTAAAACTCTTTTTTTACTAATAGGATCTTTTCTAATATCAAAATTTCCATCCCCATCTATTATACCTGCAAATCAATTTCAAAATTTATAATCTTCTTTTATCAGGTAACTGACGTCTAGTCTCTGAGGATCCTACTAAGGTAAATGTATTTACCTGTTGGTTTCCTGCTGATTGTGTACTCATAAATTCTGAACTTATGCATTTTACAGTTGAAAAATTTAGAATCTTCCGGTATTCATACCTCCTTTGATTTTAAGGATTTGATTTAAACCTTCTTCTGCCAAATGTTTTTTTTGTTTAATCAAACCTGCAACTTTACATCAATCTTTAAAATCTTGAGCTTTTACTCCTACTATAGGATATTTATCAAAAAACGGAATTATCTTTTCATAGTTTTCGCGAAACATTTCTACTCGAAAATGAAAAGACTCTCTATCTTTATAAACATTTCCACAGCCTAAGTAATATATCAAACTTCTTATTAGTTGCTCATCTCTAGAGTGCTGAGATAATTGAAATGTTAATAGAACTTGGGCTCCAGTTTTATAAGCAGAAGACTTCCTAACCTTAACCATGAAACTTCCTTCACCGCTAGTAAACCCTGCTACTCATTGAGGATCTCAAATTTGTTTATTTTTGACTATCGGTCTTTGAACTGAAATAATATTAGGAAAAGCTGCTTTTAACTCATCGGATAGACCCTGATTGAGATTAGCTTTTAGAGCTACAATTTTTTCCATCCCCTCATGCGTTAAATGTTCCTTTTTGGCCATTATCATAAGTACCTGACGTCAAAGCATGTAATCTACAACCTTCTGAGTAATTAAAGGATATTTATCAAAATGCGGAAGGATTGTTTTAGTAAGATGTTCTATAGAACTAACGGTATAAGCAACAACGTCCCTTGTACCCCCTTTTCTAAGTAAGCCTACACCACTAAAATAAGTTTGAATCTGTTTTAATAGTTCTTCATCTCGACGATGCAATTGAATCTGCAAAAGAGGTATAACTTTTCAACCCGTACAAGATGTAGAGGATCTCATTATTTTAATAATGAAGGAACCTTCACCATCGATAAAGCCCGTTAAGAATGCAGGATCCAATTTATTAGCGGGTGTGATAGAAGAAAAAGCATGCACAGGATATTTTACAGTATTGCGTAGGGGACGCAGCAAACATTCAGGCTGCTTAAAAAAATTTCTATCCCAATTCGCGAACAAGACAAATACCCTGTCCCACGAGTAGATTAGTAAATAAAAACTTGTTAATTCTAAGATTGATATGCTTACAAGATGTGCTACATTAGTAAAATCTAAATCAGGTTTTACAGATAAACTATCTAGACTATGTAAAACACAATAGGTTAAACCTATTAAACTTGTGAAGCTAAAAAGTTTAGATATATCAGGTAACTGACGTGTAGTCTCTGAGAATCCTTTACAGTTTTCTGCTGATTGTGTACTCATAAGTTCAGAACTTATTGTTATACCGTTATTTTGACTATTTAAAAGAATATTATTCCTACTTGCATCTAGTTTGTAAAGATAAGTTGTATGAATAAATAGTAAACAATATACAAATAATACAGTTTCCAGCATATAGTCAGTTGCAAAACAGTATTTAAAAGAAGATATACTATTTTGGCCCATTTGAGCAACTACATAGTAAGTATCGTGGAATGCTATATCTAAAGATGCGTTCGCCAAAACTACACCTGATAATCCCCCAATTGTAAACATGAATACAAAACCTAATGCAAATAACATTGAAGGTGTTAATTTTATAGATCCTCCATAACATGTTGCTAATCAAGAGAATATTTTAATTCCTGTAGGAACAGCAATTATTAATGTAGCTGCTGTGAAATAAGCTCTTGTATCTACATCTAAACCAACTGTGTACATGTGATGCAAAATGTTAATAGATATTCCTCATATCTACCCGCTTAGCTATATAACTTAGCGCTCCTTTCACAAGAAGGATCGGACTATATCTTCATCTTTTAATTAATAACATTAAGGATGCGCAGATCCTGTTTTTTTAGTCATACTATTCTCAATATTAATCTGTTTCTGTAATACTCTTACTTGAGTTAATCCTTCTTGAGTAAGATGTAATTTATTAGATACCATATTATGGATAGTTAATCACTTATCAAAAGATTTCCCCTTCTTAGTAAGTAGAGGAAATACTTTAAAGTAAGATATTACATCTTTCATTGATTTAAACCCTGTAGCTGTATAACGATAAACACCGTCGGTTTTGGATCTAAGAGTTACTTTACCAAATCCAAAAAGGTTTCTTATAACCAGAAGAATAGAACTATCCTTTTGATCAAGTAAGTAACGTATTTTTATAACATGACCTAATGCATACCTTGCATTGGATGTTATGGATACATTAAAACACCCTTCAGCGTCGGTGAAACCTGATAATCAAGCATCTTGTAATGTAACTGAAACAGGAGTCTTAATCAATAGAATTGTATTTGCCCCAAAACGATGATTTAAAGCTTGAACTCACAGAGATAATTGTTGTATTCTGTGCGTAAGAGCTATATTACCATTAAATAAAAAGGCTAGTAGAAGAATATGTGAGGGATCATCAACAATTAATCTGTAAAAGTCATTTTTGTTTCCGCTTTTTCCTTGTGGAAAATGTTTAACAGTTCCAACTCCTAACTTTTTTTGGATATAGAAAAGGATAGCACTTTCCTTTTGAGTAAGTACAAAGCGTACTCTTGTACCTTTTGCATATGTTTGAATGGCACCATCTCCTTCTACAAACCCGATAAATCAAGTTAGTCAGTTATTGGATAAATGTTGCGGAGAATTTCCAAAAAGTGTACTATAATACTCACTAAATGCTAAATAATTAAAAGATGTTTCGCGTGTAGTCTCTGAAGCTCTCAGTATATTACTTTCTAATAAGCACAGGGACTGATTGCCTGCGGATTTGGTGTAGCTAATAGAATTTTCACTATTCAAAGTACCTATTAGCACTAAACCGTTCCAGCAGATAGCGAAATAAATATAAATCCTTATATCACTATAAGGTGAAGCCAAAACTCAACTTCAAACTATAAATCCTAATATTCCTATAGACATCATAGCGTAGCAATTATTTTGCGTATAAATAAAAAAAAATATTAAGAAATTATTTTTATTTCAATCTATTAGAATTCATTTCTAAATTTAAGGATTTAATTTTATTTAGACCTTCTATAGTTAAGTGTTTTTTTTCTTTAATAAGTAGAAGAGCCTGTTTAAAACAAAGATAATCTTCATGTTTTAAATTAAAAAGAGGATATAAATCAAAATGACCTACCACCTTTTCTAATAAAAAAGAAGTATCTTGAATTATAAAATCACACCGAGGAGTACGTATATTAGATCTGACATCAACTTTACCACAACCAAAAAATTGAACAAACATTTGCATTAGTTCTAAATCCTTACTGTGCTGAGCTATATGAAATCTACAATACACTTTTTCCTTCAAAGCATAATCATTAGCAGACCTAACATAAATTGAAAACCCTCCATCACCTCCTACAAAACCAGACACTCAATGAGGATTTAATTTTTCAGGTAAATTTATAATAGGTTTATCGGCTGATGATATATCAGGGTAATAATTTAAAACTTTTTTGGAAACTCCTTTGTTTATAGATGCATAATAAGAAAGGACCTTAAGAAATCCTTTTTTAGTTAAATGATCTTTAGTTAAAATAATTTCTACCACTTTAGATCATAGTAAAAAATCCTGCATTTTTTTACTTATAAGTGGGTATTCTGTAAAGTGTGGAATAATAATATTCTTTATATAATTAATGTTTGTTACTCTATACACTGATTTTTTTCTATCAGGTCTAAGATAAATAGCACCTACACCGAAAAAAGATTGTATTTTATACAAAATATAACTATCCTTTTCATGTAAATTTATTTCAAATGAAACTCTTACTTTTCAATTTAAAGATTCTGAAATTTCTATTATAACTGAAAAACAACCCTCGGCGTCTACAAACCCTGTAACCCAGTTAGGGTCAAGTGGATTTTCAGAGCTCACGCCATGATTAGTAGAGAAATTTTTTCTTAATACTTTATTTATATCTATGAAATTCGGTGATACGAATCTCACATTTACACAAAATAGTGGACTATATCTTAATCATCTTTCTAAGATGATTCTCCTTGTGTAGTCTCTGAGGTTACCCAACATGGATGGTGAATTCATACATGATAATAGATGTATATTATAACGGGCTACCTGCTGATTACTCATTGTAACATCCTTAAAATTTTTACTGTAATAATAAAAATTACTAGTATTTAAGGTCTTAGAAATGTTTCCCAGCATATAAAGGAGTTTTAAGTAATTATTAATTAACTTAGGCCTACTTTTGACCATTCCTATGTAACCAAATATAGATTTATTTGAGTTAGCTGAGATAGTTGTACTAATTATACCAAAAGCAGGTACAATTAAAATGTAAACCTCAGGATGACCAAAGAATCCATTTCTTCAAATTTAACTTACTTATTTTTTCCTCGTTAAATCCAGGTACCAGTGATATTATAATCCTGGGCTTGTGCGTATATTTATAATACGGAAGAAACCGACTGTACATTAAGCATCATTTCAGATACCTACCAGTGATCCAGTCTGTAGCGGTCACTTAAATAACCGACGGTCTTCGAATGAAAATCTTCATTGACCGTTAACACTAGTATTGCTAGTATTTATATTAACTTTTCCTTATATTAATTATTAATATGTACAACAACATATACTCAATTATATATGCATTATATTTAAGAGTTGCAAGTAATATTAGCTAAATACTAACTAAATCTAAGGTATATTCATTATAGAATATTTACTCTTTTGGATCTTATATCTTTTTACATTTGTCCTAAGAATTTAATAACTTATACGTTAAACCTTGACTTTTTTTCCTTATATTTTAATTAAATTTATTAATTAATCTAGCTTTTTCTTTTAATTCAACCCGTTTTATAGGGTCTAAATGTTTTTTATTTAATAAATCTGTATGTACTTCTTTTCATGCTATATATGAAGCAGATTTTTTCGTAACTAATTTATAGTTATCAAAATAAGTAAATATATTCTTACAATTTTCTAACCCACCTATTCTATATTCATATGCATTATCGGAAGTATGTTTTGATACTTTACCTCCATTAAATAATGAACAAAGATGTTCTAGTATTTTAATATTTTGCTCTCATTTCTGAGAAATATTAAAATTAAAACTGAATCCTTTATCTTTATTTATTGAACAAGTAAAACAACCTTCTCCGTCAGTAAAACCTGAAAGTCAATGGTTATTTAAACTAGGTAAAATAAAAGTATGTTTTACTTCAACTGTATTCAATTGAATTCTTCCTTTAGTCACTCATGTATTAAATCCTTTTACAAAACTTTCAAACTTTTCCTTTCTACGTGGCAATATAAGATTACCATTAAATAAATGAATAAGTAATTCTATTTCTTTTTTATTTTGAGTAACATATCTACTTATAAATTTAGATTGAGAAATTACTTTACCAAACCCTAAAGTTTCTTTTATATATTCTAATACATAAATATCTAGGTTACTTTGCGTAATAACGAAACAAAGATCACCTCTGTTATTTACTATAAAAGACCCTTCACCTTCAGTAAATCCTATAAATCAAGTTAAGAAATTTTTTGAGGGTAAACTATTATCAGGTAAAAATTCATTGTATTTAGAAGAAAAGGGTTCTAAATCAAAGTTACTTATTGAAGAAGTACTATAATTTAATTTAAATAAAAAGCTAAATGTGTTGACGGTTTTAATTTTTCGTATTGTGTACAACAATGTATGTAGCAAAAAAATTAAAGCTAAATTAAAATAAATAATTAAAATATCTTTAAAGAATAAATGTTGGAATAATATAGGATCACCTCCACCAGCTGTTTCAAAGAATGATGTGTTAAAATTTCTATCTGTTAATACCATTGTTATTCCACCGGCTAACACTGGTAAAGATAATAATAATAACACAGCTGTAATAACTACAGCTCATCCAAACAAAGCTAGTTTATGCAATCTTATACCAGGAGTTCTCATATTAACTATAGTTGTAATGAAATTAATTGCTCCTAATAAACTACTAACACCTGACAAGTGTAAAGCAAATATAGCTAAATCTACACTAGGTCCACTATGACTTTGTATTCCTGATAATGGAGGGTAAAGAGTTCAACCTGTTCCTACTCCACCTTCTATTACAGCAGAGAATACTAATAATAATAGACTAGGTATTAATAATCAGAAACTTATATTATTTAATCTAGGGAATGCCATATCAGGCCCACCTACTAAAAGCGGTAATAAGAAATTACCAAATCCACCAATTAAAGCTGGCATAACCATAAAAAATATCATTAGGATAGCATGAGCTGTAATGATACTATTATATAATTGATTGTCCGCGATGTATTGAACACCTGGACCACTTAATTCCATCCTAATAAGTACAGAAAACGCTGTACCTAATAATCCTGAAAACAGTGCGAACATTAAATATAATGTTCCTATATCTTTAGCATTTGTTGACAAGAATCATCTCTCATATCACATACTTATAGATGACCTTAAAGTTATATCATTTTCCATGTGCCTATCTTCCAGATCTTCTTGAATTACATACACAAATAGGAACATTCTTTACTTACACATATAGACATGTAGAATTAAATACTTAATGTTATCTTATTTATTATATATATATATATATAATTTTATTAAGTAATAATACTCTAATTACTTAGAATATTTATAAAAAGAAGCTAGCTAATTTTATAAATATTCATAAGATTATGGAGGAATCGAACCTCCAACTTAAGATCTGCAATCAAAGTGTAGACCATCTACATCATAATCTTTATTATATATAAATATTAGGGTTATTATTTCTTCCCTATTACCCCCCCTTTTTATCTGCTACGCAGTAGTGATATCAGGGAACGGGTGAAAAATAGGATTTTCTCCCTTTTATCTTCCCCCTCCTCCTCCTCAATTAATTGAGGAGGTAGGAGGGGGACCGAAAAGGGAAAGAGGAGAAAGAAAAAGTATATAACCTTTAAATATATATAATATTTTGGTTTCTTTATATCACTAAATCATATAGAGAAAGAAAGAACTTTACATTAAAATGACCTTTTTGCCAATATCCATGCTTCTTTAACTGTTTTGCTATCTATTATAGAAGGACTAATTTTAGAATGCACAGTATCACTAGGTATAGTATTTTGAGCCATTTTTAAAAATACTTGAGCACGATTTTCCCTTGCTTTAACTTGATAGACAAGATCTTCTACTTGAACTCTAATATTTCTATAGGTATCCATAAACTCATCTGGTAGTCTTAGACTATCTAAATTTGATTGTACATAGTTAAAATGTTGATGATAAAAATTGTAAGGACCTTGAAGTTTAATCAATTCAGAATACAAATCTTTTATTACATCGTATTGCTCTATAGTTTTAGTTACTAATAACTCCGCAACAGAAGGATCATTCATAATCCGTAGAGATCTTGTAGTATGAAAATTTTTAACACCTTTAGGTATTATTCCCTTAGAATATCTAAAAATTTTACCTCGTAAAAGATAAATCCACTAAAGTGTTTTCTATTAAACTTATAACAGGAACTATAAATGCAAAATGTGCAAAATATAATACTGTACTAATTTGTCCAAATTCTATAAATGGTGTTTCAACGTGTTTAGCTCCTATTTGCATTAACACTAAGAAATTTGCTACAAATACAAAGAAAGCTATTTTACTTAACGGTCTAAATTGTAAACCTTTTGATCTACCTAAATCTGTAATAGGTAACAACATTATTGCTAATATAGCACTAAACATTGCTATAACCCCTAATAATTTGTTAGGTATAGATCTTAAAATAGCGTAGAATGGAAGAAGGTATCATTCCGGTACAATAGCAGGAGGAGTTTGCATAGGATTTGCCCAAATCGACTTAGTTGAACTTGTTATTCCCTTTAGTACCCTAATCATAAGTTTTAACTGGGGCGTAAGCTCCCATCTTTAGTAATATGAATGGTAAATGAAGACAAATTTTTAGAATTAACCCCCAAAACTTAGGTTAATTCAATCTGAAATAATTTTATCTCTATATTGCACAGCTGTTGCTAAAGCTTTATCCTGTCCGCCACAAGTTGAAATCATAAAAGCTCTATTAGATTTAGGTAATTTTAAAGTAGACGGGAAACGTACTTGTCAACCTCTAATTTCTTTACTAGATGTATAAATAGGAGAAATATAGTATTCTCCTCACTCTCTACGGGCAGAAACTGCTTTTAATCAAACCTTGATACGACTCATTCAAACTTCTTTGTCTATAAAACGCTCATTAGTATTATTATATATTTTTTCAATAAGCGCTCTTAGACCAAAATAAGTATGATGACCCCCTGACCTAACAAGCCGCTCTACTCACACTAATAAATTAAAACTCTCACTTTTTCCATACAAGAAATGTGAGTATTTTTTCAATAAAGGAAATAAAGAATTAAATACATTATTAATACCTTTAATAGTTAAAGTGTAAGTATTAACACCTTTATCTAAAGAAGTTTTTATATTAAGAGCATTTAAAGTATTGGCCATAATCTCCATTATATGTCTATTGGATTCAACATTAGATTGTATTATATTAAATAAAGGAACAATTGCAACAGTACTGTTTTGCTCCTTTCATTCAAGTTTTAAATGTAAAGTACCGTCACCTAAAAAGAATCCTAATATAAATAAAAAAGAGGGTTTTATGTCATTTTCTCTATAAGAAACCTTTGGTAATTGTTTCAACAAACCTGGATCTATATCTAAAGAAATTACTTTCTCCTCTAAACTTACTTTATAACGAGGAGAATGAGCTGTTAAAGAATAAACAAGACTTACTAAAAGAACTTTAGACATAGTATCTGAAGTATCTTTAATATAATTTTTTAATACATAAATTTTTTTTAGTTTTAACATAGCACGATATTTTCCACCGTATTGCATATAGAAATAAGGAACAAAGACAGAAAAGAAAGTATCTCAACCGGACAATCTATAAGCTATGACAAATTTACCGAAACTATTTAAAGTTATACTAAAAGTACCTTTATTTTGTAATGCTTTGTCTAATCTTATAAAGAATTTTGCGCTTTGTACAGAAAACAACTGAGTAGCAGAGCAAATAGGATAAAAATTCAACCCAGATCTAAAAATACCTCCAATATATCCTTCAGCTTGTCAGAAACCATTGGCAAGTATACAGAATTCTTTACCTGAACCTTCGCCTTTTCCCCTTTTATCATGTAGCGATATAAGGGGATCAGGATCTGAATTTTTTAAAGTCAAAAATCAACTTTTAACTTCAGAAAGAGTTATTTCTTTATTCCCTACTTTACCTTTAACGATAGATTTAGTATCGCTGCCAGGTTTAGTCAGTAGAGATTTATCTTCATTAGTTTCTAACCGCACCTTGTTATCTCTTGGAGGTATCCGGTGCTGAAACTTAGCCGGAGGCCAAGTAAAGGATAAATAACTTTCAGTCTTATAATAAGTATAGAAAGTACATAAATAACAGACAGCCCAACTAAGGCCTTCTCCCTAAATAGGTTCGGTTCAACCTATCCATTTATCGGGAATTCTCATAAAAGAATTTCCTGCATTCTTTCGAACGGGGCTTGACTATATCTTAAGCTTGCGCCAACCAACTTTTAGTCGATGAACTGCACACCTCTTCCCCTCTTATCACGCAGTGATATCTGGGGATCTGAAGAGCTTCGCGCCCCAGTAATAGGTGCTTGGCTGCGGATTATCCATTTATCTATACTTCCTACTAATTATTCTGCTACGCATGAAACAACAAGATATTTTATCATACAAAAGAAGAGCCTAATTAGAAACCATATAGATAATCAATTTCGATTTTACCTTACCACGAGTCATTACCTGTGCCACAAACTATGTTACCACGTTTGTTTGGTTGAAATTGCTTTAGGAACTTCCCGTCAATTTGATGGTTTATAGCCAAAAGTTCATTTTGACAATAACTAAGCTTTATTCCTAATTATATAATTTTCACTATCACCTAACACATTAGGCATAAAGAATACAAATAAACTTAATACAAAGATAAACATAAATATAGTTATTAAATCTTTAAATAAAAAGTAAGGAGCAAAAGGTAATCTATCGTAATTACCTGAAACACCTAATGGGTTCGATGATCCTGCAGCATCGTGTAATGCTATTAAGTGCATTAAAGCTAATGCCGCTAAGACAAAAGGTAATACAAAGTGTAATGCAAAGAATCTATTTAAAGTTGCGTTATTAACAGAGAAACCTCCTCAAATGACATGTTTATTTCGTATAATATTTAACTTATACTTTACACCCTCACGGATGTAGTTAGACTATTTCTTAAATCTTCAGACCCGCATCCCCTTTATCACGTAGTGATATCAGGGGAATAGAAATAATGAAGATTTTGGGGTTATCGTGTTGAGCTTATTGTAGGTATAACTCACTCATTAGTCGTTGAACGCTTTTAATCCATTTATGTATACCGAATTAAATTCCGCTACAGATAATCTTCTAATAAACCGGAGGTTGTTTATAAGATGTCCCTGTAATTTTCCCCTTTTGCCTCTAAAATAATCTTATTATAATAAGATTATTATTAAGGAGCCCGTAATTATTATTAATATATATTTAGGAGTATTTATCTATTCACTACTTACAGTTCAGGGAAGTTTAAATTTTTATAACGTGAACTTTCACGTAAATTATTTAATCATTTAGCGTATTGTATATATTTTAGTCCAATTAAAGAATGTAATCCTGAAAATGAAAAGAAATTTATAACTTTTTGTACATCAGATTTAGAACTAACACCAAATTGATTATAATTATTTGTTGTATCTATTTTTCTATTTGTATCAAATACTAATTTAAAAGCTTCAAATAAATTAGAATGTACTCTTTGCTTTAATTGAAAACAACCATCATTATTCATTTTAATAAAGAAAGAACCTTCTGAACATGTAAATCCTACAATTCAATTTTTAAAAAAATGTAATAATGTATAATCAAATGGATTTTTAGGTATTTCAAAAATAGCTGGTACATTGTTTATATCCCCAATTAGATTATAATCTTTTATATCATTCATCAATATATACATGGCTAAATTAAATTGATTTACTCTGGTGTCTGTTAAGAAATATATTTTATTATGCACAAGTAATGGAAATAAGACTTCTTGTAGATCAGTTTTATTTATTACTAGTTTACAAGTAGGACTTCTTAAATCCTTATAAATATTTATTTTACCTATTTTTAAAACAGAATATATATATTCTAAGGTAGAAATATCTTCTAAGTGTAAAGATATTACCATTTTCATAGTGATAAATCCTTTTGTAGTTTTACTTATTTGAATATATCCATCACCATCAATCAATCCAACTAAAAAAGCTAAAAATGTTGAAGGTATTGAATTATATTCTTGTTTATCTAATCTTAAAGTTTTATTCCCTTTTTTTAAAGCATTTTTATGTACAACACCTATAGTAGGTAAAAGGGCTTCATTATCTGAAGCCTTAATAAGTAATAAACTTAAACTATAGTAAACAGTAATTAAAAATGAAAATAGAATAAAAATACCTAAATATATATTAATTGTTATTATTTTTGACTCAACAATATCTTGTCCAATTCAAGGTATAGCACTAATTAAGTTTGTAATAACTGTAGCCAAATCTTTAATTTACTCATTCTAGCGCTTTTTTCTAGGGTCAAGGACGCTTTTCATGTTTAAAACAAGTAAACCCTGTATTTTATACTTATTCCATCATAATTCCCCCTCCCTCCTCAATTAATTGAGGAGGTAGGAGGGGGACCAGAATTAAGTATAAAACCTTGTGTCTCTATACAATAAGATATGAAAATATCTTAAGAAAGAAAAGATTTCGACTGTACATTAAGCATCATTTCAGATACCTACCAGTGATCCAGTCTGTAGCGATATTTTACTATACCGACGGTCTTTATACTAAACAAATATATTTGACCGTTTTCACCAATATTGCTGCATAAATATAAAAAGTGAATTCTAAGTAAATATTGCTCCACTAAATTATACAACTATGTATAACTAACAAAGGAAAAATCCAAACTGAACTGTACACATTTATCTTCCTTTTCGAGCATAAGGTTCGAAAACTTGCTTTCCTCCCAAGATGAATAATCCCCAAAAACTTCCACACCGAAGTCTTCCTCCCCTTCCAAGTGCTGTTGAATAACCTCCTTCAGCTTTTGTAGGTGAAATTTTTTTCTGACTTTACCCAAGACTAGGTCTACTGACCTAGTCTTAGGGAATAGGGTCAACCCATACACGCGAACTTGAAAGCTCAAGTGCGCATTACCTTCATTTTCTTGTCGAAAAAGGGTGGTACATATATTGGATCTTGTTGTCGAGAAAGGGTGGTACATGTTTAGGGTCTTGTTGTCGAGAAAAGGTGGTACATGTATTGGATCTTGTTTATTTTTTTTGCCTTTCGCCCCCGGGCGGGAAGAAATAGGCCCTGGGGACTAGTTTTTTTCAAACTTGTTAAAAAAAAGAAAAAAAAAGTGGTACATATATAGGATATTAATGGCCGTACACTCTTTCAAGATAAAACCAAATTAAACTACTTTCTTTACTAAGTCTGAAATAAACTTATATATCCTTAATTTTTATTCTTTCAGCCAAAATGCATTATTTAGTTTATTAAGGAATCAAAAATCCAGAGTATAGTTTAAGTTAATTTTAATTTTATTAGGTGATCTTTTTTTTTAGTTATACATTTGAGGCAACTAATTTACCTCATAGTGACATTTGCCCGTATGGTAAAACATACATACTTACTTATCTCTTTTCCCCCCTCCACCTCCTCAATTAATTGAGGAGGTGGACCGGAACAAAGATAAGTTAGAATATCTTTGAATTCGAATATTCTATTAATTAAATAAATTTAATTAAAAGTTCCGACTGTGCATTAAGCAGCATTTCAGCCACCCACCAGTGACCCAGTCTGTAGCGATCTTTTATACGACCGACGATCTGAAAGTGTTTTCACTTCTTTAATCGTTTTCACTAGCATCGCCGAATAATATTAAAATACTATTCTATAACCCCGTCGGGTCATATCACTTTAATCTCTCTTTTTCTATAAAAATTGCAGAAAGATTCTTACTCGTGAGACTATAATTTAATAAAAATTTATAATAATAATATAAAGACTATTTGTTTGAATTATCTTTCACAATTCATTGTCTTTTAACTCATTTCTTTTCAGTCGTTAAAGCTCTTCTTATAGTTTTTTCATTACAATTTATAGCTTTAGCCGCTTCTATTATTGTAGAATATTTACCATAAACTGTTCCATTCAAATTGTATAAAATAACAGGTCTTGTATTTGCAATACATTTTAATTTAGTTTCTTCAGACATCGGAGATCTAGATAAAGCTTTCTCTCTCAATTTTTCAATTGTTTCTAAAGATAACTTTTTACCTTTATTTAAATTTCCAATTCTTTCTTTTCTAACATCGCTATACAATTCTTTCATTTTTATACGATCTACTTCTGTATGTTTATAACCAAAACTTGAACCCGCCTCGGTTAATATATTATAATTTGGTAATAATAATTTTAAATATCTATCTTCTAAATTAAGTAACTCTTGGTTATTTTCTTTAGTAATTAAATCTGGATATAATTCTAAAACTAAAAATGCTAAATTTTCTATACCATACTTTCTTACTGCAAGTTTAACAATTTTACTACCTGAGAAGTGAATTAAGTGATTACTAAATCTAACATAAAACCTATTCGTTGAAGCAGAACCAATATAATAATCACCAGTTATTTTATTAACAATCATATATACACCACTTAAATCTGAAGTAGACTTTTTAATCTGTTGTTTAGTCTCTTCATCTTTTAAATTCTCAAATATAAAAACAGGATTTATATTTAAGTCATTCATTATTTTATTTAATGTTTCAGAGGGAGAATTGAAATTCGTTTTTTGACTGTAATATCTTTTATTTTTAAGAATATTATTATTATTATTATTATCATTTTTATTAAATCATTTTGGGCTATGTTGGTAACCCAAGAAAGCTGTAGCCATCATAAGTATAAGTATAACTGTTCCTAAAGCTCATACTAATGTTCTTGGAGATCTGTAAGATCCGTAGTACATACCTCTTCCTATGTGTAAGTATCAAATCTACCCTTTTACCTTTTGTAATCAAATATTACAAAACAGGCTGAGTTAGGGTCCTTCTCCCTAAGTAGTAATCCGATTATGCTGCATTTGTGCTGATTACTACCCATTTAAAGACAATAAAGATATAGGGATATAGCCTAATAAGATATATGGTTTTTATAATAATACTTGCCTTATTTATTTGCTCATCCGTTGAATTCTTTATTATCCTGTACTCTTTCAAGTAGGGTCTGACTATATCTTAAGCACTATCTTGTAAATAATACCAACCAACATTTAGTCGATGAACTGCACAGCTTCTATTCTTAGAAGCTGCTTGGCTGCAGATTGCCCATTTACTTTCGTAAATCAATTCCGATTTTACCGTACCACGAGTCATTACCTGTGCCACAAACTGTGTTACCACGTCTGCTTGGTTGAAATTGCTTTAGGGTGTTCCCGCAATTTGATGGTTTATAGCAGAAGGTTCACTTCCACAATGTAGCCTTAAGAGAGTTCTCAATTCTCTTATTTATGAGTCCATCACCCCTAAGTGTGGCGAAGCAAAGTTAACTAGTTGATTAACAACTACCATACACAAACAATCAATTAATCATATAATATGGTCTATCACTCCGTTCAAGGGTAATGGAATTTTCGGCTTACTTCTTATTAGATTTACACTCTTTACTTATGTCACTTGTATACTGGTGAGACGGCCTTAAGGTAAGTGTATCTCACGTTGGAACACTAGATTTTGGTTATTGTACTCAATAAGAGAACCCTTTTCTAATCTTCTGTTTATAGTTCTAGTGTGAACATTGAAAAACAAAGCACAATCTTTTATAGAGTTAAATTTAAACACTACTTCACCGTTGGTATTTAAGACATTGACACCTACGTTACCTCTACCTTTAAGATAAGTACCTAAAGATTTTATTAATATTTTACCATTAGCTTGTACTTCAAAGTTAGAAGGGCAAGATAAAAGTTTTAAGGCTCTTTCTTTCACATCTGCCCGTGAAGCATCCTCTACAGTGGTAAAGCTAGTTGATAATCTATAGTTATTCATCCCTTGGGTAATTAGATGTAGAAGCTTTTCACCTTCTACCGTAAAATGTCAACCTTGGTTTATAAGATCTAAAATTAATTTTCAGTCAGTATAATCTTTAAATTTTTTACTTAGTCAAGTTAAACTATCAAAAAAAGGTATAATGACGTTAGAAATAAAAGATCTATGACTTACAATCAACTGGGCCATAGCCTTATGATCCTTATCTTTGGCTTGGTTATATATCGCTAAGCTAACCAATTTACTACTATTACTATCAACATAATGTTTAGCAGGTAAGGCTAATAAAAATTTCTGAATAACTTCTAGTACACCTATTTCCTGCGAAGTTTGCCCTATACCAAACTTTAAGCTGTAATCTCTTTTATTCGTGGAAAAATAACCCTCACCTTCTACAAAACCCAGTAATCAATAAGGAGTAATTTGTATAATGTGATCTATTGGTTGTTTAAACTCCACTCTTTTTTTATTCATTTTTTCTTTAAGAGTGATAATTTTTTTTAATAGTTCCGGGGTGATTTTAGTAGATTCACGGTAAAAATAAAGATCATACGCTTGTCTAAACACTATGTAGTTCAAGTTTTTACTAGTATTAAGAGGTGTTTTGTCCAATATATTAAATATTACAAGTAAAGCGTCTTTACTTGAAACAGTATAATTCACAGAGCTCTCTCTTAAAACCAAAGTACCAACACCTAATCTTTGCGAAATATATTGAATCAAAGGTGTTTCGTCGATGTGAAGACAAATAGTGTAAATTAATTTGAAACGATTATCAAGGGTTTGTATAGAAAAACAACCCTCCGCATCAACAAAACCTCTAAATCACTCGCCAAAATCTTTATTCGAAAGAGAATCTAATCTTTGATAATAAGGAGTCTGGCTTATTTCGCTATCTAGATCTTGTATTTTACCGCAAGATTTTATACCTCTGCTTTGTATACGTAATGTAGATGGTAGTGTTATGATATATCTACGAGCTTTAGATAATAGCAGCAAAGCTCTAGAATTATTTAATGCTGCATTCTTTGTAAGAAGTTGTTTAATACAAGGTTTGTTTAAAGTAAAGAAAGGATTACACAAAGAAAAGTAAATAACGAAATCTGCACATAAAATAACTAAAAAGAAGAAAGCTGAAGCTGTATTAGCGTGTAAGTAACGAATTAATCATCCGTTATTAACATCTCTCATAATCAATTTAATTTATTATCTACTATAATCTAATCCTTAGACGTTCTATCTATAGGTTTAGATGTAAATATATATTTATTTTTATACAATCTACCTGTATCTATATAACGATTACATGTATTACTACTAGATTTAAGACCCAATGCTTTATGTGCAGAACTGAATGAGGGGAAAGGAGAACCCTTAATCATATCATCATTTGCATAAATGTATACAATCTTGGGATTTTCAGATCTATCCCTTATACTTCATTTCCGTACATTAGCTATATGAGAGATATTAGCTTCAACATCAAAGGGAGAGTCCTTTGCGAATATTGTCTCGGATCTCTCGAATATATCTGTAACAATTTCATCTATATTTTGAATAGATCCTGTACTATATCTTTTATTTAAAATATCTGAAATATCTAGGAATAATTTCTTACCCTCAGGTAAAAAGTAATAACCATATATTTTTAATAATAAGGCTACTCTTCATAATTTAAAATCTATAGCTTTACGAGTGTACATTTTAGAAGAATCTAAAAAAGGTAAGACATAGTAATAAAGGGCGTCTACACTAGTAACAACTAAAGATACTACATTTGTTTTTAAATTAATTGTACTTATTACATTAAGAGGTAAGATTTTACTATTTTGTAAAGCGTTATTTGGTAATAGGATTAAAAAGGTTTTAATAGCACTTAGGCTTTCTGGGCTTGTATTTTTCTGTGCTACTTGTAGATACAAAGCAGACCCAGTTTTAATACCAAAAGTCCCTTCACCTTCTAAAAAACCTATGAATCAGTTAGGGTTTATTATAATTTGAGATTCTGTAGAAAAATATGTAAATTTTTCTCTTTTAGAGTTCATACCGTTTTTAAGAGATAATATTCTATCTAATTCTGCATCAGATAGATTTTTTTTATCTTTTATAAGAACAGCTTGATAAAAATCTTCAAAATCTAATTTTTTACTAGTATGTAAAGGAAAATTCTTAAAAATAACACATATTACATCTTTGATATCTGCATATCTTTCTATAACGAATGAACAACTATTTCTACTATTTTCTACAACAATATTACCTATACCTAAATTAGATTTAATAGTGTTAAGTACTTCAACGTCATCTATGTGTAATGATATTTTAAATCGAAATTTTACATAATTTCGATCTAATATTATTAAAAAATTTCCTTCTGCATCAGTAAATCCTGAAAATCAATATAAAAAGTCAGGATTTACATCTTCTAATTTAAAACGATTTTCAACTCTAGACTCTAGATTATTCTCTAGGGTTCCTTTAGTCTTTCGTCCATCTAAGGACTTACTGGACAGCAGAGCCGTAGAAAAAAAAGAAAGAGGTTTAATTAGATTAAATCCCATTTTATTTTTATAACCCGATACAACAATAAACGAGTTTAAAATTATACCTATTAAAAGGTATAGATAATAAATCTTTAACTCCTGATCTTTCAATCAAGACAGGACTATATCATTATCTTTTAATTGGTGCGATTTTTATTAAAAAATGTCGAGCGTGTAGTCTCTGAGGATCCTACTCATAACAAAGATTATTTTGGTTTCCTGCTGATTGTCCATTATAATATTTTTAAGATTATTACTTTTAAAGTACTTAAAACTTTAAAAGTACTTAAAAGTTTAGGAGTTTCCAGCATATAGCTCGATTTAAAGAACACATTATGAATTCATATGTTCTATAGAATTAAAGGCTTCTAATACGTTAGGGCTATAGTGCATAGCCAGTGTAACACCTGTTATAATTTGTATAATTAAACATATAGCTAATAAAGACCCGAAATTTCACAAATAGCTAATATTACTAGGCTCTGATGCATCAATAAGATATGAATTCACTAATTTTAATAAAGGATGACTTTTTAATATTCTCATTTTTTTTTTATTTATATTAACCATGTTTAAAAATTAGAGCTAATTATCCCAACAAATCTACACCCTTCAAATTATATGAAGTCCTTATCTTTCCCCCCTTTAAGAGGGGGGAAAGATAGGGATAAAGGTACTAATTTATTATACTCTATTATGTATTATATACACTATTTTTCTGATATCCCTGTCTCTTAAGTGCCTTTATCACGGATAACACTGATTCCCCTTTTCCCTTGGTATTACGCAATGATTAAGGAAAATGTGATAAAGTGATATCAGGCAATAAAACGTAAATTAACTAGTATTTAATATAACATATATGTTACATTAATAAATTTAACATTATATTCCCCTTTTATCACATAATTATATAAGGAGACCAAAAGTACTATAAGGCTAGTACCTATTAAGATTACCTGTTAAGAGCGGTTATATATCACTATAACTTATATAATCTTAAACTTTAAATTGAGGTGTAATTAAATCCTGTTAAATTTAATTAATTAAATGTTTAATATAACAATCCTAAGTCGTCTAACTCTAATAAAACTAAGTGCGATGTGATAATGGTTTTATAGTACTAAATTATCAAATCATAGCTCTTTATCCCTTTATCATATAGTGATATCAGGGCACGCGAAATTAAATTAAATCCGGGGTATAAAAATGAAAAAAAAGGTTTAATTTACATAAAAATAATGTAATTATTTTGCCCTTCGGCCCAGTTTAAAAATAGACTCGTTTATTTTCATTTGAAAAAAAACTAGCCCCTGGACTAGGTCCTTAGTGCCTAGCCCTGTATATTTTTTGAATCTTTTTAACCTTAACACAATTAAAGAGCCTAATCTAATTAAAAGATTCAAAAAATAAAGAGAGGTAAAAAAAAAAAAAAATATTAAGGTATATAATATGATACGATACGATACAATATGATAGGATACCTATTTTAGGCTTCATGACTTCCGCCGGATATATCTTTATCACGTAGTGATATCAGAGATAAGAGGGGGGGGACTAAAAAGAGTAATACGTGTAAGATTTGAACTTAGCGTCTTAGTAGTTAAACTACTAGGTTTTTCCAATTAAACTAACATATTTTTTAATTATCACATTAATATGATAATTAAAATTAAAATAACTAACGTAGCTGGCCTGATGGCCGACTACGTCAATCATCAGGCTAGATCCCCTTTATCACGTAGGGATATCAGGGGAAGAGGCCTGGACAAATCCCCGTGTACGATACCCCTAGTGTTAAAAGGGTAAGAGGGCTAGCCGCCCTGTGGCTGACCCTCAGGTCGGCCGGCCTAAGGCCAGCCCACCTCGGGCTAGTTATAATTTTTTGACTCTTTCCTTATATCCTTAATTACTTTTAGTCACTAGTAGTTAAAAGGAAAAAGGAATATAAGGGATAAGGAATAAAAAAAAGGCTATATATATATATATATATATATATATATATATTGGTTTAAACGCTTAAAGTTTTAGTTTTAAATTTATTCGGTCCCCTCCTGCGTAGCAGGAAAGGACCGAATAAATAGACTAGATAAGGCTAATACCACTAAAAATAAAATATCGAAACTTAAAAAATTAAATAAATAAACAATAGATAAGTATCCAATTAACCCAACTAATATATATAATGCATAACTTGTTACTACACCTGTACTTAAAGATGCTATATTTTTACTTAAATTAACTAATCTTATTTCTGGTCCCCCTCCTACCTCCTCAATTAATTGAGGAGGAGGGAGGGGGAATATATAGAATAATATTTTAAATTTAGATTCGAAATAAAATCAGGGTATTAGAAGTATCCTGCTCTACCTTTGAATTAAATAATAATAAAAAAAAATTTTTTTTTATATTATTTTTTTTGCGAAGGACCAGCATTCAAATCTCCACCTAATCTCTTGCTACCCGAAATATTGCTTGTATCATAGCTAGATTTAGCTTTAGTTAAATTAACTCTTTCTTTAACCTCTTTACTTATAAATCTTTCTATATCCACCTTTTGTTCCTGTAGTAATTTTTTTTTTTTGAGTTGTTGTTCAGTTAAATTTGGTTGATCCTCAAGAGTACTAAGCTGGGTTTTTACTTCCTTTAATTGCTCCTTTTGGTACTCAATCATTTGATTTTCCACTTTAATCTTTCTATTTTGAAATGCATCTTTTCAATTTTCATCGTTGGATGCAAATTGTACAGGTTCTACTCCAAATAAATCAAGTAAATAAGGCAAGTTTTTAATAACTAGATATATAAATAGAAGTAAATAGAATACTTTTAGGTATTTTTTTACAAACTCAAACTTGTACAAAGTATAACTTATAATACGAGTACTTAATCATGCGATATTTTTACTTAATCTAATTGATCCTTTTTTGATTAGATTTATAAGCCCAGGAAAACCGAAACTGCTAGTTAACATAACAGATTTCGGAGATAACTCATTAACTCTTGCTTTGTTCATACCAGATTTAATATTTTGTATTTGGTTCAAATCATCTAAAGTGGATTCTACTTTAAAATCCTCTCCTCGAACTGTAATTACGAGCACTATTGTGGAAATATGGTCTGAACGATGTTTGTAAAGTTTTACTTGTGAAGGATCTTCTTACAAGAGAAGATACCATAAGTGAAGAACCTGCAAATATAATTAATAAGATCATACTTCATTCAATTTGCCCTAAGAAAACATAAAATAGTAAGTAAGTAATAAATCCAGCTAGTATGTATAGAGCGTAACTTGTAACTACACCTGTACTTAAAGATCCTATACTTTTACTTAGTTTTATTAACCCAACCTCAAGACCAAAAGGTCCTAATAATTCTATACTTCCTTTATCTAATACTTTAGTAGTTTGTCCACCTAAATCTAAAACTAAATTTGTAATATATTTATTATAGAACATTTCTACTAAAAATCTTTGATTAAAGAAACCAAAAATATTATAACCTAATTTAGAGAATTTAAAACTTATTAAAGATTCAGGTAAAAATTCTGACAGGATAATAGCTAATACACTGAATGAAATAGTACAAACTAAAGGTAATAATTTGAATAAAACGGGTACTGCAAATTCAGTATCAATCATTATTTCATGAACAGGGTGTATAAATATACTATTATCTATAAAGAAACTTGACCCTAAACCTATAAATATATCTTTAGTTAAGTAACCAAAGAATATAGAAAAAATGGCTAATATAACTAAAGGTAAACTTAAAAAAATATCACCTTCATGAGCTTTTACATAGTAATTCTTTGGTCCTAATGCCGGACTTAAGAAAGTTAAGTATAAAACTTTAACTGAATATAAAGTAGTAAATATTGCACCTATTACTGCTATAACATAGACAGCTATACTACTAAAATGGAATTGACCGTAAGCAGATTCTAATATAAAATCTTTACTATAGAATCCAGTCATGAATGGGAAAGCAACTAAACTAAGACTAGCTATTAATATAACAGAATATGTTAAAGGTAAGAATGATATTAATCCCCCATATTTTCTGAAATCTTGATTATCAGCTACTGCGTGAATTACAGCTCCTGCTCCTAAGAATAATAATCCTTTATAAAATGCATGATTTACTAAATGAAATAATGCTAAATTATATGAAGATAAACCAATTGCTATAACCATCATTCCCAATTGACTCATTGTAGAATAAGCTATAACTTTTTTTATATCTTGTTGGAATAATCCTATAAGAGAACTAAATACAGTAGTAATTGCACCTAATCATAAACATATTAATAATATAGTAGAACTATATTCTATTAAAGGAGATGAACGAATTAATAGATATACACCCGCTGTTACCATAGTGGCAGCGTGTATTAATGCAGAAACTGGAGTAGGACCCTCCATCGCCATAGGTAATCAAACGTGAAGCAAAATTTTGGACTATATCTTTATACAGTAATTAATACTATATACTTCGAGTGTAGTCTCTGAGGGTTTTACAAATAGGGACGAACTTTAGAAAAAAAAAAATATACTTTTTTTATTCTACACAGCTGAAGATGGATCTTCAGCTGAAATAATTTTTCGCAAACAATTAATTAAACTAGCTTTTTTCTTTATTGAAATATAATCAGCTGGCTCCAAAAACTTTTTATTCTTTCTAATATTATATATCTCTAACCATTTACTGTATGATTTAGCTTTAACCGAATAGAGACTATGGTGACTTAAGTAGTGCAAAATTTTGTCTGAGTTAGAATAATTTATTACTAAACGATCATGCCCTTTCAATTTTTCAGTATAACCGTCTAACATGTTAGACAAGTAGTTAAACTCTTGTTCTGCATCTTTTTGCCCTAAGACTATTCGCTGACCAATTAGCATTCCCTCACGCGTTTTTCGTTTGGTAACTGTAACAATAAACGAACCTTCAGCGTCTATAAACCCCGCTAATCAATTGTGTTTTAGACAGGGTACAAATATCTCAGCTTTTGCCTCAAATCCCATTTTATATTTATTATCAAAGTTTTTGGCTCATTGTATGAATTGTTTTTTACGTTTGCAGAGATAAATTTTTCCATTAAATAAATTAATTAAGGTATTTATTTCTTCATTGGCTTTTATCGTAAATAAACAAGATTTATTACCAATAAATATAGACCCCATATTTAATTGAGTTTTAATTTCCACCAGTAGAGGAAGATCCACTATGTGTAGATGAATAGAAAAAATCGATTTACCTCTTGTAATATAAAAACTACCATCTCCTTCTGAGAAGCCTATAAATCATTCAATAAAGTCTTTATTAAATTGTTTTTTATTTGTTCCCTGCTGATTGGTTACTTGTCTCAAAGATTTTTCCGGATCAGATACAAAATCTGGACCTACGGACTTTAGAGCATTTGAAACGTTTCCAGCATATATCGAAGTTCAAGAAAAAAATGAATCACATCATAATTTTTCTAGGGCCTTCGCTTGACCAACTTGAGAACTTTTGGCCATTGCACCTATTAATAAACATATACCTATAATAGTTACCACATTTTCGTTTATGTATGGAGCTAATGAAAATACTGTGGCATAATCTAAATTACCTAGACTTCATAGAATAGCAAACATTCCAACTGTTAAGAAACAATCACCAACTCTATTAGTTAAAAATGCAGATATAGAACTTTGATTAGCTGCTATTCTAGTAAATCAGAAACTTACTAATAAATAAGAACAAACTCCTACACCTTCCCAACCTACAAACATTAATAAGTAATTATTAGCAGTAACTAATATAATCATCATAAAAGTGAATAAGCTTAAATAACTAAAGAACCTTTGAATGTGAGGATCATTACTCATGTAACTTATAGAGTAAATATGAACTAAAGAACTAATAATTAAAACTGGTATTAACATAGAACAACCTTAGTTAACCAGGTCTCAATGTCACCTCTGTAATAAGAGGAATAGACATTAAAAGTAGTTTTTCTACTCAGGAGTTTATTACCTTAGTGGTAAGGCTATACACTGTGCATAGTGGTTTTTTATAAATATTTCCTCCCTACGATATTGCACTCGTTCTAAGGGCCGACTGTACATTTGGACAGACATTTCAGCCTAACCCCGGTGATCCAGTCTGTAGCGACATTTACAACTGCCGACGGTCTTTAATTATATCATCATTAACCGTTTTCACCTACTTTTGTATAAGAAGAATGGAATGTTTGATTGTAATCTTGCTCAATTCCTCTAAAGGTTATCCTCAGCTAATTTTATTTACAACATTAATATAACAACTTAATATCAGTTGTAAAGAATTTATATCGCGAATTAACATGGGATTTCCATTATAATAATTATTCTTTATTCAAAATAAAATATTTGCATATTTGTATGAGTATAAAACCCATATAACCTAGCCCGCTACGGTAAGTTTTATTAGGTACGGAGACCTCAAAAAAAAAAGAAAGTCTTCATCATTTTCTTGTCCTGTCCCCCTCCTACCTCCTCAATTAATTGAGGAGGAAGGGAGGGGGAATAAGGATTAGTAACCACCAAAAAACTGTCCTCCTCATCCCCTATGGGGAAAGAAAAGCATAAATACACTTCACATAAGAGTATACCATTTTTCTTTATCACCCTTAATATTAAACTACCTAAGTTCGCCTCACAAGCTAAGGTAATTAAAAAGTAATAATTACCGATAGACAACTTAGATAAAAAAAAAAGAATAAGAAATAATTACGAAAAGACAAAGGATAACCTAGAACTTTGAATTCAAGCAGTGTCTACTTAGGGGCGAATACTCTTACTCTTCTTATTTTATGTTTTTTAACATCTATATATACGCCCTTTGAATTTAATACTTCAATATCTAAATATTTACTTAATGTGTCAGGGTATAATCCTACAATTGAAGCCGCTTCCGTTAAAGAATTAGCTAAAAAAACTCCCCATCTTGCCCACATATTTCATAAACACAACTAGTTCGTTTAGGTAGTACCTTTTTGGTAGTACTATCTATAACTCTTCCGTCTAGAAGATGTTCTACTATAGGTGCATGAGACAATATTTGGCTAATTTCTTCTTGGCTTAAAGATAGGGCTTCTCCTTTATAAGTCGATAATCGAAAATTATTCATCGTATTAGATAATTTTAATATTAAGGATCGGATATACTCGTTTCTATGAGCCCCTACATAAATAGCTAGGGTCATCATTTTAAAATCGTTAAAGTCTTCACCTTTTTTAGTTAAAAATTCCATATCGGCAAAGAAAGGTATCAAATAGTTATTTAAAACATAAAGGTTGTTTATAGTAAGTGAGACGGTATTTTTGGTATTAGTATTTTTAGGTTGATTTTTATCGGTAGTTATAGCTATAATTGAAGAGTTTTTAAGTTTGTATAAAGAATATGAATTAAAATCTAGATATTTTTCGAAAAATTCCTTTATTTTTACCATAACAGAAAGTTGAACTATGGAATTACTAATAGCAAACGTAGGTACTAAATTATCTCTTCTAAGGAAAAAGGATCCATCTCCTTCGATGAACCCTAGTAGTCAACTTTTAGTTATGAGAACGGGTGAATTTTCTGGTCTATCAAAATGAATACGATTAGTGTTCATTTTATTTTTTAATCCTATTAATTGATCTTTGACCATATCAGGGGTTAAATCTTTATTTCTATTCGAATAATAAAGAAAAGCTTCCTTAAAATCTAAGTAATCAAGATATTTTGTAGTATTTAGATTAAATTTATCGAATATAGATATTAATAAAGCTATACCTTTTTGATCTGTAACGTTAAAAATACATTCGTCTTTATATAAACGAACTCCTCCAATGGCTAACTTATCCTTAATATATCTTAAAACCTTTTCATCATCTTTATGTAAAGTAATCTTAAACATAAATGAAAAACTAGAAGTAGTTACTTTATCTTTTTTTAGGATACGATGAATAATAAAATTTCCTTCAGCATCCGTAAACCCGACAAATCATTCGAGGAAATTTGAATCCTTATAACCTAGTTCCCCTCTCTCTTTCTCGTATAACGTTGAAGAGAGAGTTGAATAGCTGCGCATTCCTTTATTTATTGAAGGTTTATTGGGAAAGCCGCCTTCGTGTCCTCTAGATAATATGGTAGACGATTTGAATACGACAGGTAGTTTGAAAGGGGTGCAGCTGCTGCACCCGCGAACCAAACCTAATATGCAAAGTATGAATTTGGGAATAAATATATTCTTATACAGTTGGATTCAAACCAACACAGCTTCCCTCTTTCATTTATATAAAAGACCCACTAAATAAACTGTTAAACTATCGAACTCAAAACCTCATACAATGTTAAATCATTCACTATCTATTCATCTAAATAATTCAATTGAAACTGGTATATTATTAAATCCTACTTCGAAAAAAGCTATGATTGCTAATATTGTAGTTGTAATTACACTAAAACATGTAATAAACTGTGCACCGCTAACTCCAACTTTTCTACCAAAAAAGCCAGCAACTATAGATCCTAATAAAGGTAAAATTATTATACTTAAATACATTATTTATATTCTATCGCAATACTTCCTCTTCAGTTTACCTTAATATCCCCATATTAAGCCTGACTATATCTTAAGCCTAATATTAATAATTAATTATTAATAAATAACCAACTCACATCTAGTCGATGAACTGCACACCGTTATTCCTTCGGTCCCCTCCTGCGTAGCAGGAGGGGACCGAAAATACTTGGCGCTTGGCTGCAGATATTCTACATATCCAAATCGTTTTTACCATACAACGAGTCATTACCTGTTCCATTAATTATATTACTACATTAACTTGGTAGATTTGGTTTTAAGATTTCCCCGCAATTTGAGAGTTTCGCCTTATTTAAGACTAGACAAAGGTTTACTTTGCCTTTTTTGATCAAGATAATATTCTCTCTTTAAGCAAAATTAATCATTCTTATTCATAGATTTTTTTAAATCTATTACCTTATTTAAACCTTTTTCAGTTAAATGTTCTTTATTTTTGATAATAATAGCAGATTCTTTAAATTTAATATAATCATTATATTTAGTACCTTTAATTGGATATTTTTCAAAAAAAGGTATAATATACATAATTATGTCATTAATTTTTGTTACTACAAATTCACATACTTTACGATTTTTATATTGAGATACATAACCACAATTAAAAATTTCAACTAAATTCTTTAATAACCATAAATCTCTTGAATCCTGAGCCATAGAAAAACGTAATCATACTTTATTACCTGATATTGCTATGAAAAAATTGGATTCCCCTGAAGAGAATCCAGCTATCCATTCAGGTTGTATATTATTTAATAAATTAAGAGGGGAAGGATTCCGCGCCTCCATTTTTATGGTTTTAGCTTCTATTAAAGGAAAATGTTCTTTTAAAATTCTAGATAAACCTCAATTAAGAGATGCTTTATATTCTAAAATTTCTTTTAGTCCTTCTATATTAGTATGTTTATTTTCTAACATTAACAATACAATTTGTTTAAAGATTTGCAAATCTTTATATTTATTAGTTAATAATAAATATTTTTCAAAATGAGGTATAATTAGATTATTTAGATTAGTTATATCACTAACTCTAAATTCTACTGTAGATTTATAATTAATTTTTGATATATATCCTATATTATTAAAATATTCTTGAATTAATAATAATAAAGCTCTATCTTTTTCATGTAATTTTATTTGAAATCTAGCTTGTACATTTCATCCTATTTTATATCTAGGATTTTTTAAAATAGTTACAACAAAAGAACTTTCAGCATCTGAGAATCCACTTATAAATAAAGGATTTAACTTCATTTTTCTATCCGTACTATAATTTCTTGATTGAATCATAGTACTTGATAAATTTGAAGGTATATAAGAATAATTTAATTTTGGATTTTTATTAAGGGAATTGTTTAATCTGTAGAAAGCAACTAGAATACCCAAACCTATTGCAGATTCTGCACCTGCCACTGCTATTATATAAATAGCATAAGTTTGTCCTATTATATCATCAATGTTAAGTGAACTTACCAATATTAAAAATGTTATAGATAATAGCATTATTTCTATTGAAATAAGCATTAATATAATATTTTTTCTATTTAAAACAAACCCTAAGATTCCTATTAAAAAAAGTATCAAAGTAATATTCATTATATATTTATTAAAAAATTAAATTATTGTATAACTAGCGATATACTAATTAACAGTATATGAATAGAGCCCCAACCCCGCTCTATCAATAGTATCCACCCTGGTATGCATCCATGGATAGATGGATGCATGGATGCATGGATAGATGGATCCATGCATCCATCCATATACTTCTTACTAAGTAGTCATCGGCATAGATAAAACAAATAAGTATTTATAGTGTCCTTATATCTCTCATATCTCTTTTATCACTAACGATAAAAGGATAAAAGAATAAGGGCAATAAAACTTTAAATATTTAAAGTTTTAAACTTATATTTAACTTTATTGTCAAAACCTACCTATGCACCACATACTAATAACACTAATTTAATATTTTGACCCTGCGAAGCAGCCCAGCGCGCACCAGCAAGGGCTATTTTTAAAAAGTTTATTGCCTTCTTAACATAGCCAACCTGTGTTAATATCAATATAAGCATAAACTTTTTTTTTACGCATTACTAGGGTTTAGTAATTCATAAAAAACTAACTTCATCTTTAACCTTTAACAAAATTTTACCGATATTAGCATATTTTGTTCCAAAATATAAGTAGTATTCTATATGTAATATTTCATCATTAAGATTTAAATTCTAAAATAATTTAAATAGATTACTAACAAACATACTCATATTGTTTAAACTAGCTACAGTATAATAAACATCTCCGTTTAATTCTAGGGTATGTATATTACCATAATTACCCTTATCTTTACTCATAGAATAAAACCTCTGTACATTTAAACCTGTTGTTGCTAAACCTGTACCTATAATTCTTGCTGCTTGTATCATTTTTTTTATGTAAAAATATATCACTTTATTTTAATCTTTAACTATCCTTAGAGCATTTACTTATTTTGTTGCCCAGATATCTCTTTATCACTACGTATTATCAAGCAAAAGGGTACGATATAAAGTAAATTTAGGTTAAAAACCTTAAATTTAGTTTTGAGTTTCTCTTATGTAACTTAGTTATAGAGGAGAATTGTTAAACTATAAAAATAACTTAATACAATATTAATTAGAATTATTCTCTTATAACTCACCCCTCTGATATAGCGTAGTTTTGCCTTCGGCCTCAAAAAGGGGGAAGAGTGTTATAAAAGAAAAGGTTAAGACTAATAAAAAAATTAGTCCCATTTATCCCTCCTTTACCTTTTTACCCCGTAGTGATATAAAGGGGTCCGTATTACCAGAGGGGGGAGAAATTAGTTATATAGAGCAAATAAGAAAATAGAACGTTAATTAAAGGTGTTAAACATTTCATCTAAAATACTAATCTATTATTTTAATGCGGACGCCTTATTTAAAAAGATAAATTAAAGTATTAAATACAAAAATTTAAATTTTTACATACGTATACCTGTATTTACGCCTGTAAGAGAAAGAGGGAATTGAACCCTCTATTGTAAACACAAGAATAATTATTATTATTATTACCTACAACTAACCACTAATTTTCTCTTTAAAAAAAAAAAAGATTTTTTTTCGGAAGTTTATTTTTTTTAATAAATTACACCCAATTTTTTTTTGTTTTTAAGTTTAACTTTTTTTTCAATCCTCCCCTAAAAATTACTTACAATTTGGATCTTAAATTGAAAAAAAAAAAGAAAAGTCCTTAAACAAGCACCCCTGCTGCACTATACCCAATACATAAACTAAATATAAACTATAATAAGAAACCCGTGAAAAAACTTTGTTCAAATAACACTATGAAAAAAAATAGAGATTAATTTTTTTTAATTATGTTTATTCGTTTTTTAACTTTTTTTATATTTACCCGGTTTTTAATTTTTTTTTGCCTAGACTATTCCTAAAGGTTCTGAATACAATTTCTAAAGAAATGGTTGACCAGATTGTTTACTTTAGAAACAATCTGGTCAACATCCTTCTTCGTTATTGTGAACGCGGGGGCGATCATAATAAAGTCGCCCCTAATGCCATCCACACAACCTGCACTTGAATAAACAGTGATATCAAATTGGGATATCCCCAAATCCTTGATTCTTACAGCAACCTGCAACGCAACGTCGAAGGGTTCTGAGGTATTTCTGTCTTTGACAAATTCTATACCCCAAAAAAGACCCCGTCCTCGAATGTCTCCAACATTAGGGTGGTTGGACAGAAGATCTTTCAAACGTCTTTCCAAATAGGTACCCTGTTTGGAAACATTCTCCATGAGTTTGTCTTTCCGGATGATTCGCTGAACCTCCAGAGCAGCTGCTGCCTGCAATGGCATAAACTGATAAGTTTGTCCATGGGCAAACTCTCCACTTCCTTCCATCATCCTTTTGACGACCTTCTCCGATACCAACATGGCTGCAACAGGTTGATACCCGGCGCCAAGTCCTTTGGCCATCGTTTGGATGTCAGGCACAACATCTTCTGCCTGCCATGCATGCAAGGTACCAGTTCTACCAGATCCGCACATTACCTCATCCAGAATGAAGAGTGCGCCATGTCGGTGGCAAACGTCTCGCATTCCTTTGAGATAGCCAGGAGGAGAAGGAACACACCCTAACGCAGCCCCAACGATAGGTTCAGCAATGAACCCTATCACACTCTCGGGGCCTAACTCTAGGAACTTATCCTCAAGTTCCTGGACCTTTCGAGCCACAAAATCTTGGTCCGATTCATTAGCCCCTTGTTGACGATATGGGTAACAAGAGGAAATGAAATGCACGTTTCGCATTAGATTCGGCTCTTGGGCTGCTTTGCGAGTCTCAAACCCCGAGATACTCAAAGCTCCAAGGGTGTTGCCGTGGTAGGAACGTTCTCGAGCAATGTAATTGACCCGAGGAGTTTTATGATCTTCTTCAAAGAAGAACTGACGAGACAGCTTGATGGCTGCCTCCATCGCTTCGGACCCGGACCCTGTCAAGTAGACTCCTTCCAGTTTGTCACCTGTACCCTGGATGAGCTCCTTGGACAAGTCTTTGACGACGTCTGAGTTCCAAAATGAAGAAGCAAGATAGGTAATCTTGTACATTTGCTTCGCCATGGACCACAGAACTCTTTTCTTACCGTAGCCCAGACAAGCGACAGCAGCACCACAAGCTGCATCAAACACCTTACTACCATCTTCTCTGTAGAGGTAGTTCCCAGATCCCTTTTTGATCAGGGGATACTCCTTATTTTTTTTAAGATCCCGATTAAAGGTGTGATCTCCTAGGGGCTCCATGTTGAAGTATGGATGATTCAAAGCGTTTTTATCTGCCCAAGTCTTGAGCAGAGGGGAAAGTCGAGTGAATACGAGGTGATAAACAAGGGAAAATTGAGGCGAGGGCTAGTTGCAAAAGTAAAACAAAACCCAGGCGAGAGTTAATTGTATAGGTAGAGGGTGCGAGGGACAGGTAGAAGGCTTAACAGGATAAAAACCAACTACCCCAAATAGATAAAAGATTCGAACTTTTATAATTACCGTTGTACCAATAATTGTTTTACCAATAAACTAATCTATTGCATTCTCACGTTCCAATAACATTACCCGATATTAGAACGGGTAATGTTATATACACTAAGAAAAAGAATTTTTATTTACTCTATACAGCTGCCATCCCATCACATCACACCACATCACATCACTAATAATTTTTAGCCCCACTTGGGGCTAATTTAAAAAATAAAACTTCTTTTTTTCATCCTTCGACCCACTAACACACTTTATATATAATAGTTAGATATTATATATAAAAAATATAAAATTTAATTAATATAAATTTATACATTAAATATAAACTATAATTATATATAACCGAAAGATAAATACAACATACTTAGTTAACTAAGTATTTAAATAAAACACTAAAAAAAAATATAAATAAAGTAAGGAGCCACACAGAAGAATAGAAAAACAAAGATAAACTTTAAGTTTATCCGTAAGAATCTAAAAGATCAAAAGGTTCTGAGTCTGAAATAATATCACTAGAATATTACTTTATTCTTTTATTAGAGTTTTCTAATTAAACTTCATTATCAGAACAATCTCTTTTATTAACTTGAGTAGAAGAACCTGCTGCAGGAGGACTACTAAACCACTCCCCCCACAATCAGATGATTTAGAACAAGGACTATGAGCTACAAGAGGAGTATCTGAATTTGGCTGCCCCCATATTTCGGGTGTTATGTTTAGGTAAACCATCCCCATGATTAAAAACTTTGTCTGCCACTTTTTCTCGTGATTCACTTTCATCACCACCATATTTTTTATGGTCAAGCTTTATCGTGATAATTATGATTAAATCTTTCATTCTATTTTTTTTAATATATGATCCACGACTTCCGTAGAATCTACACTAAGGTATTTAGCTTTTCAATCATCAGCTAAATCCTTTTTAGCTAGCTCTTCCTGACGCTTTATTTCACCTTCTACACTATGTTTATCCCTAAATTTATCTACAGATTTCTCATATTATTAACGAGTTCTACTTGATTTAGCTACCTCTTCAAATTCAGGATAGCCTAGATTTTTAAATTTCTTAGAAGGATGTTGTTTATTGTATTTAGCCATATCACTCTCCAATTCTTCCTCTAAATCTGAGAGTGATAATGGTTTATTTCGAAAAGTAGACGTAGAAAAAGATGTTTAGAACACCCAATCTTCCGTGTGTAAAACGGTTGCTCTACTATTGAGCTAATTTATTTAATCCCCTCCCCTTGAGTTCCATAGCTGCGAAGGTGCGCGCAAGACTAAAATAGACTATTACATGATTAAAAATACGGGGGGGAAGATTAGAGCGATCTTTAAGTGTATATAAGACTCGAACTTATATCAGAGTAGCCGTAATACTTTATTTTACCATTAAACTAATACACTTTATATATATGCATTATGCATATATATATATATAACTATAATACCTATATACTAAAATATGTATTATTATATAAATAGATTTAATTTAGATTATTTATAATAGTTTCGGCCGTCGTCGACTCTTTTTTTTTTTTTTTTAGAAGAGACGACTGAAACTTTTTATCCTGAAAGGATAAAGAAGGGCGAGTGATAAATATAATTACTTAATTAAGATAAATAAGAATTATTTTATATTAAAAACTAAAGTCAACTATTATATACTTCGTTTTATTGATTTATTACTCTATTTCGGTACCATCTAATAATAGAAGCACCCTTTTTTCTGCGAAGCAGCCCTTTATGATCTTAAACAATAGGAAAGGCCTATTAAAATAATCAAAATATTAAACCCGTCCTTATACATAAAACCATCATCATGTATAAAACCTAAAGATTTCAAAAATAAATCAGCTAATACACCTATTTTTTGAAATACGATATCGCTTTTTATATAAGCTAAAAAAGGTAAACTTAAAAAATTAAGACTAATATATAATAGAGTTAACTTAAACACTGAGAATAATGTATTTAATCCCATGCAGAAATATATACCTGCACGGAAAAAGTTTTTTTCCGGTTTAGATAACTTAGATATTATATTTATAGGATAAAAAAATTTTTTTTTTTTTTTAGGATTTGAATATTGTACTTTGACTTCCAATGGTTTATTACCTCAGAATAATTTTTTTTTTTTTTCAAACAAAAAGTTTTTAACTTTTTGTAATAACTCAGTAAAATAGTTTTTAACTTTTCTAAGTGGCCCTGGTCTATTAAAGGTACTTGGTATTATATCTCGCAAAACGTATATATTAAGACAGTTTATATAACTGTCTTTTATAACTCTGAATAAAACAATGCTTTCTACTATATGAAGAGCTGAAATTTCTATCGAAAAAATGTGTAAAGGGAAGTAATACATTGTTAAATCCAAATTAATCTCGGGAATTTTATGACATAAAATTAACCCACAAGAAAGAATGGCTAACCAACTAAAGAAGATAATTAATCTATTTTTTTTCAGATTAGAAATTTTTTCTCTATATTTATGAACGGCACCCTTATGAGTACACCAATTTAAATCGAATTCTGTTTCATTTTCGGTTAATGGATTTTTTAAGTTGTTACCTAAAAAAATCGCTTTTTTTTTTTTTGCTTAAACATATTATGCTTTGACCCGTATATAAGCCCTAATCTAAAACTACTTATATAAGAATTACGACATATTAATAATAGCCCTTCCTTTAATTTATATAATAATCTAGCTATTAGATCATAAAGTAATACACTTGTATAAATGATTATAAGATTTACAGTTGTAAATAGAATAAAACTTTCAGTATTAAATGTTAAGTTTTCCATAAAAGACTGAAAATAAGTATAAATTAGTACATAAATTAATAAAGCATAAACTATTAGTCAAAAATCAAAAACAAATTTATTATAACATCTGGTATGTATTTTTTTTTAATCAATAAAAAGATAAACATAAAATTAAAATTAAGGTCATTAAACTCCCAATATCAAATGCTACCCAAACAATTGCACCAAATACTACACATATCCCTAAAAGAGCTCCTATTAAACCTGTATTTGCTAAACCTGTACCTATAATTCTTGCTGCTTGTATCATTTTTTTTTTGTTAAGTTATATCAAATTATATTTAATTACCTTAAGCCAAGTACTAACTATTATAGAAGTATATGATATCAGGCATAAGGGTATAATTTATAGTAAATTTAGGTTAAAACCTTAAATTTAGTTTTGAGTTTCTCTTATGTAACTTAGTTACAGAGAAAAATTGTTTAACTATTTGAATAACTTAATATAAAAATATAATTATATTTATTGTTCCTCTAGTCATGTCAAGAATTTTTCTAAACTAACTGACTCAACAACAATAGGCATAGAACTGTGTAAAATACCACATATTTCGCTACATTGCAAATTATCTCTACTGTAATTTAATATAATTAATAAACTTATATTAGTACACTTACTTCATAAGGTAGCATTAAGCTGAAAACATAAGCTTAAATCTAATTATTTATAAGTAAAATAATAATCTTTATAAACTTTACCGTCTTTTAAACGAGTATATAAAGTCTTTCTATCTAATGAGATGTTTAGAGTTTTAAAGTATTTAATTGTATCCTTAATACTTTCAAATTCTTTTTCTAAATTTTCTCCTACCCGGCCCGCCGGGTTGCCTTGGCGACTCCTTGAAGTCGCCGCCAAGGCTTTTACTAATAAAGGTTTATTTTTTTTATTGACTTTTAATAAGTCAGTATCTATTTTTAATTTTTTATATTCATCAATAATTAATCCAACTTGTTCAAAATTATCAGGTAAAATTTTATCTGAGTATTTACATAAGAAATGATGAAACACTTTTGCATTTTTTATATATTTAGTAAGGGTGTCTCTTTTTATAATTAAACCTAATTCTCTTAAATACTCAACACAAGATGTTAAAGAATCAAAATTTAAAGTATGACCTCAAGAATCTATAAATTTATTTCCTTCTTTAATTTCTAACTCCACAAGAATACTTCTACGAGTTCCTAATGTATACGTATTTTGTCTTTCTTTTTGCATTATACTCACTAACTCTTCTACAGAAACATTGCTAATTAAAGCAGTAGGAATAGGATAGCTTAATAATAAAAAATTATTCAGATAGGGTATTTTAGAATCTACAAACTTTTTACTAGTTTCAGTATGTATTTTTAAGACTCTTTTTAACTCAATTTTAGATTTAGCTTTGTAATAAAGAGTGCTACATGTTAGATCATAAACATATACAGCATCACCTTTTGAAGATCCTGCATTAACAACCCTTAAAGTATTCAAGTTAAATTCTTTATTTAATAAATAATATTGTTCTAAAATTAATGCGTCTTGATTACTAAATTTACTACTATCTAATTTAAAGATTATTAATTTAAAAGCTTCTAGTCCTTCTTGGTGAAGTAAAGGTAGAAATTTTCCAGCAGCTCCGCAGCCCAGCTCGCTCGCCGAGCGGAGGGCTAAAGGAAAATCTCCTTTAAAATAGTAATCCATTCTACGCCTCAATAAATTAGATGAACCTACATATTTATCACCTCTATTTTTATGTATAAATATGTATACACCAGAGAAACCCTTATATTGAGATTTACCTGTTAAATCATCTAAGAGTTTCTTTTTTTTCCGGTGTATCAATAGGAAGATCCATTTCAACACCTTTAACTTTTAATAATTCTGCTAATTTTGAGTCATTAACTGATAAATTTTGATTTAAGAATATTTGATTGATTACTGATGAAGTAGTAGGTTTTTCACTTTTGATGTGTTCTAATGCTAAAGACTCGGGATTACGCTGCGCCTCCAAAGATCTAACGGATCTAAAAGATCTAGTTAATGTTAGAGCAGGTATAAAACCTAATCCTAAGCGTTTACCTAATTTTAAGTGGTTATTAAAAACACTTCTCTTAATTGCACATTGCAAAAACTACTATAGTGTTTACGCCTAACCCTACTTCGTAGCCCCACACACTCCTTGAGCAGCTTGGTTGCGTAAGTGTGTGAGGGCTAAAAGGACATAAAGCTTTATGTCCTTTCTTCATTATCCTCCGGATTAGGAGGGGGACCAGATTAATTAAAATTTTATTTTTATATTAAAAAATAAGTTTAGCAAACTATTGTAGAGATCCCTAAATATAATTAACGAATTAATATATAATTAATAAAAAATATGTGGGCCTATTCCCGCTTATCTCCTGGAGATAAGCGGGAAGTATGACACTAAACTATCCATATTTTTCTACACCTTTTCAGGAGGGGGTTGACTATACCTTAAGCATTATTAAAACTAATAATACCAACCACCGTCTAGTCGATGAACTGCATACCTAATATTTTATACTTGGTACTTGGCTGCGGATTGCCCATTGAATAATAAATCTTGATTTTACTGTACCACGAGTCATTACCTGTGCCATAAGTCATGTTACCATACTTACTTAGTTAAGATTTCTTTAGGGGTTTCCCGCAATTTGATGATTTTTAACCATAGGTTCACTACAGTTTTGGCCAATGTTAAAGACCATAAAATACCCCTTCTCTATTTACAAAAACAGATACTTGGTTTAATCTCAAATCTACCCCTTTGCCCTCTGTGTGTATTTTTGAGGGACGAGTTAGGGTCCTTACCTCCTAAATAAAGCTAAATTAATAACATTATCCATTTAACAGATAACTTCTATCTACACCTTGTGTATTTATTTTATAATTTTTATATTCCTAATATCGTATCAGAAGGGTGGTATTCCCCCTGAGCGAGGAGGAAGGTGATTACCTGCCTCCTAAAGGAGAGCTTGCATAAGGTTAGATCCTTATCAATTCGTAAATGAGGATGACTATGTTGACGATGATGGACCCTTACCAGTAATAGTCCCTGTAAACTCATTACGGTAATGAAACTCGTAACGACCTTTATATAACTTAGTAGGGTTCATGTATTTTTTTACATACCCTGTATCCGTAAGAGCGTTTCTACCTAAATACCTTGACATATCAGAGACTGTGTTAAAAACTAAAGCGCTTTGATTTAATACATCTACTAAAACAATAGATCTAGATATACTAGATTTTTTTCGTTCACTAGGTCTAGCAGCTATTCGTCCTATTATATCCGATTTTCAAGAAGGATTCATGACAAAATAGACTGGTGTTTTATCTTGCCCCACTGATACTGGCCGTTCAAGATTAATATATCTACTAATATATCTACTATCAGATTTACCGTCCAGTATCTTGGCAGCTTGACTTGGATTTTCGTAAACACCAAATAGAGATTTTTTATCCAGTAAAAGAGCAAAAAGCTTACCTTTAGCCAAAGCATCTAAATCTACATCTGTTATAACCATGACTCCATCAGTAGTAGTATAACTAGGAGAATCTTCAGACAAAGGCTTAGAAGGGTCTATCAAGTAAACATACATCTCTAAAACAGGGCTATATATTGTGAAATTTTTCAAGTTGATGTATCTTTCTAAAGTAGTTTTAGGTATTCCTAATGAAACAGCTGCTCTGTTCTTTGATGAAAATTTCATTGAAAATTGGGTATTCTCCTCCGCTCTTACTTCTATGGGTTTAGAACTATCATATGTATGATAAGTGCTTATATCCCCGCTACTAAAAGGAAATCCTACACCATAATTACTATTTAATTTAGGTCTAAATTGAGTAAGCCAGAATTGTTCGTACAATCTAACCTCAAATTGTGTGATAGATCTCAGTATAAACAATGATTCTAAACTTAACTCATACTCAGGATTTTGTTGAGTAAAGTTGTTTATATAGTTATTGGTAAGTATAAGAGGTCTTCAAGCAAAATTATGTCATCCGTGTTTCCGAATTGAAAGATATAAAGAAGTAGTACCACCCTTTTCAGGTCTGCTACTTCTAACCTTATGTGTTTTATAACGAGTATATAAACAAATAGCCGATCCTACGTAATAATCACCCGTCTTTAAACACAAAAAAGCATAGCAACCTGACTTACCTGCATACAAACTAGGGTGTCCTTGTTTATCCTGACCTTCTATCCTATAATCTAAAAAATCTTTTGAAATTATTTCCTTATCAAATTTATCCAAGGAAATTAAATGTGAACAATTATTTTGTATAAATAGTTTTACAGTAGGATCGCTAAGACTGTTATACACATTTAGGAATACTTTATGACATTCTTTGATATTAGGTTGCTGTGGGCTAATAATATACAAACGTAGATTTTCAGACAATGAAGGAAAAGAATCCAAAAGACTAACCAATTTTGACACATTTTGCTGTCTAAGTGTGGATGTGCTAAACTTCCGTGAAAAAAAAGGCGAAAACCCCGGCGTAGCCAGGGCAAGACACCTTTTATTAATTAAAGGTAAAATAGGAGTATCTACGTAGCGGTTAATACTTTTAGCCCGCAAAACACTTTTTATGTAAATATAAACCCTCTGGGTACTGACAATGTCGGCTACCTTGAGAACGTTCCGTTTAGATGGTTGATCTAATTTCAAATATATCCTTTTGCCCTATAAAATATATATAGGGACGAGTTAGAATACTTTCCCCCTAAATAAAGAGTGCGTAAAATAAGGTAGCTGCACCCTTTATCCTATTAACGGGTAACCAATTATATTTTTTCTAAATCTTGCCACGGGTTTATTTTTCACTTGTAAGCTAAAGATAGCTAGAGAGTCTATTGTAATACGTACTTTTTATAAGCAAGCGGATTTTAAAGCCCCGCACAGGGTAAGCTTAGGAATAATAGAAAGATTATCCTGTATCCTTTCGGATAGGGTTTGACTATATCTTAAGTTCTTAGCAAATATTTAATATATAATGCTAAAACCAACCGCCATTTAGTCGATGAACTGCACACCTATACTTATAATTAAAATATTAGGAGCTTGGCTGCGGATTACCTATTTCCTTACGTGCATCTATTTCGATTTTACCTTACCTCAATTCATTACGTGAGCCTTAAGATGTGTTACCACTCTTACTTGGTTGAAATAGCTTTAAGGCTTTCCCGCAATTTGACGATTTATTGTGAGAGAGATAATAAAAAGATTCTCCCCCACAGCCTGGCATATTTATTTAAAGGGGTTCTCACTACCAGTTCTACCAGGGTCGTTCTACAACTTCGACCTAAAAAAAATACCGGCTTTTCATAATTTTCTTTAACCATCTTTGGTTAAAGAGAAACAAACTTAAACATATAACGATGTTTGTATGGCTTTCCGTTAGATATGTAATTTCTTACAGATGATCTACTAATACCGAATTTAGATGCTGCTTTTGCTACTGAATCAAATAATATAGTAGTATTTGTATCTGTATCAAAAACCTCTACTGAGCTACCAGAAGATTTGTGCAATTTACCTAAACTATTTATTCTTTGTTTATTAATAAGCGCACGAACCTGTAATTCTGTTAAATCTGTAGGTACTGCTTCTGAAATAAGGTTATTAGAGATAATAAAATGATCTAAAAAAAGTTCATTCTTGTTTACATGTTTTTTATATGAAGTATGATGTATACCTAAATCAGCACAAAAAGCATTTAATGAGATACTAGAATAATATAAAGTTTTACAATCCTTATCGTATAAATATATTTTAAACCCTTGATTAACTCTGAAATTCACTATCTTATGAGTATTAAGATTAAATCTCTTATCTAATAAAAAATACTGTTCTAAAAAACAATGAGAATATTTAGAAAAAGCAGAAGGTATAACGGCAACCTCTAGAGTAAACGCCTTTAAATCTTCCTTTTCTATCATAGGTAACAAAATACCTGTATCTTTGTTAGTTTCGGGCGTCGTCGACTCTTTTTTTTTAAAAAAAGAGAAGACGACTGAAACTTGGCCAAAGGCCGAGAAAATAAAGTATTCTTTTCAAAATATTGTTTAAATCTTCTTGCTAAATCGTTGCTTGATCCTACATATTTTTTCTCAGAATACTTATGAGAAAAAATATATACTCCTGCTTTACTACGCCTAGAACCCGGTTTTCCTATTAATCCTACTAAAGCAGGATATGTTTGATCTGTAATAGGTAAATCAAAATTAACTTTAGGAAGAGATAAAAGATCGTCTAATTCTTTCTGAGTTATAGAAATATTTTGATTAAGCAACACACTATTAATAACTTCACTTGTTGTAGGATTACCGCTATTAATATGTTCTAAAGCTATAGTATTAGGACGATAGTCCTTCTTAGATAGTGTTAATCCAGATTCAAATCTATATAAGAATTTAAATTTATCCATACATGATCATTTATTATTGAATAAATTAACATTAGGACGCTTATTAAAACCAATTAAACTAGCTCTATTTGGAAATTCTAATTTCACGGTATTAGATTTTATTTTACCTGGAATAAATCTCAGCATTAATCCATAAACTTTTCATAGCCTTTTACCTTTATTCCTTAATGAAATTAAAGAGAAAGGAAGGCTAGAACTATTAAATAAACCGCATTACAACTTAAACCTAGTAAAAAGGTCAGGCCGCTGTAGCAACTTTAATCTAGGGTTATATTAAAAATAGTAAATACTATTTCGTTTTATTTGATCCTAGAACCGGATTTTCCGGCGACTAGAGTACACCTTACAATCAAAAAAATAGTCATCTATATAACATATATAAACTTGATTGAAGAACTGTCTACTCGTTGCTCTTTTACAGTGATAACCTAATTCTATCCCGTGCTGCATAACCAACGGGGTAAAAAATAAATATATTACTGATTTAGATCCGCGATCGCCCATTTCAGTTACCATCATCTTTAGTGATATTACCTTACCCTGAGTCATTAATCAGGCCGGTTAAAAAGTTTCCTTTTTATCTTTGGTTACTAAAGCTTTAGGGCTTCCCCGGAGTTTAGCTCTTTAGCACATATAACGAATAGCCTACATCCATTATTTTTTTATGCATCACATTTTATACCTAAAGCATTAACAGAAAAAGAATGTATAACATCACCAGAAGTAATGATGAATCTAACGTGTGTTAATTCAGGAAGGATAACATGTCCTGGTCCTCTTCTACCTTTAAGTATAAGCTAAGGACATAACGCCTCGTTTCCGTATTTTAATTTTTTTTCTGTTTCTATAAGTGTATACTTATAAATTACAAAAGAAACCGACCAAAAAAATAATAGGCTATTAGAATACACCTTACACCATATATCTATCCTCACTTTGTATTAAAGAGGTATTCGAGGTTTAACCTAATATATGGCGAGTAACCGTCTACTCGTTGCTCTTTTACACATTGTTAAGAGGTGATTTAGATCCGCGAACATCCATTTTGACTTTCGTCAAATCTACAGAACTTATTACTGTACCCATTTAATAAAAAAAAAATTTTTTTGATTTGTATTTTAATTAAATCCTTTCACAAGGAGGTGATTAGCCTGGCCCTTACCTTACCCTTTTAGGTTAGAAGTTAGTATTCTGAGCTATTAGGATTTACCCGGAGTTTGGCTACTTTAGAGTTAAATAAGGCTTGCTTAAGGCCTTTCCCCCTCTATTATCAACTTCTAACATTCTTAAAGCTCCGTCTTCTAAATCCGATTCTGGTACTAAATATGAATCAAATTCTATAAACTCATCGTCGGAATTCAAGAAATCAGGATATTGATAGCTTCAATATCATTGGTGACCCTCTGCTAAAACTGACATTGAAGAATCATTTACTTCCAATTATGTTATAACTTATTTTATAAGTTAATATATTAACTGTCATTTATATGTTATATGTAATAACTTATATATTACATATTAAGCGTCCGGGCTAATAAAAAAAAAAATTCTTTTTTTTTATAAGCCCTCGGATGCCGTTACCTTGGTAACGGCTAAAACAACCAATTTATATCAAGTATTATTTCCTAAACTGTATCTATAGGCAGAACTAAAATAAAGAGCACGAGCTTACGCCTCAAAAGAGATAAAAAAAAAGATACCCGAGGGAATACTAAGGAATATTCGGTTCGAAACTAACTATTAACTTCCTCTTTTTTAACATAAACACGTTTATTTTCTAATAAAAAAGATATACCTTTATCTATTCTCTTAGATACAGTACTAGGGTCCACATCTAAATAATTAGCACAGTCCACTAGGGAGTAAAACGAATGTAGATTAATTCCGTTTTCATCTTTTATGACCACACTAAGGTTTTTACGAGAAGAATGATAATATTTATTCAACGAAATTACTCATTTTCGATTATTCCTTATCTCGAAGTTTGAAGGTCCACTAAGTAACTGGTTAACTTCAACTAGTAAAAGCGCTCTATCTACAGCTGGCTGACTAGAAGTCGTGGTAAGTCTGTTGTTATTCATTTGACTTAAAATAAGATTTATTAATTTGACACCTTGTTCTGACAAATGATGACCTTGTTCTTTTAACATTAAGATATTCTTTCAATCTTCAAAATCAAATCTCTTTTTACTTTGTCAAACAAGACTTTCTAAGAAAGGAATTAAAACATCCGTAATATATGGGATACGAGCAGTCTCAATTCTAGTAGTAGACTGATGATTAATATTATTAGATATAACCTTAGAGATACCTAGAGCGCCTACATAATTACCTTCAGTACCCGGAAGATTCTCAAGATAAATCTTAATCTTTTGCATTAATTCAAGGTTAGTAGAAGACTGAGATATACTAAAATCTAATCTAAAATTGTTACCTTTATTTATACTAAAACAACCTTCTCCTTCAATAAACCCTAGTAATCAGTAAGGAGTTATCCTAATTTCTTTATCTTTTGGGTATTTAAAATCAGATCTTAAGCTATTCATACCCTTTTTAATTAAGAATATTTCTTTTAATGTATTAGGGCCTTTACCATTAGTAGTATAGAGCTCAAAAGCTTTGGAAAAGTCTTTATAATTAAGTCATTTTGAACCCTGAAGTGGATATTGAGCAAAAATATTGAGTAATTGAGCCATATCTTTAAGTCTTGTTACAGTAAAAGATGAATAATTCTTGTAGGATCTAACTTCTCCAAAACCTAGTGTTTTATGAATATAATATAATACGTCTATATCATCCTTATGTAAATTTATTTGAAACCTAAAGGCACAACTCTGGCTAATAACAATATAGAAAGATCCTTCTGCGTCGGTAAAACCACTAAATCATTCATAAAAATTACTCATTTCTCTTTGTTGTAACACGACGTCGGAGGCGGCTCCTGATCCGTTCTCATCAGCTCTTCCTGCCGATAACGTACTAAATCCTCTTACACCCTCTTTTTTTTCAAAAAATAGCCCTGCGCGCACCTGGATCCCCCTTTGGGGGAAGAAGGGGTGTCGCAGGGCTGCTTCGCAGGGTAAAGACTTAAAGAGAGTATTACTCTCCAATTGAATAAAACCAGTCCGTGTAATATTTAGTGTAGCCATTATTCATAATAACTGTGATATATTTTGGTTGATTTGCCTTTTTATAATTGAGCAAGTATATTGTATAAACAATAATAATTTAGGTCTACCATTCAAACAATCTTTAGTTCCGGGCGTCGTCTTAGACGACTGGAACACGGCCGGGGGCCGAGGGAAAGCTGACATTGTAGAGCTCTTATTAACATTCAATAATGTTAATTAAAGATTTATTCTTTAATTCCATATCTCACGATATGGTTCAGACTATGTCTTCGTCACACTAGTAGTTTTCTCATTATCCTTATAAAAGGCTTTACCAAGAAAACTAATCTAATTAACGGAGGATACTCTAGCTAACATCCCGGCTTAGCAGGGATGCATACACACCCCTTAAAAGGGAAGGGACGCAAGGGACGCAACCTTACATAACTTTATTATTTTTTAGTCGTATGTTGTGCTAAAAGCGTAGGAAGATTATTCTCGTAAATAAATTTTATCTTCTAGTCGTTGAACGTTCTTGTTTGTCATCAGCATTTGCTGAAGATTTACTTAAACCACAAGCTTCGCTTCAAGTTGGCTGAAAAACGCATCAGCTATTCTTGAAATTCATCCTCTTGAACTTTTCAATCTTACGATTGTAAGTGGACTCTAATTTTTATCCATTAAGTATAATAATTTAAATGAAGGAAATGCAATTAATATTAATATTACAGCTGGTGTAATTGTTCATATTAATTCTATTAGTGTACCGTGATTTAAATACTTGTGAGATATAGGTGATTTAGTTTCGACGTAATTTCTGATAATGGATAATAGTACTCAAGACACTGCAAATAATATTATAACAAGGTAATACATGATATTATCATGTAATTCTACCAATCCCTCCATCTGAGGTGTAGCACTATCTTGAAAATATATACCTCAAGGAGTAGGTACATCAAAATTTAAATTTAAAATATTTTGAATAAATAACATAATTTATTTTTTTTTTATATCTCTATAATACTATTATTTTTTTGTGCCCTGAGGGCAATAAAGTATTTTATTACATAATTAATTAATTATGTAATAAAATATTAATTATAGAGTTAAAAATTAATGTCTGCTTCATTTGATATATTTATTAGTTTTAAGCTAATTTTAGATATATCTTTTTTAGTGTAGCACTCGGCTGGCTTTATCTAATTACAATCCATCAACTTTAACTATACAGGATCTACTATATTTACTGAATAGGCTTCTTTCATATGGCTCCCAATTAAGGAAGGATTCCTTAACTAAATTGATACTTTATAGTTAGGAGTAGATTTTTTGACGGCTTTATTTTCATCTGCGCTAGTTTCAGAAAGACAAAAATATCTTCTCCGTCATTCTCTTATTCCCTAATATCACTGATATCACGTATCCCACCCTTATCGCTGATATCACGGATACCCTTTATCACGTAGTGATATGAGGGAAAGAGTGATAAAGTGATAGGGGGGGAAGAGAGATAAAGTGGTAAAGAGAGACCAAAGGCAATTAAAAATAACTATCCTTAATATTCTTATACGAGGATCTAAATATTCAAAATATCTATTATTAAATAGATATTTTCTTATTTAGGTGGTTTAATTAAATAATAACTTACATTTTAAATTTTAATCTAAAGCCATTAATTTTAGTGTTATTTATTTTACAAGATAGTTTAAGTTTTTTATATCTTTTTTATATAAAGATATAATTCAAATTTTTTTGTTTATATACCATACTATACTATACTATTATTATTGTCTTTTTGCTCTATCCAATGCTTCAGATACTTTTTTTTTTAAATATTGTTCTTCTTTATTGAACTTTTGTTTACCTTCAATATAATCTTTAAAGATTAATTCTCTAAATATGGGTGATTTACCATAGATACTTCTTCTAAAGCCATCTTGAAAGATATTTTCAGCTCTATTAACAAGAGGAGTATTTTTATTACGAAAAGCATTAGTTTCTATATGAAGTTGTCTATAAAAAGCTATTACATCTCCATTATTTTCAAATTTATCTGTTAACTCTGATAAATTAGAATTATATTTATCTAAATTATCTGAAAGAAGATTATCTAATCTAGTATATTCTTTTCAATCTTCTTGATTCAAAAAATTCATTGCTCCATACATATTTCCAATTCAGTTCATTCTTTGCTGAAGTACTCTTGTACTTGCTTGTGATTCAAGTTTAAGTATATCTCCAAAAATCTCATAAAGTACAGGCGAATCCAAACCTATTTCCACTCTATTACATTTTTGAAGGTTATTTATCTTTTGTTCATTGTCTATATTATGCAAGTAAGTAACATCTCGTGACTTTTGAATTAGTTCTCTCATAATCTCCGCTTTCTTTTCAGAATAAGACACTACAGGATCTGTTGAAGTCGATTTAAATTCCCGACGTTCCTTTCATTCAAAACCCTGAATATCTGAATTTAAAATATTCCCTTTTTTTATTTTGACCTGATCCCCTAAGGTGGTTGGGTGGTTACCTATACCTGCTGGTTGTTTTAAGAAATCAGTTGAAAAGATTTCAACTAAACTTCTCCCAAAACAACTTCCTATACCACCTGTAAACATAGTTTCTATTATATATTTATGGCTTTCTAGATCCTCGAAAGTTAATAGATATTGACCCCCTCAAAGATAATTCATTAAGAATTTACTTATAAAAGGAAAGTTACTTACCAACTGCTGAGTAAAAAAGAGAAAAGTTCAAATATCATAATATAAACAATGATAGAACGATTTAAAGAATACAATAAAAGGAAGAACTAAAAATAAATAAATTAAAATGTTAATTCATAATTTATATATAAACATAGACGAATTTATTTTGTTATATCTCTATAATACTATTATTTTTCGTGCCCTGAGGGCAATAAAGTATTTTATTACATAATTAATTAATTATGTAATAAAATATTAATTATAGAGTTAAAAATTAATGTGTGCTTCATTTGATATATTTATTAGTTTTAAGCTAATTTTAGATATATCTTTTTTAGTGTAGCACTCGGCTGGCTTTATCCCATTATATTCCCTCAACTTTATACAGAATTAACTGAATAGGCATCTATCAGGTGGGCTACTTAAAGCTCATTCTAAGGACCCTTGCCTAACGGATTTAAATATACAAAAATATACTATCCTTATGTTTAATGTAGAACATAAGCCTAAAAGTATACCTATACATAAACTAATAACTAAATAAAGCTGTTACATAGCTGAAATATTGGTGTGATACTTCCAACTATGCAACATAAAGTAGCAAAAAAGCCATCATTAATGCAAATAATCCAGTTGCTTCAGAAAAAGCAAACCCTAAAATAGCATAAGAAAACAATTGACCTCTTAAAGAAGGATTTCTGGCTACACCTAAAATTAATGCACCAAACACTACACCTATCCCTACTCCAGCTCCTATTAAACCTGTTGTTGCTAAACCTGTACCTATAATTCTTGCTGCTTGTATCATTTTTTTTTATATTAAGTTATATCAAATTAGTTTTAGAATTAATTACCCCTTAAGCCAAGTACTAAATATTATAGCACTATATGATATCAGGCATAATGATATAATTTATAGTAAATTTAGGTTAAAAACCGCGAATTGAATTGAATATTTAGTATATCCTCTATAACTAAGTTACATAAGAGAATTGTTTAACTGAAGAATTTAAGAATATATAAATATTATATTTATCCTATTATAAGTGACCCCTCCTTTATCACTACATAATAAAGGAGGGGTCACTGTATGATATCAAGGCAAGAGTGTTATAAGGCAAGAAGAAAATCGTTAAAACAATAAGGAATTTAAATATATATCTTAGTGGCCGCCCCCCCTGCTACGCAGGGAAGAGGGCAATAAACATATATTAAAATTTTTAAGTAAAATAACCTATAAGTTCTGTAACATAATTTAACTTTAGATAGGCTTTTATTTTACCTATTCTAGAATTAAGCCTGTTTTTACAAATCCTATAGTAAAAATATCTATTAATAATACACCGATTAATAAATAGATATTTTTCATCGTATAAGCCAAGAATTTATTGCCCCAGATATCCTTTATCACTAGTGAGATCAGGGATATCTAGGCACGAATAATAAATTAATAATCTTAATTTTTTGACTTAAATAGCAACCAACTCTAATCATACCGGCTTCGCAGCCCCGCGCGCCCCTTCTTCCCCCAAAAGAGGGGGGGATCCAGGTGCGCGCGGGGATAAAATATTTTAGATTTCTACTTTATCACTATGTGATATTAAGGCAAAAGTGTTATAAGGGAAAAGGTTAAAACAGTAATAAAGAATTTAGTTTCGGGCTGCTCCTAGGGCCAGCCCAAGTTTGATTACTTAATCCTTGTCAGGAATAAGATAATAAAACTAATAAAAAAAAAAGATCTATATCCCTTATCAAGTCTCTGACGACTGAAACTTGGCCGGGGGCGAGTGCCCTTTATCCCTTATCACTATTCCCTTTTGAGACCGAAAATATCTGCTACGCAGTAGTGATATCAAGGGATCCTGGACATGAGGGACATAAAGGCAATAAACACCTGTTTTTAAGATGTTTTACTTATAAGTTCTGTAACATTAGATGATTTTACGTTTAATTGAGTTATCACTTGTCTACTATCAATTTTTAACGCACTTTTACCTAATTCAAATACAAATCCTATAGTAATAATTCCTATAAATAATAGTGCTACTATTAACCCATAAATATTATTCACATATGCACTAAGTGCAAAAGGGAAAGTTAAAAGAATTTCTAAATCTAGTAGAATATGCAGGATATCAGGACACGAAAAATAAATTAATCTTATAATTTTTTTTACACCGATTATTGCTCCTCCAATCAAGTTAAGAATTTCTCCAGACTTACTGATTCTACAACAATTGGCATTGAACTATGTAAAATTCCACATATTCCTTAGCATGCTAAGGAATATATAGGGTAAAGGGCAATAAAAAGATATATTAAGTTATAAATATATTAATCTACTTATATTTAACTTTGTTGACAAAATCTATGCACATACTGATAATACTAATTTAATATTTTTACCTTATAAACAATTATGTAAATAAGATGCAAGAAAAGGCTATATAAATACTCGGAATATTATGGAGGAATCGAACCTCCAACTTAAGATCTGCAATCAAAGTGTAGACCTACTACATCATAATATTTATAGTAAAATAAAACTAATTTAGAACAATTGACTTTTTTATTTTTGAAGTTATGAACTAAATCTTTCATTTTTACTATAATAAATTAGATAAAATAATTATTATCTTAAATACTTACCTAAACTTAAGATAATCTAGGGGTTCCGGGTTGCACCATGCACAGGGCAATACTCGCCAAGAGGTACTTTGTATACAAGTACACCGCAAGAACGTTTATAACCTATACATATGCAAGCAGAATCTTCATTTGTAACAGGACCTTGGCCATTTGTAACAGGACCTTGGCCATTTGTAACAGGACCTTGGCCATTTGTTGGATGATCGCTAGGTGCATTAGTACCACCTGAAGGGTTATCGCTAGGTGCATTAGTACCACCTGAAGGGTTATCACCTGGAGTTGCGAAATTATGAGAAACATTAATACCATCTAAAGGGTTTTCACCTATAAGTGCCAATTTAGGAGAAGAGAATGATTCAATTAAGACTTCTTTAAAGTCTAATAAACCTAAACTAGCTAGTAAAGCTAAAATATGTTGTAGTATAGGTGCAGGAACATTTACTTTAAATTCTTCCAATAAAGTAATGGATACTCCGTCCATAGGAATATTTGAAAAATAATCCTTGATAAAGTAAATAGCTGAAATTAAAAATATACCTTTTAGTATATTTTTAAATTTGAAATGTTTTAAACTATCTCAATGAAAAATACCTGCTTCTAAAGGCATATTAACATTATCTGGTGAATTTTTTTGTTGTTTTACCTATAAGTTCTGTAACATTAGATGATTTTACGTTTAATTGAGTTATCACTTGTCTACTATCAATTTTTAACGCACTTTTACCTAATTCAAATACAAATCCTATAGTAATAATTCCTATAAATAATAGTGCTACTATTAACCCATAAATATTATTCACATATGCACTAAGTGCAAAAGGGAAAGTTAAAAGAATTTCTAAATCTAGTAATAAATAAACTAAGGCAAAAATAAAGAATTTTACACCAAACTGTGTTCTATTTTGACCTAAAAAACTGTGGAAACCACATTCAAAAATACTATATTTTTCTTGATAAGGATTGTGCGGAGCAAGGAGTAAATTTACCACCAAGAAAACTAATGCTAATATAGAAACAAATAAAAAGAAAAAAGTAAGACTGCTCATTTAAGTATTAAATAAAATTTGTACCAATATGGTCAAGGGTGTTAACAATTAATTAGTTAATGAAATTTCATTTCATCTTAACTTGAATTAATTTATCAATATATTGCTATATTGTTCAGACTATATCTTTATCTACTTAGTATTTAATACATAAGTAAATATTGGATTTTAATATAGGATTATTGTTAGTATTACTCACCTAATAGTCGTTGAACGTTTTTATCTCACTTCTTATTCCCCCTCTTTGAAATAAGAGGGGGGAATCAGAGAGGACTCTTGCGCACCTTATCCTGTGTACCCCTCCGGGGTAAGAGGGATAAGCATGTAGAGATCTCTACTGTAATAATACTGAGATAAACTTCGCTGCAAATTATCAATCAAACGTAGGGGGTGTTGATATCTTTGCAATTTATCCAATGGTTTTAAATTTTCCCTTATTAATAGTAGAAAATTTAGCGGGCTACCTATTGCATCTCGGCTAAGTACTAGAAATATAAAAAAAAAGCTAAATTATCTTAGCGTATTCATACCTGATTTTATTTTACGTATTTTATCTAAGCCCTCTTCGGTTAGATGAGCCTTACATGTTATTAGTTCGGCTACTCTCAATCAATCTTCATAATCCTCTCTTTTAACACCTTCTACCGTATGATCTTTAAAAAAGGGTAATATTTTATCTGAAATATCCGAAAACTTTCTAACAATAAATACCCCTGACCCTACTGACTTACTTTTTCCACGGTGGTAATTGAATAGACCACATCCAAAAAAAGAAATAAAAGATCTTAACAACAACTCATCTCTCAAATGTTGAGAGATCTTAAAACTTAATGAAACACCATCTAATTTACCTTTACCATATTTGGCTATTTGAACTAAAAAGCATCCCTCTCCTGAAACAAACCCTGCCATTCATTCAGGATCAGGGATAGAGAGATCTTTTATCAAAGGTCTATCGACAGGCACAGTATTAGGAAAAACAGTCTTCAAAGAATCCGATAAACCCAAATTTATCGATGCACGAATATTTACAATCTCTTGTAATCCTTTTACTGATAAATGTTCCCCTTTAACTACTTTAAGAATTATTTCCTTAAATAATATAAAATCTCCCTTTTTTTGAGTTATTAAAGGGTAATTATCAAAATGCGAAATTATTTTTAAGATTTCGTCTAAAGATCTTACAATGAATTTTGAATCCTCATTAGTTAGATAAATATTTCCTATACCTCCAAAATAATGTTTAATACGTATTAATAATAAATTATCTCTTGAATGTACTTTTATCTGGAATGAAGGTCGTACATAATATTTACCATTAGGATTTTTTTGAAGACTAACATTGAAACAACCTTCTGCATCAGAATAACCTGATATAAATCAAGGTGAAATAGGATGAATCTTATTATGATTAAAAGTTGAGTAAGCTGACATTTGTACTGGAGTGTTAGAAGAGAATAGAGTATTATATTTAGTACGTTTAAAACTATTTTTAACTGAAGCAATCGTAAGACGAGTGTCTGACAATAGATTGTACATACTAAAGAGATGGTCACGAGAGTTTGTTAGATAAGCATCTGATGAAATACGATTTATATTTAATAGCAATAATAAATTATGAGCAAAATAATGCCCCTTAGCACATAAGAAGAATAGGAGGTTAATGGTACCCATACTTAATCATTCTTTATTCATAAATATAAATAATAAAATTAATAACGTAATACTAGATATTGTAATAGAAATAGGACTAGTCATCATAATATTATTATATTCGAATTCTAAATTTTTTACTAAAAGATTATCTTTGTTATAAATATAACTTATTAATTTACGATCTTTTAATATAGAATTTAACTTATATTCAGGTTTATAAAAGAAAATTTCTTTTACAACGTTAAGGTAGTAGGGTCGCGTACTAGCACCTGAGAATTAAGGTAGACTCATCATCATTAAAGATTAATTCTATCTTAATTAAAGTACGCTCCCTCCGAACCGTACGTGCAAGTTTCCCCGCATACGGCTCTCCAAATCTAAATAGAACAGGTTTTATTTAATTTGATTTATTTTATATATAGGATTATCATCCTACGAACAATTAAGATTATTTATTAGTTTCTCTGTTTTTTCTTATCCGGAGGATAAGAAAAAACAAAGCCTGCGGCTGAAACTTGGCCGGGGGCGAGGGCCTAAATAACTTATCACCTACCTCTTGAAGACTAATTCAGACAAAAAAGAATCAATAAAGGGTGAGTAGTTTGTTAGATAATAATTTTCGTAAAGGTAAGCGGCCGAAAGAGATTTAGGTTCATCAAAGGTAACTATCTTCCCTTTATCAACATTTACACCTAATTTATTGTTAACTTTCTTCAAAGTATATTTTTTTATGACTTGTTTTAAGCTAATTCTATGTTTTGCCGCTAACGTATGAAGAAGAGAATGTTTAATAATATAAATACTCTCATGAAGATCCCATCTATTTTCTCCCATTTTGTAATACATAATTAGACCTAATATGATATTATTAAAACGGTAAATAATTTTAGCATCAGACAGGTAGATTCATTCTCCGACATATTTAGGTTTACCTTCTTGATTGGAAAATCCTTTTTTTATAAGTCATTTTTTAATTACATCTTTAGAAACAATTAATTTAGGTATTCTAGTAGAAAGTTGAAGATTTTTCGCGTTTGCGTCCTGTAAACCTGAGGTAGAGTTATCACGACTTGCTAATAGTTGAGAATAAGCGGGAACTTTAATATAATAACCTAAAAATTCAGCATAGTTACTGCCTAAATGTATTATTTTTAGGTTATCCACTTCGTGCCTAATCCGGAAGATAGACATAAAACCCTGTTCTTTTTCTAAGAAATCTTTAAGTAAATGTCTGATAAGTTTTACATCCTTATAACTACCGGCAACTCCTACTAAGAATTTATCTGCACACCGAGTATATCTGATTTTACCTTCTACTCTTATCGGCGGCATATGGTTCTGGGCTAAATTTTCTTTACTTAATTTGTTCATATATTCATCAAAAAGTATCAAGAAAAGATTGACCAACCCGGATGATTGTTCAACATATCGTTTACTAAAATTTATCAGCTCTAGATCCCCTACTATTACTCAAGAGATACCTTTCATACTTTGGACCTCACTTAAAACATAATGGGCTTCCTTTCATCAGTCCCTTTTATTTCCTACCCTTATTCATACCCCCTTTTATTTGACGAATTTCGTCTATAACCTCCGGAGTTAAATATTTATTGGCTTGCAATATTTCGGCCACTCGATATCAATCCTGATAATCCAAAGATTTCACTCCTCTAATTTTATACTTTTGAAAAAAAGGTAGGATTTTTGCAATTATATCCGAAAAATTTTTTACTATAAATTCCCCACTTCTCGCTTTTTTAGAATAAGACCCACATTTAAAATAATCAACGAAACTTCTTAATAATAGCTCATCACGAGAATGCTGAGTGATAATAAAATCTACTCTAATTCTAACTCCATACTTTCTATCTATTGCTTTTCATAAACCAATGTAGAAACAACCTTCACCAGAGACAAACCCTGCAACCCATTCTGGATCTGTGATTTTAAGATTCTCTATTAATGGCCGAGGTTCCGGAATTGTATTAGGAAAAGCTGCCTTTAAATCTTCGGATAAACCTAAATTAATTGTAGCTCGTATATTAACAATTGCCTGAAGACCTTCCTTAGTTAGATGTTCTCCATCCTTCATCTTAATAACAATTTTTCTGAACAAAAGATAATCAGCTAGCTTTTGAGTAATCAAAGAATATTTATCGAAATGAGGAATTATTACATTCAAAATTTCTTCCAAAGATTGTACCCTGAAATATACAGAGTTTTCTTTATTAGATATACGACCTATTCCCTTAAAATTAGCTTGTATCTCTTTTAAGAGCTCAGTATCTTTTATATGAAGTCCTATTTGAAAAAGAGGGTGAATTATAAAACCTGAACGAGAACTAGATGATTTTCTAAGGCTAATACTAAATGTTCCTTCAGCATCCGTGAAGCCTGTTAAAAATCAAGGATTTAAAGTATAAGTAGGATTTATAACTATGTTCGGTTCTTTTTTATTGCGAAGGGTCGCAATAAATCTTTTTTGTTCTTTATTAAAAATAAATCTAAATTGATCTTGAGTCAACTTAACCATCGACCCCTCTGTTCGTACTATGATCGATCTTAAGTATGTAGTGTAAAATACCCCGTATTTTACAACGACTGTACTAAATTTATCGACTAGATTCTGTTTCCCTTCTCTACGACTCAACTTATGAAGGCCGTTGATACTACGAAAACTCCGTCTCCCTTTGATATTAATCAAAGAAATAAGTCTAAAACTTAATTTAGAAATCACTTTCCTTAGGAGATCCCCAGTTCTTAATATAACGTCTGATATCTTTCTTTTAGCAAACATCATTAGACATGTTGTCTCTAGCCTACAGAAGGAAACAATATGTATAAGTATATTTTTTAGACATATCTTCTGTAAAATCGTATCAACTATTTTCGATTTAACTGGTATGTGGTTGGCTTGATGGTTAAATTTTACATGAGAAAGAATTACCTCGGCTTGGCGGAAATCTATATAGTTAAGACTTTTTGAGCCTTTATCAACATGCTGCACTCCCCTATTCATTTCGAAATCGGATAAGTTGATAGGTTTATCTCTCAGCGTTTCAGAGAGAGGGTTTAATGACCCGGGCGTTATATCAATTAAAGGGCGCACATATACTCCACCTATTACACTAGTTAATATAGCAACTAAAGATAAGAAAACATAACCACTATCTAAAGCAGCACTTAATACCATCTGTTTAGCAAAGAACCCTACAAGAGGTGGAACCTTTTTTAATTTTGATAGAATTTATCTAAATGTGTGAACTCTATCTCGCGTACATCTTTTTTCATATTTACAGTATACTTATCCAACTTAATTTTACCATCTAGCTCTTTATGCTTTCTGCTTAAAACTAAACCATGAATTTTTTGCAAATTTTTTTGAGCAAAAGATTTATAACCAAACAAGGGAAATTTATTTAAATACTCAAAAATAATAACCTTAGAATCTTTTTTATCTGTTCTTACAACATATAGCTTTTCAATACAGTTAGTTCTTTTTCTTTCGATGGATATTACTTTACTATTAAGTAGTTTAGCTATATCCTCCATATGAGAAAAATTACTTTCATTTACAGAATAATCGACTTTTCTTTCATAATTCTGTTTCTGACTAATATATAAATAATAAGTTATTCCGACAGGTAAATCCTTTTTATTTAACTTCCAATTTAAATAAAAATAACCATCTGCCTCTAAAAACCCAGATAATCAAGCAGATTCTCCTAAAGGCTTTTTATCTAAACCGAGTAAAGGGATTGATTCATTACTATATTTATTTAAATTTTCAATTAAACGGTGTAAAGCTTCAATTTTCGGTGTACGAAAATAACCGTTAATTAATTTTACCAGGTTTATTAAAATATCACGTTTTTTAATAGTTAATCTACCACTTTGACCATTAGGTCTAATAGTTATATAACCACCCTTTAAATTTTCCTTTATTTTTGTAAAGAGTTGTAAATCTTTAATATCAAAAGCTATTTCAATATAAGATGGTCATGTTTTTTTGGTTGATAAGTTCCCAACTGAAGATACATAAATATGGCCGTCACCCTCGATTAAACCCGCTAAGTATGGACCTAATTGTCCATTATTAGAATTAACTGGTGTACTATTAATTGAATAGTATCTTTTATTAGGTAGGTTAAACCCTATGGCTGACACTCGACCTAGCTCTGCTCTTCGGTCCAGACACAGGGCCTTGGACCTGGGATGCTTGGCGAGAAGGAAAAAAAGCAAAATATACGAAAGATTTAACTTAGATAAAAAGTATGGAATCTAAAAATTAATTTGGACTATATCTTCACTAGGCTTACATACAGCCCAATGTATCACGTGTAGTCTCTGAGAATCCTACAAAAAGCTATATAAATCTTTTTATGAGTAGTTTTCTGCTGATTGTTCATTAATACGCTCTAAAATTTTTACTAATATATAACATTAGTATTCAGAGCATTAGAAGTTTCCAGCATATAGTGATATTTTTTTTTTGGTTATAATATACGGCTGCTTCGCAGGCCTAGCTGCATAAGCCAGTAACCTTGCTATAGCTTGCTTATTTATTACGCTGAGTTGAGGTAACCCACAAACTCGTAGTAATAATTATACATATATATATTAACCTAAACGTAGGCATTCCAGTATACCTACAAATGAAAATATTGTAATCGCAAAACTTAAAGCTAAAAAAGGATTTATATAAAAATATCCTCTTAGTTGACTTATTAATTGAATCATGGCGGCCAGATTTATCATACAAATAATTACATACAAAATGAAAAACAAGAACTTACGCTTAAAGACTTAACTTAAATCCGTTGAAGTTTTGTTTTTATAATCTACCTTTGTTCATACCCTGTTTTAATACACGTAATTTATCTAACCCTTCGACAGTTAAATGTTCTTTTTTTTTGATTATCTCTATTGCTTTACAAAAATCTGCAAAATCTTTAGATTTTACACCTTGTAAATCTATACTTTGAAATAAAGGAAGAACTTTTTCACATAGGTCTCTAAATTTTAATATTTGAAAATCTACTTTATTCTCCCTAAATCTTAAAAATACTTTACCACAACCTCAAAATTTATCCAAGGTATGCATAAATACCTTATCAATAGAATGTTGAGTAATTTGATATCTTAATTGTACTTGATACCCAGTTTTTGTGGTTAAAGACTTAGTAATTCTAACACTAAAACACCCCTCTGCTGCTGTAAAACCTACCATTCAATTTGGATCGATATTAGATTTTAATATTTGTTCATTAGAACGTATAGGTCTTATAGCTGGAGTAATATCAGGAAAAGCATATTTTAGTACCGTAGGTAGACCTAAATTCATAGAAGCTTTAAGAGATATAATTGTTTGTAAACCTGAAACTGTTAAATGTTCTTTTCTATTAACTAGAGTAACAATTTGAGAAAATAACTTAAAATCTTCAAGTTTTTTAGTTAAAAAGGGATATTTTTCAAAATGATTTACTACTACAACCAAGCCTCTTAAAGATTGTACCATATAGTTACAAGAGGTTTCTTTATGATAAATTTCTCCTACACCTAAATATGCTTTTATATTCTCTAATAAGATCAAATCTTTTTTATGTACACCTATTTGAAAAACAGGTTGAACAACTCAACCTACTTTAACCAAATTACTTTGAAAGATTCTTACTGTAAAGTTAGACTCCCCGTCTGAAAAACCAGTTAAATACCAGGGGTTTAGATTATTAGGTAAATTACGTGATAAATTTGTAGAAGTGTATGATCTTATTGATGTAATTAAATGGTTAGAAAGGATTCTGATTGGATAGTTTCTCTTGAAACCCATTAGAGCATACCTTAAATGTATTAAACTAACACATTTATGACCGTCTACTCGTTGCTCTTTTACAGATTTTTTCAAATCTGATTTAGATCCGCGGTAGTCCATTAATCTTTCGATCATAATCTGAGTTATTACCATACATGAGTGATTAATTCATCCACTTATAACCTTTCAGTTATAGCTTGGTATCAGAAAATTATGGAGGTCCCCGGAATTTGGCCATAGCTCCCATTGAAGAGGTTTCCTACACCTCAAGGCAGGAGAATTGTTTTTATCTAAAAGTTCTTTATGCTCTTTATTTTCCGTAACATAAAAATAGAAAGAGAATCCCATAGTAACTAATATAATAAATACGTTTAGATTACTTATAGAGTATTGCATTAAATAAAATATAAATGCTTGAATAGATTCTATAGAAGTTATACTTAAAGCTAATAATATAAAACCTACATGACTTATTGTACTGTAAGCAAACAACCTTTTAATTCTAAATTGTGTTAGACCTACCACTGTACCTATTATTAAAGAAAGGAAAGAACTCATTAATAAACCAAATGTTCAGTTAAGAGATGAACTGGTATCTGATACATAATCACTTGTATAATACACTATTTCTAATAATAGTATAAATATAGATATTTTTGCTATAATAGCTACAAATGTTGTAACAATTGTTGGTATAGCGTCGTAAACATCCACGGCAGTTAAATTTATCGTACCAATTAAAGAAAAGAACGACTTTAAACAAGCTATTTCATAATAAACATATTATATAAACCATAACCAAGTAATATTAATTATTTAGTTTTATTATCTTAATCCTGACAAGGATTAAGTAATCAAACTTGGGCTGGCCCTAGATTTTAAAAAATCTGATTTTTTACAAATTCAGTTTTGTAAAAAACTAGCCCTGCTAAAAAAAAATCGACGATTTTTTTAAGACCTGGATCCCCCAAAGGGGAAGAAGGGGTGCGCTGGGAATTATAAAAAAAAAGATCTTTTTTTTATTTAGTTTCTAACCGCACCTTCTTATCTCTTGGAGATATCCGGTGCTGAAACTTGGCCAAAGACCGAGGAGCAGTTATAAATATCTACCTTTATTCATTCCTCCCTTTATTTTACGAATTTGATCCATACCTTGCTTAGTTAAATGAAGCTTTGTTTCAATTATTTCCGCTATTTTACCTCAATCTTCAAAGTCTTGTGCTTTAACACCAAGAATAGGATATTTATAGAAAAAAGGTAAAATTATTTTGGAATTATTTTTGAATGATTGGCATATAAACTCTATATGATCTTTATAACTAAAAGTTTGACCACACCCAAAAAAATCTATCAAACTTTTTAATAATAATTCGTCTCTGATATGTTGAGTCACTATAAAAACTAATACTACACGACTTCCTGCTTTATATAATTTAGATTCCCTAATACTAACTTTAAAACAACCATCACCTGAAGTAAAACCAGCTACTCACTGAGGATGTAATTTAGTATTAGCTATAGCTGATGATGGTCTTAATACAGCTATACTATTAGGAAAGGCTTCTCTAAGTGAAGGACTTAATCCTTTATTAATAGAAGCTCTAATATTTATTATTTTTTGTAAACCTTGAATAGTCAAATGTTCCCCGCGTTGCATCATCATTACTACTTGTTTAAATAGTAAATAATCAGCATATTTATTTGTTTTTAAGGGATATTTATCAAAATGAGGTATTACTTTTGTAATAACTTGATCTAAAGAACCTATTGTAAAATCACGACAATTATTTCTTTCTTTACCTATTCTACCTACTCCTTCAAAGTAAGCTTGAATAAGTCTTAATAGTTCTATATCTCTAACATGAAGATTGATAGAAAAATTAACTTCTAATTGTCAACCTAATTTATTTTTAGGCGATTTACGTACCAGAACAAGAAAACACCCTTCTGCATCTGTAAACCCTGAGATAAATCAAGGTTCTTTCAGTTGGGGTAGTTTATTTGTATCATTGTTCAAAATAGACTCAATAGAATAAAATCGTCTTTGAATAATATGGTCAGAAGGGTATTTAACAGGATAATTTCTCTCGAAACCCGTTAGAGTACATCTTAAATATGGTATAATTATACCATATCTACTACCATTTACTCGTTGCTCTTTTTCAGCTATATCCTTGAATATAGCTGATTTAGATCCGCGATAACCCACATTCTTTTCAGAAGCCTTCAAGCTTGTTACCATACATGAGTAATTAATTCATCCACTTATACCTTTTAAAGTATAGTTTGGTACTTGAAATTCTAGGCCTTTTCCGGAATTTGGCAGTATATTCCCAATAGTAGAGGATTTCCCAGGTCCTCTTTCAGGAGATCAAAAATGAAATGGTGCAGCACTTACTTTAAATAAAAATCCTATACTAAAAATTAGTAAAGAGAAATTTATATAATAAGGTTGATATCAAGAAGAAGCACCTCCTATACTATCACTTATACTAGTAATTACGTATAAACCATCCATATTTGTTGTACCAGAATTTGCATATAATAAACTTGTACCTAATAAAATAAAACAGGAACTTAAACCACCTAATAAGAAATAAATTAGCCCTCCAGTAGTAGCTAATTCTGAATTTCTATAGATAGTACTTAATAAGTATAAACCGTAACTTTGTAGCTCTATTGATAAAAATATAGAAACTAAGTCATTAGTTGACATTAAGAAAATGGCTCCACTTACTACAAATAATAAAATTAACATTGATAACCATATCCTACCAAATTCTAAATAAATTAAGAGTAAACTTAAAGCTACTCTTTTTGCTTCATAGTTATTACTACTTAGCAAACTACAACTCCAGGATATTGACATAATTCTACTACCTTGTATACATCTTGTCTTTAATCGTTTTTATTAATTCAACTCCATCTTTAGTTAAGTGCATTTTATTTTCGACCCCTCGGCCTAGTCCCCCAGGGCCGTAAGGCCGGGGGCGAAAGGTTAAAAAAGATACTTGTTTAAATCTTTCAAAATCCAAGAATTTTACACCCTTTCTTTGTTTTCAAAGAAAACATACAAGACTAGCCTCTGGGCTAGTTTTTTTTAAACTTGTTTCCCTTCGGTCCAGATCCTGTGTCCAGGATCTGGACCTGGGTCGAAGGATGAAAATAAACTTGTTTATTTAAAAACTAGGCCTGCGAAGCAGGGCTGAAAGGGGGAAATTTTATTAAAAATTTCATCAGTTTTAAATTAATATCTTCGTTCTTAGTTATAATTCATTCAGCTGTATTACGATTCGGATGTTCTCGAACTATACCACACCCTAAGTAATTTACGAGTCTATTTAGTAACTCTAAATCTCGAAGATCTTGACTTAAATTAAATACAAGACTTACAGCATACCCTGCTTTTCTTTTATCGTTATAATAGATAGAAATAAAGAAAGAACCCTCTGCAGTTATAAATCCGGATAATCAATGTGGATTTAAGTAACTGGATAACTTAAACTCAGGTTCAACAGCAGGGCTAATATCAGGGTATTCAGCTTTTATATAGCTTGGTAACCCTTTATTTAGAATAGCTTTAAGTGAAAAGATTTTAACTAAACCAGATAAGGATTTATGTTCCCCTTTTTCCATAAGAAGAACAATATTCTTGAATACCAAATAATCTTTTAATTTGAGAGTTACTAAATTGTATTTGTCAAAATGAGGTAAGATATATTTTATTATATCTTTTGTAGAACCCACAGTATAGTAAACTATACCTCTTGCACTAGTATAGATCTTACCTACTTTAAAGTAAGCTTTAATTTGGACTAATAAATCTAAATCTTTATAATCTAAACCTATAGTAAATATAGGTTGTATTTTTCAACCTACACCTGACTTTTTTTTTGCAATAGAAACACTAAATGAACCATCCCCATCAGTAAATCCTGTTATAAACCAAGGGTTTAAACTAAAAATATTAGTGTTTTTATCTGAAGGTTCAAGCTGATTTTTAGAATCCGTGTTACGCACAGTTGTTGAATGAAGTTGTTTATTTAGAATTTGATTTAAACGGAATCTGGTACAAGAAATTCTTTCGAATCTTTTTAGAGTACACCTTAACATTGAATCCCTAATATATAGGTTAATGTAACTACCGTCTACTCGTTGCTCTTTTAAATACATTTTAATGTTTAATTTAGATCCGCGATTGTCCATTTTTCGAGTTTCTAGCTCGACAGCATAAGAGCCCAATACTCTCATATCCCCACTAGTCCGCTTTAATCAGTGAAGTGCCATCTTTTGACTTATAACCATACGTGAATAATTAGTTCACCCACCTTGGAAAAATTCAACCAGATTTGGTATCAAAAGCTTTAGGATGTCCCCGGAATTTGGCAGTTTACCCCTTAACAAATTATCGTGTTGTAGCCCAGGGTATTCTATTATTTTTAAATGTTCCCCCATTTTATTTATAATTTTTGTTCTATAATAAACAAAATTATCCATTAAAAGATGTTTTAAAGATGAATGTTCTTTAACTCAAACTTTTCTTGGAAAGAAACTTGTTAATTGTAAAATTAACATACTAATTAAAAAAACAAACATATGAAATATTTGTGTAATATTAGTAATATGAAGTAAATGAACTAGAGTAACGTACCTTTTACCAGTACGCCCCCCTTTCCCGAACCGTACGTGATAGTTTCCCATCATACGGCTCTCCATCAAATGGCATTAAACCACTAAGATTGATTCTCCGAGCTCATATTCAAGTTCTTAGATTGAACTTAGTTGGAACTTCCAACAACTTGAGTTAAACTAGGACGCCTTTGACTGGGGCCCTTCCCTTGCGGTACTACGACCCCTCTGTAACCTTAGTCGTTTCCTTCCTTAGGCCATCCTGTGTTCCCATTTATTCTTTGATCTTCTTTAGGTTGGACTTTCCTCACTTTTTGAATAGATATTCTACCCTGGTCAAATCGGATCTCTTGATAACGTCGGAGGTTTAAACGTCATCACGATTTGCTGCACCTATCCCGATCACGTGCATCCCCTTACAGAGAGGGCCCTCATGAGTATCCTTTAGGCAGTATAGCTTTAACCATAGAAGATTCAGCTCTCCAAGCTTTTCGACGACAATCGGTTTAGTCTCACTTGGATTCACAACGATGCTATGTTGAGCCTGAGGTTTTCCCCCAGACCTGACGTTGTTACTGGGATCAAATTGAGACATTGATCAGAGCCCACCGGCTCCATAAGAAATAAATAGTTAAACAGCGCACACCCCCATGTAAACCTATTCCTTTGTTTACTAAAGATAAACTTACCAAATCTTGTAAAAAACAATAAGAAATAGCTATTATAGCTATTCTATTAAATAGAATGGACATATCTCGTCTTAATGTGACAGCATTAGAAAATAATAAACATAATATAGATAAAGTTATCATTATATAATTTTAATAAAAATAAAACTTCTTAGTCCCGAAAAAAAAAATTTTTTTTATTCCCCCTGATATCTGCTACGCAGTAGTGTTATCAGGGGGATCTGAGACTTGTCCTGTAAAGACTATTAAGAACCTTTTATTAAACCAGGAGAGAAAATCGAATTCTCATCTTAAATAATACATGTAATTAAGGTTTTAACCTATTAAACTATCACTGATTTTCTTTTTTACGGCTTTATGCCAGAGAATATCCGCATTCCCTCAACCTCAACTTTAACTATACAGAATTTACTGAATAGGCTTCTATCACGTGGCTCCCTATTAAGGAAGGATTCCTTAACTAAAATATCCTATAAAAAGATTCGTTAAGGAGTAGATTTTTTTGACGGCTTTATTAATTTCATCGACGCGCTAGTTTTAGTACGATAAAATATCTTCTTCGTCGTTCTCTTCCTACCTTTTAAATATTTTTAACGAAAAAGATAATATATGGATAGAGGATCTAAATATATAACTATATTTATTTTCTTATTTAGGTACTAGCGGCTTTATTATTTTTAATAATAGTTATTTTCTTATTTAGGTGGTTTATCTCCACACATTTCCAGAGCTTTAACTATTCAGAATTACCTGAATAGGCTTCTCTCTTACCTGAATAGGCTCCTATCAGGAGCCTTCCATTTAAGGAAGGATTCCTTAACTAAAATATCCTATAAAAAGACTCGTTAAGGAGTAGATTTGGAACCAGGAGAGAAAATCGAATTCTCATATTTAATACATGATGGCATTACAGAAATCAAGAGCTGGTCACCTCATCTGTTGTTGCTGGTGGTGGTGTGTTTGCTTGCTTGCTGTTTTCACGACAGTTGAGTTAACCGTATCTTCCTTATTCCGTTTAGTTGCTAACTCTTTTTTTGATTTTCGTTTTTTTATATTAGTTATTATCGGGTTTTTTTTTCGTCACTATATAATCTAAATAATCAAGCTTCTATTTGATTCTCCTTCATCCTTTTCCTTAAAAATTTTCTTTAAAATAATATATGTAATATTAGGGTTTTTGCCTTTGGCACCAAATAACTTATACCTTTTATTTTTTTCAATTAAACGAAATAGGCGTACAGAAAATCCGAAGTTATCTGATTAATTCACTATTTCACTAATACTTTTAAAGTGAAGGTATTAGTGAATTAATACCTTTAAAGTGAAGGTATTAAAAGCTATGGCAAGCTGCGCATGCACTTGGACATTATCTTGTTTTCCTTTACGATGGTAAAGATGAAAGCCGGGTAGTTTACTGGTAGATAAAATTCAGAAAGCCCGAATTGATGATTGGCCATCAATCACTATGACCTTTACGTACTTTAATTAAAACACCATAGTTAGTATTAGATTTTAATTTACCCCTGCTTCGCAGGCCTAGATTTAAAAAAATCAGATTTTTTACAAATTCAGTTTTGTAAAAAACTAGCCTAGCTAGTCCTGTATGTTTTCTTTGAAAACAAAGAAAGGCTGAATAGAACAATTCTCTTTTAAATAGAGATAGGTTTTCAGACATAAAAATTTCATAATTAAACCATATTTTTTTCTTCCCCCTCCCTCCTCCTCAATTAATTGAGGAGGAGGGAGGAGGGGGACCGTAGATGTTTTTTTTATTTTTACTATTATTACGCATATTTAAAGATGAAATCTTTAAATTAAAATGGTTAATGTTATTACGATTATTCTTCGATCATAAACCTCTTTTATGTTTTATATTACCTTGTTCAGTCGTATAAAACAGAAAGAGAGGTAGAAAAAAGACGTTTTTGATTAACACCCATCTCTTCCGGTTATCTCTTCGAGATAAAGAAAGGATCAGGTAGTTTAAACTACCAAATTAATTTAAACGTTCACGTTCACGTGAACTAATAGTCGCCATAAAAGACACCAATAACCCTAATAACAAGTTAAGATAATTTAAACGAGCTGACGGTTTGTGCCCTAAAGAGTTATTTTCTGCTACGCAGTACTTGCTAGATGAAAATAATGATTTAAACACAGAGAAAGATCGTTAAAGTTAATTCCAAATTGACTTGCCAGAATGGACCACCATTAAATTGAGGTAATAAATCGTAATAGGGTTGCGTATACCAACCCCCTAAAAGAGGTATAATAGCTGTACTCACTAAGCTATTATACCGATATTTAGACTAAGGATACTTTACTCAGTCTACATTAAAGAGGAAGCCAAGCTTATTAGTCGTCTCCTAGATATCTCTTCAAATGTTTAATCCACTCTATAGAGGCGTGTAAATTTTAAGACTTCATTACTTCTCTACTACCCATCGTAACAAAATGGGGGGGGTGGTTCTCTACCGGTGATCAGAATAACGTCTATTTTATTCTACTAAGGAGAGCGAGCTCTCCTCTATTAATGGCTCAACATAAATTGTTAAAAACTCTTATACCCCGGCTATCGCTAGTGAGAACCGGGATAAAGGGGACCAAAAATATTAATAAAAATAATGGAACCCTAAAACTAATATACTAAGACTATTTAGACTTATTTTCGTTAACAGTGTTATTAATAACCCTTTCTTCCCACGGATATCTCAGATATCACTAGTGATATCTGAGATAAGAGAGGCAAGAGGTGCCTCTTTATAACGCTATCTATTTCTCTGATATCACATAGTGATAAAGGGGGAAGAGTGATAAAGGGGGAAGAGTGATAAAGGGAAAAGAGTGATAAAAGGAAACAAGATCAGGGATATCAGAAAATAAGAAAAGAAATATATATTTCTTATAATAGATATATATTTATAAATATATATATATATTTCATAAATATATATATATATATAGTTAGCTTGAGGGGAGAATTGAACTTCCATCTTTACTGTATGAAAATAAGGTTTTACCTTTAAACTACTCAAGCTTTATAATTTAATTTATATACTCTACGTGCCCAGCGCACCCCTTCTTATCTCTTAGAAATATCCGCGGTAGCGTAGGTGCGCGCTGGGCAAATTTAAAGGGTGGATACCCTGACTTGAACAGGGAACTTACTGTGCCACATACAGTCGCTCTACCGATTGAACTATATCCACCAATATGTATATATTTAATTAATACCGATTAAATAATCAATTAAATTAATAACCTTAGCTAATATTATAGATAGTTTTTATTTAATTATTCCCCTTTATCTGCTACGCAGTAGTGATAAACAAGGACATATTGGATTTAAAATACTATACTGTATAAGGTTAAAAACTAATTCCCTTATATTACCTACTATAGTATGTAATAGGAAGAATTTTATAGTTTTATGTATATTATTGCCAATTTTTTAGTGCCTTTATCGCTGATATCACTAGTGATATCTGCGATATCAGGCAAAAAATAGATAAGAAAATTTAAAACAAACCTCGTTGGTATTAGGTCTAGATCTTTATTTTGAATTTTTTATAATACTAATATATTTTAAAATTTTTAGTTCCGGGCTGATAAAAAAAAAAAAATAGATTTTTTTAGCCCTGCACGCACCTACAAGGGGTGCGCTGGGCTGCTTCGCAGGCTAAAAAAAAAGTCAATTAATATATAAAAAACTTGCGTCTATAAAATGTCAAGAAAATTGACATTTTCTTATAACCATCTAAAGTACTACTGGCCCACTAAAAAGTCTTTAGCCGTCATGAATAGAGTTTCTATTCTTTCTTACTTTTTTTTATTCTTTTCTTTTCTTTTCTTTTCGTTTGGTCCCCCTCCTACCTCCTCAATTAATTGAGGAGGAGGGAGGGGGAATAAAAACTAGTTTTGCATTTGTAAATTAACTGGTGTTAAACTAATTTTAGTACCAGAGTATATAACTTCATTTACAAATACATTACACATAGTAATGGTTAATAATAAAGCTTATATTACGGTAAGTAATATAGTATTCAAATAAATAAATATATATATTTAATCTATAATAGGTAATTTAGGCTGTCTTCTATAATAATCCCGAGTTCATTTATCAAAAGCTTGTTTGAACTCGTCTACATAATCCGAAACTTTAGTTCTTAAATTACCGTTAGGTTTATAGGAATTATCCGTTACACATCCACAATTAGTTAATTATATAATTTTAATTTTTACTTCCCCCTCCCTCCTCCTCAATTAATTGAGGAGGAGGTAGGAGGGGGACCAGATTGTTAAGACATCTCTAGCATGTTCAAACTCTAGAGAACCATAATATGCAGAAATATCCCCGTACGTTCTAGGATATTCTGTAGTATGTCTAATAGATAGTGAATTACTATTAGATATTATAGCATTTGCATGAGCGCACTGGTCTTTTAAAATATTATCTAACTGTCTTCAATTATATTGTAGAGTTTGTAATTGTGTCAGAGCATCTATGTTATTATGTTGATTAGCTAACACAGCTAAGGAATTTTCTATAAGCTCCGTTGCTTCACCCAAACATACAATAGCTTCAAACTAACAAATACAGGTATATTGGCTTGTACAAAAGGCATAGTTTTAAGTGCATATTCATGCTCTATGGGATAATACTTTACATGTTTTATAAAGTTAACTAAATATTTATTATCAAAGTTAAATCTTGATAATAACTTAATTAAATTAAAGTTATTCAAAATAAAATGATAATTTAGTGATATGACTAAACAAACCATACAAACCAAAATAAAAACACATTCAGCCCCTCGGCTAAATTTTTAATTCTTTTTTTATTTTATTACGATTAGATATTGTATTAATAAAGTTAAAAAAAAGAATTAAAAATAAAGGCACAGTGACTGTGCAACGAGTCCTGGGCCGGAGGGATAATGAATATTTCCTGAAATCATATAAGCTAGATAAGAATTTAAGCAACCTCATTTAAATGAATAAAACCCGATACATTTTGTTGTTAATAGAAATTTGATCTTCATAAATATATATATATTTATAATTACACCTCCGTAGAGGAAATTAGGCTAAGTTACTCAGATTTGAACTGAGAATTTGGAGATTGAAGCTCCCTATTTTTCCAGACTTTTTTTTTTACTATAATATTAATAATAATAATAATATTATTAATTATAATAATAATAATAATTTAAAAAAGTTTTTTGTATACTCTTATAAAAGCATACTTAATAATTACCATTCTTAAATTTTTAACCTATCATCTCCGCTCCTCTCCTATCCATAGAGGAATAAAAGAAAGAAAGAAAGAAATAAATAAAAAAAAACCCTGTAGATGATTTGCACATCTTCTATTATAAAAATTCTGAGCCTCCTCAGAATAAATTAAGGGAATAGTATACTAATAACAAGATTGGTGGATCCTTAGAGTTGCACGATACCAATCCTATCTACTTGATAGCCAAGGGGAGATGTTATCCAACCCTCGCTCCGAACACTGGTTCTTCGAGATTTCTCTTTCAAATCTTCCCCCTCCCTCCTCCTCAATTAATTGAGGAGGAGGTAGGAGGGGGACCAGGACACCTTTAAATTTCAAGTGGAATTAAAGTTAACTAAGTCTTTTTCGGTCCCCTCCTGCGTAGCAGGAAAGGACCGAAAGAATACTGGCATTACACCTATAACTCTAAATTTTTTATTTGTGTGATTAGAGCCGGCTTCCATAAAAAAAATAGATGGTTGAGGAAATAACTATACATATGACCACTTAAAATTTATGTTGGAGTGACTCGAACACTCAATTCTAAATACCAAAAATTTATGACTTACCCGATTAGTCTACAACATATTAGGGATTATATAATATAATAAACCCTGGAAAATAACCCTCAAATAATAAAATCATAAGGTTATTTACCAAAAAGCGCTAATAGAATAATAATATCTTTCATTAGTATGATAGCTTCTTAAATTAATAATGCTTCGCGACTTTTATTAATTATTTTTCTACCTCCACTTTTCTAAGATAAACTCTTTTATCTTGGAATTTAAAAGGATATCCAGAACTAACTCTGTTGAATGCAGTAGGGTATGACATCTCTAAAAATTTACCACAAGCAGCTATAGAATTAAAGGAATTAAAAACATTACCTGTAGATGGTTCAAGCATTTGTACAGCTATAGGTTTAGTATCATTACGATATCTTTTTACTTCCTCCTCCCTCCTCCCTCCTCAATTAATTGAGGAGGGAGGAGGGGGACCAGACTTGATATATATCTTACCATCCTCTTGAATTTCGTAGTTAGAAGGAGTATTGATCAATCTATCTATTTCAGACATAAGCATATCTCTGTCTACCCTTTGTGCCTTTGAAGTTGATAAACGGTTATTGTTCATTTGGCTTAATATACGCTGGATTAAAGTTTCTCCCTCAGGAAGATAATGGAACCCTAAGTTAAAAATCTTGGATATAGCTTTTCAATCACAGTAATCCAAATATTTTTTACTGTGTCAAGTTAGATAATCGAAAAGAGGTATTAATACAAATTCCATAAAATACTTGTCATTAACACTTAAAAGAAATAAACCTTTTTCTTTAATGTCTACTCTAAAGCCGCTCTCGTTAACATTGACTCCATTTTCTTTATCTTGCGCGGCTAAATTAAGTAAGAAATCTTTTATCGCATTCAATAACTCTAGATTACCTTTTTGCTTTATAGTAAAAACCAATGCGTTTTTTTGTGCTTTAAAATAAAAGGAACCATCCCCTTCAGAGAACCCTAGTAGTCAGGTGTAATATTGAATTTATGTTCAGATTTTAAATTGAAATCAGTTCTGCGTAGCAGAAAATTCATTTTACCTCTAATAATATCTATTTCCGGTTTTAATTTTAAACGTGCTTCCTTGCTATTTTGTTCTATATATAACCAGAAAGCCTGTTCAAAATCTAAGAAGTTAAGATGTTTAGTTGTATTTAAATTATATTTTGCCCAGCGCGCACCTGGATCCCCCCCAAGGGGGAAGAAGGGGTGCGCGCTGGGCATTATAAAAAAAAGTATATTTTTTTTATTAGTTTCTCTGTTTTTTCTAATCCTCCGGATAAGAAAAAACAAAGCCTGCGGCTGAAACTTAGCCGGGGGCGAG